ATTGTCCAGAATAATAATAATATTGAAAGTTAAACCAAAGAAAATTAAGCTAACTTATTAAGTATACTGGAATTAATAATACTATTAAACATAAAAAATTGTCAACCCCTTATTATCAAATTTTTGAACTAAAGTCAAAATGAAATAGTTATATAAATCATAGATAGTTCTAAAGAAAAAAATACTTTAAATATATTATTTATTAAGGTTTATAATACACAGTGTTTTAAATTAACTATAGACTAACTACCTATTAACTTTAAAAATAATAAAAAAATGAAATTTTATGCATACATGGTAAACCAGAATACTATTTTGTATATTTTTATATCTCACTAAAAATATTAGATTCCATAGTATTAAGGAGATAAACAAATTGAATAACGAAAAAGAAAAAATATTAATAGTAGACGACGAGACTAGTATAAGAAGAATATTAGAAACTAGACTATCTATGATAGGTTACGATGTAATAAGCGCTTCTGATGGAGAAGAAGCTTTGAACATTTTTAGAACTGAATATCCCACTCTAGTTATATTAGATGTAATGATGCCAAAGTTAGATGGATATGGTGTATGTCAAGAACTTAGAAAAGAATCTGACGTACCTATAATTATGTTAACTGCTCTAGGTGATGTTTCAGATAGAATAACAGGACTAGAACTAGGAGCAGATGACTATATCGTAAAGCCATTTTCTCCTAAAGAACTAGAAGCTAGAATTAGATGCGTCTTACGAAGAATTGATAAAATAACTATTAACTCTTCAATACCTAGCTCAGGTATTATCAACATAGGTTTTCTTAAAATTGATACAAACAAAAGACAAGTATACAAAAACAACGAAAGAGTTAGATTAACAGGGATGGAGTTCAGCTTATTAGAGTTATTAGTAAGTAAAGCAGGAGAAGCATTTTCACGTTCTTCCATTTTACAAGAAGTTTGGGGATACATGCCAGAAAAACATGTAGATACTAGAGTAGTTGATGTACATATTTCTAGACTTAGAGCAAAATTAGAAGATGATCCTAGTAACCCAGACTTAATTCTAACTGCAAGAGGAACAGGATATTTATTTCAAAAGATTACAATAAAAGAACAAATTATTTAATATTTAATACAATAACGAGATAAAATCCTCTATACATATTTGGGTTTTGGATTAGTTTTACTAAAACAAAAATAATTTTATTATTATTAAGGATTAATTATACTTAAAAACTTGAAATTGATACAATAAACAACAGTATTAATAAAATATTGCAAACAAAATCTTAACTTAGAGAACTACTACAAATAGTTATAAATAACAGTATAACTTTTAATTACATTACTTTTATAATATTAAATAACTGAAAAGATAAGTAATATCAAGTATTGATCTAAAACTTTAACAAAAATAAAAAATATTGTAAAAACAATATAAATGATATATTTACTTGCATAATTTGTCTTAGAGAATTTATATATATATGACTGTTGCAATCGGCCAAGAAAAAAATCGTGGAAGATTTGATTTAGTTGATGACTGGGTAAAAAGAGACCGGTTTGTATTTGTAGGATGGTCAGGACTATTACTATTTCCCTGCTCATACTTAGCATTAGGAGGATGGTTAACAGGAACTACATTTGTAACATCTTGGTACACTCATGGCTTAGCAAGCTCTTATTTAGAAGGATGCAATTTTTTAACAGCAGCCGTATCAACTCCAGCAAATAGTATGGGTCATTCACTATTATTGCTATGGGGACCTGAAGCACAGGGAGACTTTACACGATGGTGTCAAATCGGAGGATTGTGGTCATTTATTGCTCTACATGGTTCTTTTGGCTTAATAGGATTTTGCTTAAGGCAATTTGAAATTGCAAGACTAGTAGGAATAAGACCATATAATGCAATTGCATTTTCAGGTCCTATTGCTGTTTTTGTATCAGTATTCTTACTGTATCCACTAGGACAAGCCAGCTGGTTCTTTGCTCCTAGCTTTGGTGTAGCAGCAATTTTTCGCTTTCTGTTATTCTTACAAGGTTTCCATAACTGGACTTTAAATCCCTTTCATATGATGGGAGTAGCAGGTATACTAGGAGGAGCATTACTATCTGCAATACATGGGGCAACTGTACAAAACACTTTATTTGAAGATGGAGATGCAGCTGATACATTTAGAGCATTTACTCCAACACAATCTGAAGAAACATACTCTATGGTAACAGCTAATAGATTTTGGTCCCAAATCTTTGGAGTAGCCTTTTCTAATAAAAGATGGTTACACTTCTTTATGTTATTTGTGCCAGTAACAGGATTATGGACAAGCGCATTCGGTATTGTAGGATTAGCATTGAACCTAAGAGCATACGATTTTGTATCACAAGAACTAAGAGCTGCAGAAGATCCAGAATTTGAAACATTCTATACAAAAAATATTTTACTAAATGAAGGTATTCGTGCATGGATGGCAGCACAAGATCAGCCTCATGAAAATTTTATATTCCCAGAGGAGGTTTTACCACGTGGAAACGCCCTTTAATAATAGCAATATAGTTGGCGGTCGAGATCTAGAATCAACAGGATTTGCATGGTGGTCTGGTAACGCAAGACTAATAAATGTATCAGGAAAGCTACTGGGAGCACACGTAGCACATGCAGGCATCATGGTATTTTGGACAGGAGCAATGACTTTGTTTGAAGTATCACACTTCGTACCAGAGAAACCATTATACGAACAAGGATTCATCCTTATTCCTCATCTAGCAACTTTAGGATGGGGAGTAGGACCAAGCGGAGAAATCATTAACACATACCCTTACTTTGTAATAGGGATATTGCATTTAGTATCATCTGCGGTACTTGGTTTCGGAGGTTTATACCATTCTTTAATTGGACCTGATACATTAGAAGAATCGTTTCCATTTTTCGGATACGATTGGAGAGACAAAAATAAAATGACTACTATTTTAGGAATACACCTACTATTACTAGGAATAGGATCTTTTTTACTTGTTGTCAAAGCTCTATTTTTGGGTGGGGTTTATGATACATGGGCTCCAGGAGGAGGAGATACCAGAATAATAACTAATCCAACACTAAACCCATCCGTTATATTCGGTTACGTACTAAAATCACCTTTTGGAGGAGATGGATGGATAGTAAGTGTTGATAACATGGAAGACATAATCGGAGGACATGTCTGGATTGGCGTAATTTGCATAGCAGGAGGAATATGGCATATTCTAACTAAACCATTTGCATGGGCTAGAAGAGCCTTCGTTTGGTCAGGAGAAGCTTACTTATCCTATAGTTTAGGCGCACTTTCTATAATGGGTATAACTGCTTCAAATTATTCATGGTATAATAATACAGCTTATCCAAGTGAATTTTACGGACCAACTGGACCTGAAGCATCACAAGCACAAGCATTTACTTTCTTAGTAAGAGACCAAAGACTCGGTGCAAATGTAGCTTCTGCACAAGGACCAACGGGACTAGGAAAATACTTAATGAGATCACCCAGTGGAGAAATAATTTTCGGTGGAGAAACCATGAGATTTTGGGATCTAAGAGCACCATGGGTAGAACCATTAAGAGGCCCAAATGGACTAGACTTAAATAAAATAAAAAATGATATTCAACCTTGGCAAGAACGCAGAGCTGCCGAATACATGACTCATGCTCCTTTAGGTTCTCTAAATTCTGTAGGAGGTGTAGCAACAGAAATTAACTCTGTGAACTATGTATCTCCAAGAAGCTGGCTAACAACTTCTCATTTCTTTCTAGGATTTTTTCTTTTCATAGGACATTTATGGCATGCTGGAAGAGCTAGAGCTGCTGCTGCCGGTTTTGAAAAAGGAATAAACAGAGAAAATGAAGCCGTACTATCAATGAGACCCTTAGACTAAAAAAGTAACATAAGCATAAAACTATTCTTATTCTTAAAATATAAGAATAGTTTTTTTAATTAGTACTTATTAAATATAATAAATAACCATAATAAATGAATATTTTTTATTTACATAAAAGTTTTCTAACTAAGAAAACATAATAAATAAATTCCAAATATTTAAATAAACTATATGACATTAAATATTTATACTATATCCCACCCCATAATACAATTTCTAGCGAGTTCAATTATAAATCAAAACACAGAACAAAACGTATATGAAAAAAACTGCCAGTATATCGGTTTATTATTCATTTATGAAGTTTTAAGAAAATATACAAAAATAGAAGAACTATACATAAAAAAAATGTATTCAACAAAAAACTTTTACTTAATCAACTTACAAACAAAATTTTATATATTTACGGATCTATCAAAGAACTATAAAATGGTAACAGAAATAAAAATTCTTTTACCAAACATAGAAATAATACACATTGAATACAGAAACAATGATACAATGAATAAAAATACAGAAAATAACATTAAACATATTAAAATCAAATATTCTAATATAAAAATTTTTATACTAGATGAAATTGTAAACAATGAACAAATCATCAAAATAATAAAATATTTAGAAACACAAACAAAAATATCTTTGAACAATATAATTTTAGCATGTATAGCATGCTATGATGATATTTTACATAAATTAGACAATATTTATCCTCAATTAAAAGTATATACAACAAAAATTGTATACCGTCATAAACAAATTAACAATAACTAGTATTAATTAAAAATATAAACAAAGATGATTATTACTTATTCATTAAATTTAATATTTACATCTGTTGCAAATTTTTCTGAAATATACCTAATTTTAATCTTACTTAAACTATCATTAGCTTGGTTCCCAACAGTTAATTGGTACAACGAACCTTTTTGCTCATTAAACAGATTAACAGATCCATATTTAAAATTATTTAGGGGAACAATACCTATGATATTTGGAATGGATATGTCTCCTATGTTAGGAATAATATTTTTACAGTGTTTAACAGTAATTTTTAACAATATTAGAATCGAATCAGTAACATAATAATATTTTATGATAGCAACTAAACATGATATAATAAAAACAAACTAATTAACTTTCAACTTATAAAAAATGCTCAAGATTAGACTCAAAAGATTTGGTAGAAAGAAAAAAGCATGCTATAGAATAATTACAATTGATAGTAGAAAAAAAAGAGATAGCAAAGCTATAGAAGAAGTAGGCTTTTATAACCCCCTAAACAAAAAAAATAAAATAGATATTGTAATGATTAAAAATAGAATAAAAAAAGGAGCTAAAGTAACAAAAACAGTTAAAAATCTTATTAAAAACAACTATAGATAAGTAAAAAAAGGAGAGTAAACTTGCAAAAATTTACGTTTCGTATTCTGTGGCTAGATAACAATGTAGCAATAGCAATTGATTATGTTATAGGTAAAAACATAAGCCCACTAACATCATATTTTTTTTGGCCAAGAAATGACGCATGGGAGCAATTAAAAACAGAACTAGATTCAAAACCTTGGATATCCGAAAACCAAAAAATAGACTTACTAAATAAAGCAACTGAAATAATTAATTTTTGGCAAGAAAAAGGAAAAGATAAATCCATTTCACAAGCACAAGAAAAGTTTCCAGATTTTATCTTTGCTGGCAGTAATTAGATCAATATCCTAAATTCATAAATAAATTATACAATATATGCAAAAAAGAATAACTCTTAAAAAAAAAATAGACTTATTGTTAATAAGCATCGAATCCCTTAACATATATGACATAGAATGCTTCTCAACTAGTAAAATTAATACAAAATGCGAAAAAAAAAATAAAAATATAATCCAAATTAATCAAAAACTAAGAAATCATTATAATGATAAATCTTGTAATTTTATACAAATTATAACATACATTTATACTATATATATAGTTATATGTCATAATTTATTAAATCCGCTCATTTTACAAACACTTCAAAAATACGCAAAACACGTAAAATCAAAAGAAGTTAAACAATATATTAAGAAATTCACTTATATTTATTTTGTTAAGTATGAGCACTATTACAATTATAAATGTTTAAATTACTTGTATAGAATAAACATAGATGAAATAGCTATCTCAAGTTTATATATACTAAAAAAATTACAACAGAAAAAAGGAATTTTATTACTAATAAAATATCTATCTTTATAAGATAAATATTTTAATATAATTATTTATCAAAATCAACAATAATGCATTCTGTAGTTAAAATCATAGAAGCTATAGAAGAAGCATTTTGTAAAGCAGAACGAGTAACTTTAGAAGGATCAATAATACCAGCCTGATACATATCCATTAACATATTCTGATTTACATTATAACCTATAGGAAAAGTGGTTTGTTTCAATTTCTCTGCAATAACAGAACCATTTATGCCAGAGTTCTCTACTATCCGTATTAATGGACATAACAAAGCTTTTTCAACAATCGAAGCTCCAATTTGTTCCTCTCCAATTAAGTTTTGTTTAAGCCATATATTTAAATCTTTTGATAAATGAACATATGTAGAACCACCGCCAGGAACAATTCCTTCCTCAATAGCAGCCTTAGTAGCATTAATAGCATCTTCCAAACGAAGTTTTTTATCTTTCATTTCAGTTTCAGTTACAGCCCCAACTTTAATTACAGCTACACCACTAGATAATTTGGCTAACCTTTCTTGAAGCTTTTCCTTTTCATAAGTACTATTACTAATTTCTAATTGTTTACGAATTTGATTACATCTAGCATTAATCAAATCTTGATTACTATCGGCAACAATAGTTGTAGAATCCTTTGAGACTTGTATTTTTCTAGCAATACCTAACTGATCCAACGATATTTTATCAAGAGCTAGACCAGTATCTTCTGTAATTAACTGACCAGAAGTTAAAATGGCAATGTCTTCTAATAATGACTTTCTCCTATCTCCAAAAGCGGGAGCTCTAACTGCAACAACATTAACAACGCCTCTTAATTTATTAACAATCATAGTTGCCAATGCTTCTTTTTCAATATCTTCAGCTATTATTAATAGAGAACGACCCGTTTTTGCAACTTGTTCTAAAATAGGCAACAATTCTTGTTGTATTAAAGTAATTTTTTTATCCGTTATCAAAACATAAGAATTCTCTTGAACAACTTCCATCCTAGATACATCTGTAACAAAGTAAGGCGAAATAAAACCTTTATCAAACCTCATTCCTTCTGTAATTTCCAGGTGAGTTATAGTAGATTGACCTTCTTCTAAGGAAATAATACCTTCTTTACCAACCCTTTGTATTGCTCTAGTAATCATTTCACCTATTTCTTCATCATTACCAGCAGAAATTGATGCAACTTGCATTATATCACGGGAGTCATTAATGGGTCGAGAATAGTTGCTTATTTTTTTTACAACAAATTTAACTGCTTTATCAATACCCTTTTTTAAAATTACAGGATTAGAACCAGCAACTACATTTTTTAAACCTTGCTTGACGATAGCATGAGCTAATACTGTCGCAGTAGTAGTACCATCACCTGCAACATCATTTGTTTTAGAAGCAGCTTGCCTAATTAACGAAACACCAGTATTTTCAATAAGATTCTTTAACTCTATTTCTTTAGCAATCGTGACACCATCATTAATAATTTGAGGAGAGCCAAACTTTTTTTCTAATACAACATTTCTACCTTTAGGTCCTAAAGTAATTGAAACTGCTTCAGATAATATATCCATACCTCTTTCTAATGCTCTGCGCGCACTATCATGATATAGTATAGTTTTACTCATAAATAAATAATATTTAGTTTTTAAGTTAATAAAGTAATAATATATCAAAAAATATCAACAAGATAAAGTTAAAACAATATAAAAAGTTATTCCAATTTATACTTTATAATGCTATCATAAAAATACGATGGGCTTGTAGCTCAGTGGATCAGAGCACGTGGCTACGAACCACGGTGTCGGGGGTTCGAGTCCCTCCTTGCCTAATAAAATATTTATTCGCAAAATAATCTAAATTATAAAAATACAAAAACAAAATAAAAAATGCAACCGCTAAGAGGAACTAAAGATATTTTACCCGACGAAATAATATTTTGGCAACATATATACAACATAGCTTACGAAATTTTAACGTCATCTAACTATCACGAGATTAGAACACCTTTACTAGAGAACACAGACTTATTTCATAGAAGTATCGGTAATTATACAGATATAGTAAACAAAGAAATGTATAGCTTTGCAGATCAAGGAAACAGAAATATTACCTTAAGACCTGAAGGTACAGCTAGCATAGCAAGAGCATTTATAAGTAACAAATTATACTTAACTCCCAAAATCAATAGACTATGGTACTTAGGAGCTATGTTCCGATATGAAAGACCACAAAAAGGTAGACAAAGACAATTTCACCAACTTGGTATTGAATGTATAGGAAGCACAAGCCCTATAGCAGATGTAGAAGTAATCAGACTAGCAATCAAAATACTAGAAGAATTAAAATGTATAGAATATACACTAGAAATTAATTCTATTGGAGATATGGAAGAAAGAAAAATATATGAATTAGAATTAATAAACTATTTGAATAACTATAAAAATGATTTAGACATAGAATCGCAAACTAGACTAAATACCAACCCATTAAGAATATTAGATAGTAAAAATTCAAAAATTCAAGAAATTTTACTAGAAGCACCTAAATTAAAGAATTTTTTGCAGTCAAAGTCAATGAATCATTTTAATGAAATTTGTAGTCACCTAAATTATCTAAATATATCATATAAAATCAACGAAAATCTCGTAAGAGGCTTAGATTATTATAATTATACAGCATTTGAAATAACAACACAAAGGCTAGGAACTCAAAATACAATTTGCGGAGGAGGAAGATATGATCAATTAATTCAACAGTTAGGAGGACCTAAAACTCCATCAGTTGGATGGGCAATTGGCATAGAAAGACTAATGATAATTATACAAAACCAAGTGAAAATACAAAAAAATGATAACAAAATATATATTGCTATCCAAAATAATAAAATTCAAAACAGAATATGGAATGTAATTAAAATGTTAGAAGAAATTAAAATAAAGTTTGAGCTCGATTTAAGTAATAACAGTTTATATAAGCAATTAAAAAGAGCAAATCATTTATGTGTAAAAGTTTGCTTTATTATAGGTGAAGAAGAAATAAAAAATGATTACATAACTATTAAATGGCTTAAAACTCGTACACAACAACAAGTAAAATTATATCATCTAAAAGGTTATTTAAATTACTTAAAAAACTACATTTAAAATTAGTATATTTTTTTGTTATTATATATATGCATAATATATAGTGTATTGGGGTGTAGCCAAGTGGTAAGGCAGCGGACTTTGACTCCGCCATTCGCAGGTTCGAATCCTCCCACCCCAGATAATTTATGATTAAAAATACTATAAAATATATTAATTAATATTCAGATTTAAGGTAAAGTAAATAGATGGCAGTTATTCAGTTTATAAATGGTATTGATGAAACAGTTATACCAAGTATCAAATTAACTAGATCCCGAGATGGTAGCACAGGAACTGCAACATTTCGATTTAATAATCCAGATATTATACAATTAGGTATGCAAGAGAAAGGAGATATTCAGGGAATGTATATGAAAGACGAAGAAGGAGAACTAATAACAACAGATGTAAATGCAAAATTTATAAATGGAAAACCAGAAGGAATTGAATCCGTTTATGTTATTAAAAATCCAAATGAATGGGACCGATTTATGCGTTTTATGGAAAGATACGCAAACAATAATAATCTTTCATTCACAAAAGCATAAAATCACAAGTACTTTGGCTTATTATATATTGAAACTATTTTCACTTAAACAAATTAAAAGATGAAACTTTCATGGAAACTACTAAATGAGCTTATTAATTTAAACAATATAAAATCAAGTGATTTTCAAGAAAAATTAACACTATCTGGCATTGAAATAAATGAAGTTAAAGAAGATTATGAAATACAAGATAAGCTCATTAACTTAAATATCACAGCTAATCGTAAAGAACTATACTCTAGTATTAACTTAGCTAAAGAAATTAGCATTATCTTTAGTGTACCATTAAAAGTCAAACCAATAAACTTAAAATATGTAAAAAATAATACACAAATTATCAATTTGTCACAAAAAATTTTTTATCTTAAATTAAACTTTATAACTAATATAAAAAAAAATCAATCGCCCAAATGGCTTATCAACTATCTCAACGCATGCCATGTAAAATCAAATGATTTATTCAGCGATATACAAAATTACATACAAATAAAATGGGGCCATAAAATTAACATATTACCTGCGAATAACATAGAACAACAATTAATTGACTTAAATATAATTAGTCTGCAAAATAACTTAGGTAATGAAAATTTTAAACAACAAAAAACTTTTTTTAAAACAAATAATTTTAAAATATTAATTATTTATATACATAAACATAAAGACACAACATACTATGCAGAATATTTTACAAATGCTTACAATGAAACCATAAAGATTATTAGTACTTATACAAAAGCAACTATTGGTAAATCTTACGAACAATGGAGCAAAACTAAAAACTTAGAATATATTTTAGAAATAAAGAAAAATAAGATAAACAAAACATTAGGTACTGTAAAAAATAAAGCATTTAATTTTTTATCAACCACTGATATTTTAAATACATTAGATAAACTAAATTTTTACCCTAAATATCTTAAAAATTTAAAAATATTTAAAGTTAGTATACCTGCATATAGGCTACATGATCTAAAACGTGATATAGATATAATTGAAGAAATAGGAAAAATTTATGGATTCAAGTATTTTCTTAGTAGTTTAGTTTTAAATAAACAGAAAGGATCCACTTCTATTAATTATTTACAAAGAAAAAAAATAAGACATTTATTACGTAATCTAGGATTTAACGAAGTAATTAATTGCTCTTTAATTGATACTAAAAATAATCTTAGTAAAAGTAGACCTATAATTTTATATAATCCTATTACAAAAGAACAAGAAGCTTTAAGAAGTAATATCATAGAAAATTTACTTGAAAACTTTCGTCATAATATAAAACACAAAAACTTTCGTATAGAAATATTTGAAATAGGCAAAGTATTTGAAAAAAATATAAAAAAACAGTATATCGAAAAAACAAATCTAGCTTTACTATTCTCCAATAGTAATTTTACTAGAAGAAAATGGTCAGATAAACCACAAATTATTACCTGGTTTCAGGCAAAAGGAATCATAGAAACTTTATTAGAACAATTGAACGTAGAAGTTATACTAAAAAAAATATGTCCAAAAGATAATAAAGCATGTATAACAAAAAACAACTATTTATTCCATCCCATGAAAAAAGTAGGCATTTACAATTCATATAACGAGGAACTTATAGGAATTTTTGGAGAATTAAGCAAAAAGTATGATGTAAAACTCAATAACAATACTATATACATATTTGAAATCAACATAGAAAAATTAAACAGAACAATAAAAACAAATAAAAACTTAAATTTTAGTATAGAAAAATATTCACCTTACCCAAGTGTAACTAGAGATATATCAATTAAAATAAATAAATATAAAAGCATTAACAATATAAAAAAATTTATTTTAGAAAAAAACAAAACTTTGATAGAATCAGTTGAAATATTTAATGAATACTACGACAAATCATCAAATTCACGTTTCGTTGGACTTAGAATAATTTATAGAGCAAATAATAGAACGCTAAATAATAAAGATATTAAAAATATTGATATAAACATACAAAATTTATTAAATGAATTAAAAACTGTATAAGTAAGTTGTAATTAAACAAAAAAAGTAAACATCTTATCAAAGTAAATTAAAGTAAGACATAAGCCGGGTTTTGTTCTTTTTTATAAAAAATAGAAACTTAATTAACGCAAAATATAATTTTTATATAAAAAAGGGTAATTATTAATCTATAGTAAAAAGTTTTACTTTATGCAGTATACAAACAAACCAGAATTACCTTTCAAATAGCAAAGTAAAATTTATAGAAAACTTATACAATTAACTGGTTACCTTGCTCTAATACGGGGTTTACCTAGCAAATATCTTGAAAATATCTCTGGTACGCTTTTACCGTACCATTGCACCCTTACCCAAACAAATAGGCGGTATATTTCTGTGGCACTATCCTCATAGTTACCTATACTGAACTTTATACAGCTGTATTTCTATAAACAGAGCCCGGACTTTCCTCAGATTTGTATAAAATCTGCAATTACCTACGCTCACTTTAAATACAAAATATTATATATTTTTTTTACAAAAAAATAAAGAATGCATGAATAAAAAAAAAGATAACTTCGCCCAAATACTAAAAAAATATAACTACAATTTACATGCTGGAGATATCGTTGCCGGAACAGTAATTCATCAAGAAAATTCAGGCTTTTTAGTAAATATAGGAAATAAAACAGCAGGCTATTTACCAAAAGAAGAAATTTCATTAGTAAATAGCAACAGAAATAAACAAAATTCAAATTTAGTTAACACAACCAGAGAATTCTTTTTAATTGAACAAAACAATAAATTAAAACAGTCTATACTATCCATTAAAAAGCTTGAGTATATTAGAGGCTGGAAAAGAATAAAGCAATTTTACCTAGAAGACATAATATTTAATCTTAACATTAAATACGTAAATAAAGGAGGAATAATTACGTACTTAGAAGGAATACAAAGCTTCATACCTAAATCAAAAATATACTCAAAAAATGAAAATCAAGCAAAATACAAAACTAAAAACGATAGCATAAAATGTAAATTACTCGTTGCAAATGAACAAAGAAATCAATTAATTTTAAGCAATAAAAGTGCTATATTATGTTTATCTTTACATAAATTTAAACTAGGGGAACTACTATATGGAAAAATTACATGTATTAAACCATATGGACTATTTATTAATATACATGAAATAACAGCATTATTACATATATCAGAAATAGGTTCCAAATATGTAAAGAACATTAATATTTTTTTTAAACTAGGCAAAATCATTAAAGTAAAAATAATACATATAGATACTAAACAAGGAAGATTATCCGTATCTAAGCGAAATATTAAAAATAAATAAAAAGAATTTAGCCTCCACCAACAATAGTAATAACCTCAAGATGATCATTATTTTTCAAAAATACAGAATCGAACTCTAAACTACTTAATATATTTTTATTATATTCAACTAAAACAACCTGTATGTCAAAATCCAAGTATAATAAAATATTTTTTAGAGACATAGAAGATTCACAATTAAATGGTTCATCATTAATAAAAACTGTTAAATAATTTTCCATATACTTTTAATGATAATTAAAGATTAGACTAATCCCACAAAAAAGATTATAATAAATTATATAACATATGGCGGATGTAGCCAAGAGGTTACGGCAATGGATTGTGGCTCCATTATGCGCGGGTTCGAGTCCCGTCATTCGCCCTTTTAACTAAAAAAAATTTATAATAGATCTTACTAATTCTGTACGATTACGAGTACTTGTTTTATTAAGTAAACGACTTATATACTTTTCAACATTTCTTAAGCTAGTATTAAGACTTATTGCTATTTCCTTATTCATGTAGCCATCAAGAACTAAATTTAAAATATTTTTTTCTGTAGGAGTAAAAGAATCAAGAATTTCAGAACTTGCAACTACTTTATTTGAATTATACAAAGACTTTGTCTTTAATAAATCAATATTACGAAATATATTATGAATAATAGCTAACAGTTCTTTAGGATTAAATGGTTTAGTTAAGTAAGCATAACAACCTAAATTATACCCTTTAATCCGATCAGAAGTCATTCCTTTAGCAGTTAAAAAAATAACTGGTATATGTATAAAAATTGCATCTAATTTAAGTAATTTAATAAAATCATAACCATTTAAATCTCGAAACATAATATCTGAAATAACCAAATCAGGACAATCTTGTTTAATTAATACTAAAGCATCACGAACATCACCCACAGAATGAACAAAAAAGCCTTCAGACAACAGATAAGAAGATAATAAATTTCGCAAATTACGGTCATCATCAACTAACAAAATTTTTTTTACTTGTTTCATTACATAAATTGTAAATATAATAATTCCAGTGCAAAAATAAAACTTACACAAAAATAAAAATGAAATGGATTAATTTTTTTGCGAACTATAGTATACCATATTACATATATAAAATAGAAAAAGAAGACAGTATATTGCTAAACAATTCTTATAAAAATGTAAATAAATCAATTATTATTATACACGGAAGCATTTATATAATTAAAATTTTTATAAATCAAGAAATACTACCAGTAGCTATTTTAGGTAAAAATAATATATTTACTTTAAAGGAAAAAAATGTAAACTATAAGTTTTATTATAAGTTAATAGCTTTAGAAACTACTTATCTCATAAGTTTTAGTTTAAATAACTTAAAAAATAACTATGCTTTACTGTTAAACATTATAAAAAGTTATAATAATACACTAGAAAAATACGAAGTAATGAACGAAATAATTAGTCAAAAATACGCCAAAAATAGAACTGTCCAACTCATTTTATTTTTATGTCTAGAATTCGGAATAGTTAACAAGAAAGAAGTATATTTACCCTTTAAACTCTCACAAAGAAGCTTAGCAATTATGAGTCATACTAACAAAACCACTATTAATAAAATTATTAAATATACATGGAAGAAAATAAATATTAAATATTCAAATAAAAAAAATGTATATATACAAAATATTTTTAGTGTAAACTAAAGTAATTATTAGTAAAATATAGAAAAATATATAAATACAACTGTTATAATATATTGTAAATATTTTATATAAAATAAGTTTTATTATATAAGTAGTTTAAACGTATTAATATTTTTAGTATAAAAACAAATTATATGAGTAAAGTATACGATTGGTTTGAAGAAAGACTAGAAATTCAGTCTATAGCAGATGATATTTCAAGCAAGTATGTGCCACCACATGTAAATATATTTTATTGCATAGGAGGCATAGTATTTACCTCTTTTTTAATACAAGTAGCAAGTGGATTTGCTATGACCTTTTACTATAGACCAACTGTAGCAGAAGCATTTTCTTCTGTAGAATATATTATGACAGAAGTAAATTTTGGATGGCTAATAAGGTCAATTCACAGATGGTCAGCAAGCATGATGGTACTAATGCTAATTTTACATATATTCAGAGTCTATTTAACAGGTGGTTTTAAAAAACCCCGTGAGCTAACATGGATTACTGGTGTAGTTTTAGGAGTTTTAACAGTATCATTTGGAGTTACAGGATATTCGTTACCATGGGACCAAATAGGATACTGGGCAGTTAAAATAGTAACTGGAGTGCCAGAAGCTATACCATTTGTAGGAAGCACAATAGTTGAACTTTTAAGAGGTAGTGTAAGCGTAGGACAAAGCACATTAACGAGATTTTATAGTCTACATACTTTTGTTTTACCATTACTAACAGCTGTATTTATGCTAATGCACTTTTTAATGATACGTAAACAAGGTATATCTGGACCACTATAAAATATTTTAATATAAAAGAAAACAAACTAATCAAAAATTTTCAATAACAGTAAATTTAAACAAAACTCAAAAGGATAATAAAATATGTCAATTATAAAAAAACCAGACTTAACAAACCCGAAACTAAGAGCAAAATTAGCTAAAGGAATGGGTCACAATTACTATGGAGAACCAGCATGGCCTAATGATTTATTATATATATTCCCGATTGTAATATTAGGAACTATAGCATGCAGCGTTGGACTTGCCATACTAGAGCCAATGGGAATTGGGGAAACAGCAAACCCATTTGCTACACCTTTAGAGATACTACCAGAATGGTATTTTTTCCCAACCTTTAACTTACTTAGAGTAATACCAAATAAACTAATTGGTGTATTATCCATGGCTTCTGTACCTGTAGGATTAATTGCCGTGCCATTCTTAGAAAATATTAATAAGTTCCAAAACCCTTTTCGTAGGCCCATAGCTACAACTGTTTTTTTACTAGGAACTTTCATCACTATATGGTTAGGTATTGGAGCAACTATGCCTCTATCTAAAGCAATTACACTAGGAATAATTTAATATACTAAGATACAATAATAAAAATAAGATATTATTAAATTACTATTGTATTTTATAAACTACTACTTATATTACTTAATAGAAACTTTAGCTCCTGCTTCTTCTAGTTTAGATCTAACATCTTCAGCATCTTGCTTAGAAATGTTTTCTTTTACAGATTTAGGAGCAGATTCTACTAACTCTTTAGCTTCTTTTAAACCTAAAGAAGTTAAAGAACGTACAACCTTTAGAATAGAAATTTTTTTAGGTGCAGGAACTTCTTCTAAAACAACATCAAACTCAGTTTTTTCTTCTACTTGCTCTGTAGAAGTAATGCTACTGTCTGTTGGCATCATCATCATATTACTATTAGCCACAACTGAAGCATCAACACCAAAAATTTCTTCTATTTGCTTTACTAACTCTGCGGCTTCTAACAAAGTCAAAGACTTTAACTCTTCTATAATATTATTAATTTTACTGCTCATAAAAAATTGTTTAAAAAAGTAAATAGAATTAACTTCCTAATTTAAAATCTCTTAAGAGATTAATATTAATAGGAATTGCTGGTCCCATTGTACTAGATAAGTATAAAGATTTCCAATATCTGCCTTTAGAACCAGAAGGTTTATTCCTGTCTATAGATTCTTGTAAAGCCTTTAAATTTATAATTAAATCATTCAGTTCAAAATTTAACCTACCAACAGGAACGTGAAGTATCCCAGTACGATCAACTTTATATTCTAACTTACCAGACTTAAATGAATTTACTGCGTTTTTAATTTCACTAGTAACGGTACCAGATTTAGGAGATGGCATTAAACCTCTAGGACCTAAAACACGTCCTAGCTTAGCTATAAGTAACATCATGTCAGGAGTTGCTATCAATTTGTCAAAGTCTAAAATTCCTTGTGAAATATTATCAATTAAATCTTCAGAGCCAACTACTTCAGCTCCTGCAGATAAAGCTTCAGATATTTTTTCTCCCCTAGTTATAACAGCGACTTTCACAGTTTTACCAGTACCTTTTGGAAGAATAACTGTTGATCTTAACTGCTGATTAGAGTACTTAGGATCTAAGCCCAAAACTACATGAGCTTCTAACGTTTCAGTAAACTTAACATTAGACACTTTCTGCAATAAATTCACAGCTTCTTCAGGACTGTATAAAATATTTTTTTCTACCTGCTTCAAAATTTGCAAAAAACGACGAGAATGTTTACGCATAAACTTACCATACCTTTAAATTATACTAAATTAATTTTTAATCATCAACAATACTAATACCCATACTAGAAGCCGTACCTTTAATAACTAACATTGCTTTACTTAAATCATTTGTATTTAAATCTTGTAACTTAACTTCTGCTATTTCTTTTAGTTGTGTTATAGAAATAAAGCCTACTTTCTTTGAATTAGGCAAACCAGAGCCTTTGTTAACACCCGCAGCTTTAGCAAGTAGTACAGAAGCTGGAGGAGTTTTTAAAACAAAAGAAAAACTACGATCTTCATAAATAGAAATTTCCACTGGTATTATTAGACCAACTTTATCTAAAGTCCTAGCATTGTACTCTTTACAAAACATCACAATATTAGCTCCATGCTGGCCTAAAGCAGGACCAACGGGAGGAGCTGGAGTTGCTTTACCAGCAGTTAATGCTAATTTAACAAAAGCGACAACTTTTTTAGACATAAATTATATAAATTAAGATATTTTAATAATAATTACTAAATAAATTATAGTGTTTCCATAAACAATAAAAAAACCATACATAATAAGAAAAAAATTAATAAAAAATTATACCATATAAATCTTGTTTTAACTATATTTAAATTACATATAAATGTAGCTACTATCATAAAAAAACACGCCTTGAAGGAATTGAACCCTCGACATTAGGTTTTGGAAACCTATGTTCTGCCAACTGAACTAAAGGCGCAAACGATTATAATAAATATAATATACATAATCTAACAAATTAAAAATGCTTAACCCAAACATTAATTCAATAAAACTTTCATCTGAAGAATATATAAGATATACAAAACACTTGATTTTAGAAAATGTAGGTATACAAGGTCAAAAAAGATTAAAGAGAGCCAAAATTTTGACTATTGGTGCAGGTGGTTTAGGATGCCCAGCTATGCTATATTTAGTTACTTCAGGAATTGGATATCTAGGTATTATTGATAACGATACTATTGATTTTTCTAATTTAAATAGACAAATACTATATAGCCCAAATGATATCAAACAACAAAAAGCCATATTAGCAAAAAATAAATTGAAAACTATTAACAGTAAATGTAAAATTATTACTCATTTATACTATCTTAATTTTTTCAATGCATCAGAAATTATTCAGTATTATGACATTATAATTGATACAAGCGATAATTTTAAAACAAGATATATAATAGATAAAATTTGTCATAATCTAAACAAAATTTATATATACGGAGCAATACATGAATTTGAAGGGCAAGTATGCACGTTTAATTATAAAGATGGAATTAGATATAAGGATATATATTCACAAAAGTTTAACATAAAAAACTGGGATTGCAATAACAGTGGAATTGTTGGAGTAACAGCTGGTCATATTGGTATCTTACAAGCAACACAAGCTATAAAAATTATTTTAGGTATAACAGAAGTATTAAGCAATAATCTTTTAATATCAAATTTAATAAGTATGAATACAAAAAAAATAAAAATTTATACAAAAAGTAAAACAAAATCCATCATACAAGTAAACCAATTAATATCAAAAACTACCTTAAATGATTTAAAACTAAAAACATCAAATAAATTTATTATTTTAGATATAAGAAAAAGAGCAGAGTTTTATAAAAAACATATAAAAAATTCCATAAATATTCCTTTAATCCACTTTAAAGCCAGTCAAGCTCTAAAATTTATAGCCAAGTATGGCTATAAAAAAATAGTAATTATTTATTGTAATACAATAAATCGTTCCATAATCGCATCAAATATTTTAAGTTGCCATCAAATAAGACACTACATATTAACAAATAAGTAAAATTATAATAAGAATCATTAGATTTTTTATATATTAGAAATATTTGGTACAATAATTCGTAAACAATTAAAAAACAAAAAAAAACACTTCTATCATAGAAATTAGCAATGAAAAAAAAAATAAGCATTATCTTAATAAAAGATTATTTAAACATAGGTAATAAAGGTGATATAGCAGAGGTACGTGCGGGATATGCATTCAATTATTTGGTACCATACAAAATAGCAGAAATAACTACAGAAAACAAAGTTAAGCATTTACAAATGATTGACCAAATAACTAGTAATCACATAAAAGCTAATGAGATAACTAAAAATCGCATAAAACAAAAGCTGGAAAACCTACAAAAAATAAGTATTTATAGAAAAAAAGGAAAAAACAATTATATATTTGGACAAGTTACGGAAAAAGACATTAGCATTTATGTACTTAAATACGCGGGTATAAAATTAGATAAGAAGCAAATTAAAATACCCAATATAAAACAACTAGGTGCCTTTACAACTCAAATAAAATTGTCTAATAATATAAACTTAAACTTGAAACTAAATATCTTACCAGTAAACACTTAAAGAATAAAACAACATATACAACTATGTATCATTTATATAAGCATCCACTTCTACCGCAAAATTACATAGCAGAAGAATTATTATTAGGAGTAATTTTAATATACCCCAACATTTTTAGTAATATTGTACCCTTTATAAAAAAAGAGTATTTTTTTTTAGAATCACATCAAATAATATATATAAATTTATTAAACATACATAAATACAAAAAATTAAATATCATCGAACTATTATACAAACTAGAATCAAACAAAGTTCTGTATACAGTAGGAGGTTTAAGTAAAATTACCAATATGATGAAACAAAGCCAAATCTTCATATTTTCATCGCATATTAACAACTATATAGAAGAATTAATTGAATTAGTTAACAGTAGTTACATCAAAAGACTAGTTATTCAATATGGACATAATATAATGAAATTGGGATATACTTCTCAATCATCTAAAAACAATTTATATAACAAAGCATTATCTTACTTAAACTTTACCAAAGTAGAAATAAACGAAAATGAAGAAAATATGATAAACTTTAAAGATTTAATTTCAGAAAAACTATTACAAATTAAGTATCATAAAACAGATTCTTTAATACCCAAAAAACAAAAACTAATTAAGTCAGGTTTTATAGATCTAGATAAAATCACTTCAGGACTACCCAACGGTGACTTAATTATTGTTGCTGGTAGACCATCTATGGGTAAAACTTCATTCGCTATAAACATAGCTTACAATAATTTTTCTAAAGAAAGATTAAGTATCTGTATATTTAGTCTCGAAACACCTAGTAAACAAATTTTAAATAAATTCATATCTATTGGCTCTCAAATACCAATTAATAATCACAACTATATATCTAGATTAAATCCAAAACAGTGGCGTAGTATTACAAATATATGCTATAGATTATTGGATAATAATATATATATTAATGATAACGTTAATATGGAAATTAATTATATAGATTATGTAGCAAAAAACTTAAAAAAAAAAGATCATAATATTCAACTAATAATTATTGATTACTTACAATTAATTCAGCTAAATAAAAATAACAATAAGACTTATAATCGAAATCAAGAATTAAGCTATATAACAAGAAAACTAAAACTATTAGCACAATTTTTAAAATTACCAGTTATTGTATTATCTCAACTAAATAGAAACATTGAAACAAGAAGTGAAAGAAAACCTTTACTATCCGATTTAAAAGAAGGGGGGTGTATAGATTACACGGATAATATAAAATTATCTAGTCTATTAAATAATGACATAAATTTAGTTAATCTTAAAATTATACACCAAAGTTTAATAAAGACAGAAACTATAAGCAACAATAAAACAACAAAAAAATACACACATAAAAAATTAAAAAAAGAAATATATATTTCCCCAAAATACATATTTAAGTGTGAAGTAGGAAAAAAAATATTGTCTTTAACAAATAACCATAAATACTTATCACAAGATAGTTGGATACGAACTTATAAAATTTTAAATTGTACCAAGATCAACTGCATAGAAAAGAATTATAAAGACCAATTAAAACTAAATAAAAAAATAAGTATAAACTATATAAATCAAGTTAAATTTAGTATATATTCAAAGTCTTATGATATAAATACAGAAAACCATTTTAATTTTGTTTCTAAACAAACAATATTACATAACTCAATCGAACAAGATGCTGATATAGTTATGATATTATATTACAGTAGTGAAGAGAATGTAGAACTAAAAGATAAAAGAATTCTAGATATTATAATATGTAAAAATCGTAATGGGCCAACAGGATCATGCAAAATTGCATTTATACCTACAACAACAGTATTTCAAAGTGCAAGTAAAAAACAGATATAAAACATTGTAAAACAACTCATGAGTTTGCAAATATATACCAAAAAATGATATATTAAAATTGGCCGGGATAGCTCAGTTGGTAGAGCAGTGGACTGAAAATCCTCGTGTCACCAGTTCAAATCTGGTTCCTGGCATCTAAAACACAATAAAAACCAAAATATACAATATTTCTGTGATTTATTATGTATTTTGGTTTTTAATTAAAAAAAAATTAATAGTTAAACCTTGACTTTATCTCCAGTTAAAACTCTTACTTCGCCATCATCTGTCACATCAACTACAGCACTATCTCCAGCCTTAATTTTTCCAGACAAAACTTCTTCAGCTAAACTATCTTCTAATAAACGCATAACAGCACGACGTAGTGGACGTGCTCCATAACTTGGATTATAACCTTCATCAACTAATCGACTTTTAAATCTTTCCGTTACACTCAGTTCTATATCTTGTTCTTTTATACGTTCAAAAACTTCATGTAACATTAAATCAGCTATTTCCCAAACTTCTCCTTTTGTTAATTGTCTAAAAACAATAATTTCATCTAGTCTATTTAAAAATTCTGGACGAAAATATTGTTTTAATTCTTCATTCACTAAAGTTTTAATACGATTATATTGAGACTCTACTTGAGATTCACCTAATTCAAAACCTAAACTCCCTCCTCCTTTCTCAATAACCTTAGAACCAATATTTGAAGTCATAATTAGTAACGTATTTTTAAAATCGATTGTACGTCCTTTGGCATCTGTTAATCTGCCATCTTCTAAAATTTGAAGCAAGAGATTAAAAATGTCAGGATGAGCTTTCTCTATTTCATCAAATAATATTACAGTGTATGGTCGTTTTCTGACAGCTTCAGTTAAATAACCACCTTCACTATAACCAACGTAACCAGGAGGTGAACCAATTAACTTAGAAACCGTATGCCTTTCCATATATTCAGACATATCTAGTCTAACCATAGCTTCTTGTGCACCAAAAAAGTATGATGCTAAAGCTTTAGTTAATTCTGTTTTTCCAACACCAGTAGGACCAGAAAAAATAAAACTTGCTATTGGACGATTAGGATTTTTTAAACCAACCCTAGCACGTCTAATAGCTCTAGAGACAGCTACTACAGCTTCTTCTTGGCCTATAATACGACTATGCAATGTTTCTTCCATATGCATTAATTTCTCTGATTCACTTTTAGTCAGTTTAGTAACAGGAATACCAGTCCAAAAGGCAACAATTTCCGCAATATCGTCTTCCGTGACCACAGGATCCTCTAAATTCAAATCTGGTTCACTTTTTTTACTTTGAGCAATTGCAGCAATCTGTGCTTTTATTTCCATTTCGCGAGTTCTGTATTGTTCTGCTTTTTCATATTTTTGAGCTCTTATGGCTTCATCTTTTGTTTTTAAAACAGACCTTAGTTCTCTATCTAATTCACGAGCTGCTGGAGGTAATTGAGAATTCAATAAACGTACTCTAGATCCAGCTTCATCTATCAAATCAATTGCTTTATCAGGCAAAAATCTATCAGAAATATACTGGTTAGCATATTTAGCTGCAGCAGCTAAAGCTTCATCAGACATTTTTAATTGATGATGTTTTTCATATCTATCTCTTAAACCAAACAAGATCTCTATTGTTTCCTCAACACTTGGTTCTCCAACCAAAACAGGCTGAAAACGACGTTCAAGTGCAGCATCTTTTTCAATGTGTTTACGATATTCCTCCAATGTGGTCGCACCAATACACTGTAATTCACCTCTAGCTAAAGCAGGTTTTAGCAAATTAGCAGCATCAATAGCACCCTCAGCAGCACCTGCTCCTATTAAAGTATGAACTTCATCAATAACCAAAATGACGTTATTAGCAGATTTGATTTCATCCATAATTCTTTTTAAACGTTCTTCGAATTCACCTCTATATTTAGTACCAGCAACTAGTAAACCAACATCTAATGTAATTACTAATTTGTCTTCTAAAATAGAAGGAATATCTCTATTAGCTATTCTTTGAGCAAGTCCTTCTGCTATAGCTGTTTTACCAACCCCTGGCTCTCCAATCAAAACAGGATTATTTTTTGTACGACGGCCTAAAATTTGAATAACCCTTTCTATTTCTTTTTGTCTACCTACAACAGGATCTAAAATACCTTCTACAGCTAACTCTGTTAAATTAGAACCAAATTCCTCTAAAGTAGGAGTTTTGCTCCTTGCTTGCATATTAGAATTACCGTTTGTAGTAACTTCTGCGTTATCACCTAGCATTTGTATAACTTCTGCCCTTATAGAGGCAACATTAACTGCTAAGTTTTCAAGAACCCTTGCAGCTACACCTTCCCCTTCTCTGACTAGCCCCATTAATAAGTGTTCTGTACCAATATAATTATGGCCTAACTGCCTAGCTTCTTCTAAAGATAATTCTAAAACCCTTTTAGCTCTAGGAGTAAAAGGAATTTCTACAGCAACAAATCCTGATCCACGACCAATAATTTTCTCAACTTCGATGCGAGCATCTTTTAGATTAACATTCATAGATTTTAATACTTGTGCAGCAATACCTGTACCTTCACCAATTAAACCTAAAAGTATTTGCTCTGTACCAACAAAATTATGACCCAAGCGTCTAGCCTCTTCCTGAGCTAACATAATAACTTTAATAGCTTTTTCAGTAAAGCGTTCAAACATAAAAGCTTAGAATATAGCAAAAACTAATTACCTTTAATAATAACTTATTTTAACATAACAAAACATCAAAAAAAATTAGTTGACTAATAAACAATATTTTACATAAAATGTAGATAGTATTTTACCTTAATTTACATTATGAATAAAATAACCAAAAAACATCAAAATATAAAAAGTGAAGTAGAAAAACCATTTATAAAAAGTGGAATACCTAAAATTGAAATAGGAGATACTGTAAAAATTAAAAGAATCATTCAAGAAGGAAATAAAGAGAGAACACAAATATCAGAAGGAGTTGTAATATCAAAAAAAAACTATAGTATAAATACAACTATAACAGTAAGAAAAATTATACATAATATTGGAGTAGAAAGAATATACTTAATAAATTCACCTAAAATAACAAATATTGAAATAACACGTCAATCTAAAGTAAAAAGATCTAAATTATACTATTTAAGAATGAGATATGGTAAAGCAACCAGACTAAAGCAAAAATTTAGTTAGATTATGCATAAATCATAAGGATACATAACTCAGTAGGTTAGAGTATCACGTTGACATCGTGAAAGTCACTGGTTCAAATCCAGTTGTATCCAATATTAAATAACTACTAATTTGAATAAAGGGAAAAAACGGAAAATTGATTTCTGAAATTTAAAATATTATAATTAGTTAATACTATTTAGCTTAGTTATTTGATAGAATGCACTAAAAAACTATATTAAAGGGTCGGTGCCCGAGCGGTTAATGGGGGCGGACTGTAAATCCGCTGGCTTTGCCTACGTTGGTTCAAATCCAACCCGGCCCAATTCCAAAACAATAAAAACTCAATACATTATTGTGATATATGTAATATAGTAGATAATAAAAAAATTTACATAAACTAACTCTTTACATAAAACAATTGTTTAGTAACACCTATCATTTGAGCATTACTTTTACCTGGCGCAACCATTGGATAACAATTTTCTTCTTCCTTAACTTTACAATTTAAAATAGCAGGTCCTTTATAATCACAAAATAACTTTAAAACTTTAGCAATATCTCTTCTAAATTCTAACTCCAAACCTAAAATACCAAAAGATTGAGCTAATTTTATAAAGTTAGGGGCTCCCTTTTCCATATTAGAATGAGAATACCTTTCACCATAAAATGCTTGTTGCCATTGCCTAACCATGCCTTGCCATTTATTATTGATAATAACAATTTTAACTGGTAAATTATATTGTGCAATAGTACCTAACTCCTGTAAATTCATTTGAAAACTAGCATCACCACTAACACAGATAACCTTTTTGTCTAAATGAGCAATTTGTACACCGATAGAAGCAGGTAAACCATAACCCATAGTACCTAAGCCTGAACTTGACATCCAATGACGAGGTAATATGTTTAAAAATTGAGCTGCCCACATTTGGTGCTGACCTACATCAGTTGTATAGTAAGCATAAGGCTCTATTGTAGAAATAGTGTGCAAAATTTCTTGAGCAGATAGAAAATTAACATTCTTAGGAACTAGTAAAGGGTATTGCTTTTTCCAAGAAGTAATTCTTTGTTTCCAGGAACTAGTTTGATCTGAGTTAGGAACAAAATTTGAACATTTATCTAAATATAACATAAATTCAGAAATAACATTCCTTATATCACCAACAATAGCAACCTGAGGTATTCTATTCTTACCAACCTCTGCTGGATCAATATCTATATGAACAACTTGTGCATTACAAGCAAATTCATCTAATTTGCCAGTTACACGATCATCAAAACGTGCTCCTAATGCAATAAGTAAATCACATTCACTAACAGCAAAATTAGCATAAGGTGTACCATGCATACCCAACATACCTAAAGACAAATCATGATTCTCATTAATAACACCTTTACCCATCAAAGTAGTCGTAATAGGAATTTGAAACTTGACAGCAAATTCCTCTATAATTTTCCATGCATTAGAAATAATAGCTCCACCACCAACATATAAAAGAGGCTGACTAGATTGTTCAATTAATTCAAGTAACTTTGTAAAGTGCTTTTTTTTTGGAGAAAGAAGTGGTCTGCAACCCGGTAAAGATATATTAGTACTAGAAACAAATTGATATGAAAACTTTTCAAGTCCAACATCTTTAGGTATATCTATAAGAACTGGACCAGGACGCCCATGTTTAGCTATATAGAAAGATTCTGCAACAATCTTGCTCATATCTCTTGGATCTCTTACAACATAAGAATGTTTAACAATAGGTAAAGTAATACCAAAAATATCAACCTCCTGAAAAGCATCTGTACCTATAAAAGGACGAGCTACTTGACCCGTAACCAAAACAATCGGGACAGAATCCATTTGAGCAGTAGCAATACCTGTTACCAAGTTAGTAGCACCAGGACCAGAGGTAGCAAAACATACTCCAACCTCACCCGTAGACCTTGCATAACCATCAGCGGCATGAACAGCAGCTTGTTCATGCCTACACAAAATATGTTTTATTAAATCATTTTGTTCCCATCTAAATAACTCATCATACACAGGTAGAATAGCACCACCAGGATAACCAAAGATACACGAGACATGATTATTAACTAAGCTGTCTAGTAATGCAAAAGCACCTGTAACTTGTCCTGAAATAGAGATAGACGCATGTGTAGACATAAAAAAACTCCTTAAATAAATAAACATATATAAAGAATAGATATGTTACTAATATTATATATGTTTAATTTTTCTTATATTCCTGTCATTAGTTTTAATATTTTGTATGATGTTCCTATAATTATTGTTGTTAGTATTGTGAATATTATTTTTCTTTTTTTGTTCTTTAATAGCTTAAAAATTGGTTTAAAAGTTGTCAAGAAAAATCCTATTAATACGCCTGTTAAAAATCTTGGAAATTTATATAAATTCTTCCAAAAGTTTGACATAATATTTTATTATAATTTGTATTGGGTATTGTTTTTTTCTTTTAATTAACTATTAATAGTAAATAAGCTTTTAAATGTCAAATTTGTCAACTTTTGATCGTTTTTATTTTTTGAAGGACTCTTTGCCTCTATTTCGTAAGTATTTGGGTTCTACTTTTGTTATTAAATATGGTGGCTCTGCTATGCAAAATGATTTTTTGAAATCTCAAGTAATTGAAGATATTTGTTTTTTGCATCTTTTAGGAATCAATTTGGTTTTAGTTCATGGTGGTGGCTTGTTTGTAAACGATTGGCTACGAAGATTAAGTATTGAACCTAAGTTTATTGATGGCGTTCGTATTACAGATCCTGAAACAATGCAAATTGTTGAAATGGTTTTAGTGGGTAAAGTAAATAAAGAATTGGTTTCTTTATTTACTCAACATAATGTTTTTTCCGTTGGTTTATCTGGTAAAGATGGCAATTTAATTAAAGCATCCTCTCTTTTTAGTCAACAAAATAATTTAACTGGTAAAGTTGATTACATTGATAGTAAAATACTAGATTTACTTTTATCTAATAAGTGCATACCAGTTGTAGCAAGTGTTGCTTCTGATCTCAATGGTAAGACGTATAATATTAATGCAGATACGGTTGCTAGTGCTATAGCTTCATCTCTGAAAGCAGATAAATTAATTTTGCTTACAGATACTCCTGGTGTTCTTCGAGATGTAAATAATTCATCTACATTAATTAGAAATCTTAATTTAGATCTTGTCAAACAATTGCAGTCTAATAAAATTATTTCAGGTGGTATGATACCTAAAATAAAATGTTGTGTTAGCGCTTTGGAGTCTTGTGTTAAATCAGTTCACATTATCGATGGCCGAGTTAAGCATTCCTTATTACACGAAATTTTAACGAAAGATAGGATTGGTTCCATGATTGTTCTTTAGCTTCTGGTTTGTTTATTTCTATTTAAAATGTTATATTTTTATACAAATAATATTGGCTCAGTAGCTCAGTTGGTTAGAGCAGGGGACTCATAAGCCCAAGGTCGCAGGTTCAAGTCCCGCCTGAGCCATTTTATTAAAATATTTTATTTTAGTTTTTGTCTTATTTTTTTACGATTTATGATTTTGGGAGAAGTGGCTGAGAGGTTGAAAGCGATAGATTGCTAATCTGTTGTATAATTTTTTTATACCGAGGGTTCGAATCCCTTCTTCTCCTTAATACTTACGATTTCTGTATTTGACAATTAGTTAAAATATTTTGTAATATATTTTTATGGGATTGTAGTTCAATTGGTTAGAGCACCGCCCTGTCACGGCGGAAGTTGCGGGTTCGAGTCCCGTCAGTCTCGTATATTTTTTAACTTTTTTGTGGTATATTTGTGTACTGTTTTATAATATTTCTAAATTCCTGTCCATCTATGGTTTCTTTTTCTATTAAAATGTCTACCAGTTTATCAATTATTACTCTATTGTTTTTTATAATTTCTATAGTTTTTTTATGGCATTCTTGGACTATGTCTTGTATTTGTTTGTCTATTTTTATTGCTATCTCATCAGAGTATTCACCTGAACTTCCCATTCCTCTTCCTAAGAACGGGTTTGAATCTGCATTTTCTAGTGATAATGGTCCAATATTTGACATTCCAAATCTTGTTACCATTTGCCGTGCCATGGAAGTTACTTGTTGTAAGTCATTGCTTGCTCCAGTAGTAATTTCTGAATCCCCAAAGACTATTTCTTCGGCTGCTCTTCCTCCTAAGGCTCCCATTATTCTTGCTTTAATTTGTGATCGAGAAATTAAGCTTTGATCTTCAGATGGTGTAAACCAAGTTAATCCTCTAGCTTGTCCTCTTGGTATTAGTGTTACTTTTTGTACATTTTCGTGATCTTTTAGTAGTGTTCCCACTATAGCGTGTCCTATTTCATGATATGCTATCAATCTTTTGCTTTTGCTATCAATTAATGCTGTTCCTTCCATACCGGCTATTATTCTATCTATAGCTTTATCTATTTCCTGTAAGGTAATTTCGGTTTTTCTTTGTCTTGCTGTTAAAATGGCAGCTTCGTTTAATAAGTTTGCTAAATCAGCTCCAGAAAAACCAGGTGTTCTTCGTGCAATAATTGATAATGAAACATTTGGATTTATTTTTTTGTTTTTTGCATGTACACTTAGAATAGCTAATCTTCCTTTGAAGTCCGGTATATCTACATTTACTTGTCTATCAAATCTTCCTGGTCTTAGTAAAGCTGAATCTAGTATATCAGCTCTGTTAGTAGCTGCTATTACTATAATACCGGTGTTGCCTTCAAAGCCGTCCATCTCTGTAAGTAACTGATTTAATGTCTGTTCGCGTTCATCGTTGCCTCCTCCAATTCCAGTTCCTCTTTGTCTTCCTACAGCATCAATTTCATCTATAAAAACTATGCAGGGCGCATTCTCTTTAGCTTTTTTAAATAAGTCTCTTACTCTTGATGCTCCTACTCCTACAAACATTTCTACGAATTCAGATCCTGATATACTAAAAAAAGGTACATTTGCTTCTCCAGCAATTGCTTTAGCTAGTAATGTTTTTCCTGTTCCAGGGGGACCTATAAGTAAAACACCTTTTGGGATTTTTGCTCCGACAGCTGTAAAATATTCAGGTTTCTTTAGAAATGTTACTATTTCTTCAAATTCTTCTTTTGCTTCATCAATGCCAGCAACATCATCAAAAACAATTCCAGTTTTAGCTTCTATTTGAAATAAGGCTTTTGATTTTCCAAATGACATAGCTTGGCCAGGGCCTCCAGTTGTGCTATTTGAACGTCTGAATAAAAATGCTAAACTTGTTATTAGTAATAAAGGAAAAAATATATTCCCTACTAAGTTCCATATAGCAGTATTGTTTTTTGTAGGATGGGCATCCAAATCTATGTTATTCTTTTTTAGTTTTGTGATTAGTTCTGGGGCACTTGCTGGTAATTCCACTCTTATTTTTTGTACTCTATTACCTAGCTCGGGTCCAATTGCTTCTATTATGGCTGTATGTCCATTGTCATATATATCTACTTTTTTAACCCATCCCATGTCTAAGTATTCTAGAAATCTTCCGTAAGTCATCCGAGAATTTGCAATATTGTTATTAGTTTCATTTGTTGTTGGTGCGAAAAAACCTTGCCAAATAAAGAAAGAGATCACTAGTATAGGTAATGACCATAATAATAAGTTTTTCCAAGAAAATTTCATAAAATTAGCCTCAAATTTATTTAAGAGTTTTTATTTGATTATTTACATGAATGTAACATTTTTGTTACTTTTTAGGCAACTATTTTATGTTTATGTAAAGAATTTTTTGTTTATAAAAGTTAATTTTTTATTTTTTTATTAATAACTTTCTGTATTATTAGTCTTATTGTTTAGTATGCGTCACAATTTTCTTTAATTATTAATGGAGTTTTATTTTTATGCTTGAAAAAGGTGCAAAAGTCAAAGTTTTAAGAAAAGAATCTTATTGGTATCAAGATACTGGTGTTGTTGTTAAAGTTGATAAAGGTATAAAATATCCAGTTTTAGTGCGTTTTAATAAATCAACTTATAGTGGTGTTAATACTAATAATTTTGCTGAGAATGAGTTAATTACATTAAGCTAATATCAAATTTGGGACAAGCGGTTACTTAAAATTATCTTTTATTGTAATTTTTGTGCTTGTCCATTTTTTATTTATTTGTGTTTTTATGTTTTGATTTTAATTACCTAATGTTGCCCAATCTACATCTACATTTTCAAGAATTAATGATGAATTATAAATTTGTAAGATAATTAATAAAAATAAAAAAAATAGCAACATAAATATTGCCATAATCGGAGTTGTTCCCCATCCAGGAGCTACTTTTCCATATTCAGAATTTAGTGGTCTTAGTATTTCTCCTAATCTAGTTCTTAAAGCCATGATTTTTTTATTAGTTTATTTGTTTAGTATTATTTATAATAATATTATAAAAATAAGTTTGTTTTATTTTTTGTTAAGTTATGGAAACTGCAACAGTTCTTAGTATTTTTATTTTAAGCCTTTTGTTGGGGATCACTGGTTATTCCATCTATACTTCTTTCGGCCCTATTTCTAAAGAACTCAGGGATCCTTTTGAAGAACATGAAGAGTGAAATATAGTGTCGACTTACTAAATTTTACAATATAAAATGTAATTTTGATATTTACATTTTATATTGTTGTGTAATTTATTAGTGTTAGTTATGTTTAAATTTTTAATGATTTAATTAGCTTTAGATTCTTTAGATTTATTTTGCGATTCTTGGCGGATCTCTAAAAAATACGGCAAAAAATATTACCATTAGTGTTCCTACTAATAAAAATACATACACTAATGCTTCCATGTTATTCTCCTTATACAATTTTGTAATTATAATTATAAATAATTAAAAACTGTTACTAAATTTTTATTTGTTATGTTTATCTAGTTTCTATTGATTTATAAGTTATACAGCACCTTGTTTTTTACTGCTACGATCTCCTAATTTTTGAAATACTCCAAATTCTACTTGCTCTGTTACTTCTGCTCCGATACCAGCAAACACATCCCTAAATATTGTTCTAGAACCGTGCCATAAATGACCAAAAAAGAATAATAAAGCAAAATTTGCATGTCCGAATGTAAACCATCCTCTTGGACTACTTCTAAATACTCCATCTGATTCTAAAGTTGTTCGGTCAAATTCGAATACTTCACCCAGTTGTGATTTGCGTGCATATTTTTTTACGCTTGGTGCATCAATAAAAGTTTTACTGTTTAACTTCCCTCCATAAAAGTTTACTGTTACGCCAACTTGTTCAATACTATATTTTGATTCAGCTCGTCTAAATGGTATATCTGCTCTAATTATTCCATCTTTATCTACTAGTATTACTGGAAATGTTTCAAAGAATGCGGGCATTCTTCTTACAGTTAGTTCTCTGCCTTCTTTGTCTTGGAATATTGGATGGCCTAACCATGCTTCAGCGATACCATCTCCTTTATTCATAGGACCTGCTCTAAATAATCCTCCTTTTGCTGGATTATTACCTATGTAATCATAAAATGCTAATTTGTCTGGTATCTTTGACCATGCTTCTTCTGGTGTTGCGCCTTCATTTAATGCATTTTCTACTCTTCTTTCAATTTCTTGTTGAAAGTATCCACTGTCCCACTGGTATCTAGTTGGTCCAAATAGTTCTATTGGTGTTGTTGCGGATCCGTACCACATAGTACCGCATGTTACAAATGCACTAAAAAAAACTGCTGATATACTACTTGACAACACAGTTTCAATGTTTCCCATCCGTAATGCTCTGTATAGTCTTTGAGGAGGTCTTACAGTCAAATGAAATAAGCCAGCTAATATTCCTACTGTTCCAGCTGCTATGTGATGTGATGCTATTCCACTTGGATTAAAGGGATTAAATCCATCTGGTCCCCATGCTGGTGCCACAGGCTGTACTTTACCTGTAATTCCATATGCATCTGATATCCATATTCCTGGTCCAAATAAACCTGTTGTATGGAATGCTCCAAATCCAAAGCATAGTAAACTAGATAAAAGTAAGTGGATGCCAAATATTTTAGGTAAATCTAAAGCAGGTTCTCCTGTTCTAGGATCTCTAAATAGTTCTAAGTCCCAGTATACCCAGTGCCATATAGATGCTAAAAATAACATTCCTGATAGTACTATATGTGTTATAGCTACACCTTCAAAGCTCCATAAACCTGGGTTAGGTACGCTTTCTCCTGTAATGCTCCAACCTCCCCAAGAATCAGTAACCCCTATTCTTGTCATAAATGGCATGACGAACATGCCTTGTCGCCACATAGGGTTTAATACTGGATCTGATGGGTCAAATATAGCTAGTTCATATAAAGCCATTGATCCAGCCCATCCTGATACTAATGCAGTATGCATTAGGTGTACAGAAATTAGGCGTCCTGGGTCATTCAAAACAACTGTGTGTACACGGTACCATGGTAATGCCATAGTGGTGACATAGCTCCTTTTAAAACAGATAAATATGTTGCTTTTCTTACAGTTATTAGTGTTTGTTATTTATTATAGCATTTTTAAGTGTTAAAATTAAGTTTAGTCATATTTGTATTTGATAATTTTATTAACTAATATAAAACTTAATATATTCATTAATATTAATATATATATGCTTTCTTTGATATGTAATCTAAACCATATAGTACTTATAATATTTTTGTTAATTAAGAATTCATTTTTGAGGTATATATGGCGTGTAATTTCTATTGCATAAGTTAATGGGTTAAGGCATACTATAATCTGTAACCAATATGGCATAAATGATAAAGGAGCTAATGCTGTACTTGAAAATAAAGTTGGCAGGTTTATAACTAAAGTTAAGGCAATAAATTCGATATGTCCTGGTAAAGCAAATGCATTACAAATACTGATACTTGCTATATTAGTAATAATTAATGTAGCTATGCTAACTATTGCTATAATTTCTTTTATTTCCTTTAATGTTTTAAAATAGTATCTACTTAGTATCAAAATAGCGAGAATCTGTACAATTGTTATGGCCCAAATGTAAATGATAGAAGAAAATATTAGTGTTTTTCTATTTATTAATGGTGAGATTAATAGTCTGTTTAAGAATCCAAATTCTCTATCAAATATAATCGGTAATCCAGCATTTATAGAGCTAGTAAAAGCAGTGAACATCAAAATACCTGGACTTAAAAATTCTCCGTATTTTATTTTATATCCTTCGAGCAGATTTATTGGAGCATTTTGAAATAGTGCGCCAAATAACAGAAGCCATAATAAAGGTTGTATAATGCCTATTATAGCGTTGGATGGTCTTCTATATGTTTGTATATAGAGTCTATTTGTAAGAGTTTTTATTTCCTCATAGATTTTTTTTAATGTTTTTTTTCTATTTGTAAACAAATAAATTTTTGTATTCGGTTCTAGATACATTAGTGGTTTTGGTTTTCTGAATAAAGAATTAATTTTTTTCATATTTCATGTATATTAAGCGTATAAATTTATGTATAAATTCTTTGTTTGATATTGTTAAAATAATTTATACACTTTAGATAAATAAAAGCTACTATTTTAATGTATTTTTAAATTAAATTAAATTATTTTTTTTATTTTATGTTTAAATATTAGTATCTTAAAAATAAAAGCAGTTTATTTTTTGTCTTTGTTTTTTAAGATTTTTACATATATTTTTATATAAGGATTGTATTGATATGACTAATTATAATGTAGTTTTAAATTTAGATGATGGTAGTAGTGTGAATGTTGACTGCCCAGAAGATACATATATTTTAGAAGCTGCAGAAGAACAAGGAATAGACTTACCTTATTCTTGTCGTGCTGGTGCTTGTTCTACTTGTGCGGGTCGTATTGAAGAGGGTAAGGTCGATCAATCTGACCAATCTTTTTTAGACGATGATCAAATTTCTTCAGGTTTTGTTTTAACTTGCATTGCATATCCTCAAAGTGATTGTGTTATATTAACTCATCAAGAAGATTCACTATATTAGTTAGCTCACAAGTTTGACAAATCTATAATTATTATTTGTCAAACTTATTATTAATTATTAACTTATAATTTTACTTCTATGTCCACTCCTGCCGGTATATTTAGTTTCATTAATGCGTCTATAGTTTTTGCAGATGGTGTATGAACATTTATTATTCGTGTATGTGTTTTAATTTCAAAGTGTTCTCGCGAATCTTTATCAACATGTGGTGAGCGTAAAACGCAGTATACTTTACGTTTAGTTGGCAATGGTACTGGTCCTATAATTCTAGCTTCTGTTCTATTTGTTGCTGTAATGATACTTTCACAAGATATTTTTAATAATGTATAGTCATAGGCTTTTAACTTAATTTTTATTCTATTTTGTTCTAAAGGCTTGTTCTTATTTTTATTCATTTTACCTATTATTTTTATTATCTAACTATGTAATTATTTAGAGTTATTTTAAAATTTTAGATACTACTCCTGCTCCTACAGTTCTTCCTCCTTCTCTTATTGCAAAACGCATTCCTTGTTCGATTGCTATTGGATTTATTAATTCTGCGCTCATTTTAATTCTGTCTCCAGGCATAACCATTTCTGCTGTGGAGCCATCATCTGCTGTAAATTTCGTAATTGTTCCTGTTACATCTGTAGTTCGTACATAGAACTGAGGACGGTATCCTGCAAAAAAAGGTGTATGTCTACCTCCTTCCTCTTTTGTTAATATGTATACTTCGGCTTCAAATTCAGTGTGGGGTGTAATTGTTCCAGGTTGTGCCAAAACCATACCTCTTTGAATTTGTAGTTTTTGTATGCCTCTTAGTAAAATTCCTATATTGTCTCCTGCCATACCTTCATCTAGGGTTTTTTGAAACATTTCTAATCCAGTAATAGTTGTAGTTTTGGTTTCTTGAAGTCCAACAATCTCAATTGTGTCACCAACTTTAACAACTCCTCTTTCTATTCGTCCAGTTGCTACTGTACCTCTTCCAGTTATTGAAAAAACGTCTTCTACTGCCATTAGAAAAGTTTTTTCCGTATCTCTTTGAGGTGTAGGAATATAATCATCTACAGTATCCATTAATGAATGTATTTTATCTACCCATTCATTTTCTCCTCTTTGCGTATTATTTTCTGTAACTTCTTCTAATGCTAGTAGTGCGGATCCAGATACAAATGGAATACTATCCCCAGGAAAATCATATTTTTCTAACACTTCTCTAACTTCTAGTTCTACAAGTTCACGTAGTTCTTCGTCTTCTAGTTGATCTTGTTTATTTAAGAATACGACAATATTCGGTACTCCTACTTGTTTAGCTAGTAAAATGTGTTCTCTTGTTTGCGGCATAGGTCCATCTACTGCTGATACTACTAATATTGCTCCATCCATTTGAGCTGCACCAGTTATCATGTTTTTGACGTAGTCAGCATGTCCAGGGCAATCTACATGTGCATAGTGTCTGTTTTCTGTTTCATACTCTATGTGAGCTGTGTTAATTGTTATACCTCTTGCTTTTTCTTCTGGAGCTGCGTCAATTTCATCAAATTTTTTGGCTTTTCCTTGGTTAGCAGCTGCTAATGCAGCTGATATAGCAGCTGTTAATGTAGTTTTTCCATGATCTACGTGACCAATTGTGCCAATGTTTACATGTGGTTTTTTGCGTTCAAATTTTGCACGTGCCATATAAGTTTTCCTTAATTTTTACTATTAATGCTAGTATCGATAATGAGCAAAAGCTTTATTTGCTTCCGCCATTTTATGTGTTTCTTCTCTCTTTCTAATAGAGTTACCACTATCATTTGATGCATCTATAATTTCATTGGCTAGTTTTATTGCCATACTATTTCCTGGTCTTTGTATGGCGAATTTAGCTATCCATCTTAAAGCTAAGTTAGTTCCTCTGTATGCTCTTACTTCCATAGGAACTTGGTAGGTTGATCCTCCTATTCTTCTTGCTTTTACTTCAACCAAAGGTGTGGTGTTTCGTATGGCTTTTTCTAAAGTTTCTATAGGGTCTTTTCTTGTTTTATTTTTTATAATATTTAGAGATCTGTAAATGATTCTTTGTGCTAATCCTTTTTTGCCACTTTTTAGTATACGTACGGTTAACATACTAATTAATTTGTTATCATATACTGGATCTGGGTATATAGTTCTTCTTTTTGCTGTGTTACGACGTGACATATATTCTGTTTTTCGTATTATTTTTATTTTTTAGGTTTTTTAGTTCCATATTTTGATCTACTATTTTGTCTTTCTTTAACTCCAGCTGAATCAAGTGTTCCTCTGACTACATGATATCTAACACCTGGTAAATCTTTAACGCGACCTCCTCGAATTAAAACAACAGAATGTTCTTGAATATTGTGCCCAATACCTGGTATATAAGCAGTTACTTCAAAGCCAGAGGTTAGTCTTACCCTTGCTACTTTACGTAAGGCAGAATTAGGTTTTTTGGGGGTTGTTGTGTATACTCTAGTGCATACTCCTCGTCTTTGTGGGCAGGCTTTTAGCGCTGGAGACTTAGTTTTCTTATGATATTTTTTTCTTTCGGATCTTACTAGTTGTTGAATAGTTGGCATTTTTTATTTTTATTTAATTCTATACTTTTTCATAAATTTTTCTACTCTACCTTCTGTATCTACAATTTTTTGAGATCCTGTGAAAAAAGGGTGGTTACCTGACCAAATATCTACATTTAATTTTTCTTTTGTTGATCCTACTGTCATGATGTGTTTTCCATCGCAGTATACTTTAGATTCATTAAACCATTTTGGATGTACTTTTTTTTTTGCCATAGCTATAGTTTTTATTGCTTCATGATTAATAAATTATCGTTTTGAGTATTGAGGTGCCTTTCTAGCTTTTCTTAAACCGTATTTTTTTCTTTCTTTAACTCTTGAGTCTCGTCTTAGTAATCCTTCAGATTTTAAAGTTATACGATTTTCTGGGTTTATGCTACATAGAGCTCTAGCAAGTCCTAATCTAATGGCATCTGCTTGTCCTGTAAGTCCACCTCCTTCAGCCTTAACATATATATCGTATTCTTTATGTAAACCTAGAGTATTAAGTGGTGCGCACGAAATTCTCAAATAATTAGGACTAAATTGTAAGTATGATTCTCCAGGTAGTCCATTTATAATTAATTTACCTGACCCAGGTATTACTTTTACTCTTGCTATAGACGTTTTTCTCCTACCTGTCCCTGAATATATAACGTTATTTTTATATGAACTTAACATAAGTTTTATAATTTAATTAATTGTTAAATGTATTGGTTTTTGTGCGCTGTGAGGGTGTCTATTGCCTGAATAGACTTTTAAATTTTTGAATAATTTTCTACCTAAGGTGTTTTTAGGTAACATTCCTTTGACAGCGTGCTCTATGATCTTGTTTGGCATTTTTTTTTGTATATTGTTTAGTGTATTTATTTTTAGGCCTCCGGGGTGACCTGAATGCATTTTGTAAATTTTCTCTTTTTGTTTATTTCCTGTAAGTTTAATATATTTGGAATTAATAACTATTATACTTGTATTACTTTCTTGATAAGGTAGGTAAAAAATACTATTTTTTCCTTTGATCATATACGCAATTTGACTACTTAATCTACCTAAGTTTTGATCTTTTGCATTAATTATGTACCATTTTGTTTTAGGTTTTATCTTTTCTATATATGTTTTATTTTTGTTTATAAACATAAATAATTTTTTGTTTTTAGTGAATTTATATATTTATTAACATTATATATTCATATTGTCAGTTTGTTAAACTTTTTCTTGTGTTAGATTTATATTTAGTTTGTTTTTTAATGCTTCAATAACTTCTTCTGCAGATTTTTGTCCAAAATTTTTGATTTCTAATAATTCTTCTTGTGAGTAATCTAAAAGGTCTGCAATAGAATTAATTTGAGCTCTTTTTAAGCAGTTATATGCTCGAACTGATAATTGTAATTCTTCTATCGAAATTTGATTCATTTGTTTTTCTTTATTATTGTTACTGCTATCTTTAGATTTAAAGTTAATACTAGTTAGTGGATGAAAGAGACTTGTTAATATTTTTGCTCCTTGACTAATAGCTTCTTGAGGAGATATGCTACCGTTGGTCCATACCTCTAAAAATAATTTTTCTTCGATAGTGCTGGAATGTATTTTTTTTTCTTCAATTGTGTAGTTGAATTTTTTAGCTGGCATAAATATAGAATCAATATGTAAAAAATCAATTGATTTTTTATCTATTGCTTTTTCAACTAACTTGTATCCAGTTCCTTGTTCTATTCTAAATTCCATTTCAAATATTGTATTATTGCACACAGTTGCTATGTATTGTTTTGGGTCTACCAACTCAATTTCTGGAGGTAGTTCAAATAAGCCTGTTGTAATGATAGCAGGTCCTTGTATTCTTACTCTTCCTATTTGTGGTTCTGGACTGTAGCTTTTAAGCACAACTTCTTTTAAATTTAGTATAATTTCTAATACATCTTCCCTCACTCCTGTAATAGTTGAAAACTCGTGGTTAATTCCTGCTATTCTTACGGCAACTATAGCAGTACCTTTTAAATTTGATAATATTGTTCTACGTAAGGAGTTACCTACGGTAATTCCTTGTCCTTTTTTTAGGGGTTCTAAAACAAAGTGTCCGTATTGTTCTCTGGCTCCTTTTGTTTTTGACTCTATGCATTCTATGTGAAAATGAGTCATTGTAAAGTTCTAGGTTTAATCGTTAAATATTTGTAATTAGTTAATTGTAACTAAATTCTACGTTTTTTAGGTGGCCTACATCCATTGTGTGGTACAGGTGTGATATCTTTTATAAGTGTTATTTCTATACCTGTTGCTTGTAGTGCTCTAATTGCAGTCTCCCTACCAGCTCCAGGTCCGTTTACCATAACTTCCGTTTGTTTCATTCCGTGGTCTATAGCATATTTAGCTGCTTGTTCTGCAGCTGTTTGTGCTGCAAAAGGTGTACTCTTTTTTGCACCTTTGAATCCACTTGCACCTGCAGAAGACCATGTAATAGTTTCGCCTTGTAGGTCTGTAATTGTTACAATAGTGTTATTGAATGTTGATTGTATATGAGTAATTCCACTGATAATGCTCTTTTTTTTCTTACTTTGTTTTTTTTTAATTTGCCTAGCCATATAAAGTTAGTTTGATTTTTTTCACCTTATTTAATTTTAATATCATTTATTTTCTTGGTGCTTTCTTTTTACCAGCTATAGTTTTTTTGTTTCCTCTTCTGGTTCTTGCGTTTGTTCTAGTTCTTTGTCCTCGTAAAGGTAAGTTTAGTCTATGTCTTCTTCCCTTATAACATCCAATTTCCATTAACCTTTTTATATTAATTGCTTCTAGTCTTTTTAAATCTCCTTCAATTTGATAGTCATTATTTAATGTGTTTCTTATTAAAATAATTTGTTTATCATTTAGTTCTTGAATTTTAGTATTGGGATCTATGTGTGTTTTTTTCAGTATTTCTTGTGATTTTGATATTCCAATACCATATATATAAGTTAATCCAATTTCTATTCTTTTATTTTTAGGTAAATCTACACCCGCTATTCTAGCCATATAAAGTTAGTTTGATTTTTTAGTATTCATTAGTTATAAATTATCCTTGTTTTTGTTTGTGTTTTGGGTTTTCACAAATTATCATAATATTTCTATGTCTTCTTATTATTCGACATTTTTCACATATTTTTTTCACGGATGGTCTTACTTTCATATTTGTAAGTATAATAAAAAAAGTTCTTTTGCTTTTGATTTGTTTATTCAATCATATTATCATATTGTTTAGAAATTATGTATGTTTGAATTTGTTTTGCTGTATCAATGGCAACTCCTACAAGTATAAGTACGGAAGTTGTTCCTAGTCCCTGAAGTATGTTTATTTTAGTGATATTAAAAATTATAAATGGAAATTGTGCTATTACAAACAAAAATATTGATCCAATAAAAGTTAATTTATTGATAATTTTTTTTAAATAGATAGTAGTTTCTATTCCAGGTCTAATATTAGGTATGCCTGCTCCCATTTTTTGTAGGTTTTCTGCTATATCTGTAGGATTTAAAATGATTGATGTATAAAAATAACTGAAAGTTATTATCATTACAGAATATAATGTTAAATATAAAATATTATTTGATAGTATAAAGTTTATTATTTGATTAAAGTAAATACTATTTATCAAGTATTTGGGTAATGTAATAGCAGCTGATGCGAAAACAATTGGCATTACCCCCCCTTGATTTAGTTTTAAGGGTATGTAACTTTGTGAGTTGATTGTTGTCAATTCTCCTAACTGTTTTGCTGAAATAATGTTTACTTTTCTCTTACTTTCTTGAATTAATATATTAATCATAATAGTGATTATACTTAGAGCAAATATCAATATTAATATAAAAACATTATTTTTTTCTTTGTAATCTATTGTATAATTTGTTAAACTTCTAGGTATATTAGAAATAATATTTTGAAAAATCAATAGCGATGCTCCATTCCCTATACCGTATTCTGTAATGACTTCAGAGAACCACATAATGATTGCTGAACCAGTTGTTAAAGTTAATATAAAATCTATTAAAAAATAATAGTTCCAATTAAATGTGTATGGTTTAATCCACAATGATATTGATAAACTTTGTATTAATGCCCAAACAATTGTAAAGTATCTTGTTATTCTGGTAATTTTTTGTTTACCCATTTCTCCTTCCTCTTTTTGCAAATTTTCTAATTGAGGTATGATTTTTACAAAAAGTTGTGTAATTATTGAAGAATTAATATATGGTATAATACCTAAGCTGAAAATTCCAATTGTGGAAAAGCCACCACCTGAAAAAACATTTAAAAAATTTATTATTCCATTTTGACTTATACTTTCATTGATTTCTTGATGATTAATTCCTGGTATAGGTATAAATATACCCATTCTTGATATAAACAATATTGTTGCTGTAATGAAAATTTTTTGTGAAAGTTTATTTGTTCTTTCCATATAATTTAGTTATAGTACCTATTTATATAAGTGTTCTGGTTTAATATCTCTATCATTTGCTGTTTTTTGAAAAGTTCTTAGATTTTTCAGAGCATTTAACACAGCTCTTGCATTATTTAGTATATTGTTAGATCCTAGTTGTTTAGCTAAGATATTTTTTATTCCAGCTAGTTCTAGCACTATTCTTGTGGAACCTCCTGCAATTACTCCGGATCCTGTTGCTGAAGGTTTTAGTATAACTTTAGCTGCTCCTGATATTCCATAAATTGTGTGTGGAATAGAGTTATATTTAGTTAAAGGTATATTAATAGTATGTTTTTTAGCATCAGCTACTCCTTTTCTTACAGCACCAATTACATCTCCAGCTTTTCCTATTCCTACTCCTATTTGTCCTTTTTCGTTGCCAATTACTAAGATAGCCCTAAAACTTAGTTTTTTTCCACCTTTTACTACTTTTGTAACTCTTTTAACTTGAACTACCTTTTCTTCCCAGTTTGTTTCTTCTTTATTCTTTATGCTTTTCTTTTTCATGATGTAACGATGATCAATTTTATTATGTCTGTGTTTTAAAAATTTATTCCTTCATTCCTTGCTGCATTAGCTAATTCTTTTACTTGTCCATGGTATATGTTATAGCCGCGGTCAAAAACTACTTTTTTTATATCTAACTTTTTTAGTTTGATTGCTATATTTTGTCCTATAACTTTTGCATTTTTGCAATTAGCAAATGTTTTTACTTTGTTCTTTATCTCTTTGGATAGTGTTGAACTGCTTGTTAGTACTTTATTATTATAATCATCTATAACTTGAGCATATATATGTTTATTCGATTTAAAAATGTATAATCTTGGGCGATTTATTGTACCTTTTTTTCTCATGGTGACTTCTATTACATGTTTATAAAATTAAAAGTTACGTATTACTTTATTTACCTGCTTTACCAACTTTTCTTCGAATTGTTTCGTTTTCGTACTTGATTCCTTTACCTTTATAAGGTTCAGGAGGTCGAACAGATCTTATTTGAGCTGCTACTTGTCCTACCATTTCTTTATTAATACCGGAAATTGTAATATTTGTGTTATTTTCTACTTTTATCTCTATATTTTCAGGTGGTTTTATGCGTATTGAGTGGCTATATCCAACATTTAAAACTAAAGTTTTTTCTTCTATCTGTGATCTATATCCTACACCTTGTATTATTAATTTTTTTTCAAATCCTTGTGATACTCCTATAATCATGTTCTGTATTATACTTCTAGATAACCCATATAATTCTTTTGCTTTTTGGCTGGAATTTTTTGGTATTAGTTTAATAATATTTTCTGCTTTTTTTATATCTATTACTTCTGGAAGATTATAAATCAATTTACCTTTTCCTCCTTTAATTAATATTTCTGATTTATTTATTTCTACGTCTATATCATTCGTTATTTTTATTTCTTTTTTTCCTATTCTTGACATAATTGTTCTGTTGCTGTTTTTATTTGTTTTATTGATTTACCAAATGTAGCATAAGACTTCTCCACCGATCCCAAGTTGTCTGGCACTTTTATCTGTCATTATACCTTTTGATGTAGATATAATAGCAATACCGATTCCTCCAAAAACTCTTGGTAATTCTTTATGATTTGCATACACTCTGAGTCCTGGTTTACTAATCCTTTTTAGTTCTGTAATTACAGGATTCTTCTTTTTGCCTTTATACTTCAGTGAAATTAAAATATAATTTTTGAAATGGTCTTTTGTTTCTTCAAATTTGCTGATAAATCCTTCTTCTTTTAAGACTTTTATAATACTTCGTGTCATACTGGTATCCAGTATTTGTATTATTTGGTGTTTTGCTAAATTACCGTTCCTAATTCTAGTAAGCATATCTGAAACTATATCATTAACCATCTTAGAGTGTCCTTTAATTAGCTTTTTTTGTTTTAAATGTAGTGAATTTAATTTTTAAATGGCATTCCCAGTTTTTTTAATAGTACTAGACTTTCCTGGTCAGTATTGGCTGTAGTAACTATAGTGATGTTCATGCCTCTAATTTTATCTATTTGGTCGTAATTAATTTCTGGAAATATACTTTGTTCTCTTAAACCTAAGTTATAGTTTCCTCTGCCATCAAATTTTTTTGAACTAATTCCTCTGAAGTCTCTGATTCTTGGTAAGCATAAGTTTATTAGTTTATTCAAAAAATTATACATTTTCTCTTTTCTTAAAGTGACTTTTATTCCTATTGGCATTTTTTCTCTTATTTTAAATCCTGCTATTGATTTTTTAGTTCTAGTTATAGCTGGTTTTTGTCCTGTTATATAAGTAAATTCTTCAATACTTTTATCAATTGCTTTTGTATTTTGTGCGGCTTCTCCTATACCTCTGTTTATAATGATTTTTACTAATTTAGGTATTTCATGAACGTTTTTATATTGAAATTCTTTCAAAAGTTCTTCGGAAATTTTTTTATCATAGATTTCTTGTAAGATGTTTTTCATGTTAATTTTGAAAATTTAAGATTTTGCTGTTACTTTAATTACTTTTATATTTGAATAGTGTATAGGGCATTCTATTTTTTTTATTTCTCCTTTTTCTTCGGACTGTTGGGGCTTAATATGTTTTGTTTTAAAGTTAATACCTTCTATGACTACAGAGTTTGTTTTTCTTATAATATTTTTTATCTCTCCAGTTTGTCCTTTAAACTTCCCTGATATTACTTTGACATTATTCCCTTTTTTGATTTTGATTTTGTTCTTAGTATTTCTCATTAAACTACCTCTGGTGCTAAAGATATAATTTTAGTAAAACTTTTATCTCTTAGTTCTTTGGCAATAGGTCCAAAAACACGTGTACCTCTAGGGTTGTTCTCTTTGTTTATAATTACTGCTGCATTGTCATCAAAACGAATACTCATACCATCTAATCTCCGCAATGTTTTTTTTGTCCTTACAATAACAGCTCTGACTAAGTCAGATCTCTTAACTGGCATGTTAGGAGATGCATCTTTTACAACTCCTATTATAATATCTCCTATGCTTGCGTAATTTGGATTGTTATTTCCTAAAATTCGGATGCACATAATTTTACGCGCACCAGTATTATCAGTTACGTTTAAATAAGTTTGAGTTTGTATCATTTGCTTTTTACTAATTTAATTAATTTCCAATGTTTATTTTTACTTAACGGTCTAGTTTCTTGTATTTTTACAGTATCTCCTATTTGACATTGGTTGAATGGATCGTCTGCGTAATATTTGTTTGATTTTGCTATAATTTTTTTATATTTTTTGTGTGCGACTTGTTTTCTTACAATAACTGTTATTGTTTTGTTCATTTTATTACTAATTACTATTCCAATTGTTTCTTTTCTTGACATTTAATTTTATATTATTTTTTTTATTGCTTTGATGTGAATATTTGAGATATCTTATGCTTGGTTTTTTTTATAAGATGTGGTTTAACTTTTTGCTTAGTTTTTTGTTTTACTTTTAGTAAAATTAGCTCTTTTTTTAATTTAAGTATTTGAGAGTTTATTCCTGTAATATTATTGTGAAAATTATGGTTGCTTTGTTTGTTTGTTTTTATCATTATTATTATTATTGCTATTATATTTTTAATAAATCTGAATTTTATATATTATTGATAATAAATCTAGTTTTTATGGGTAATTTATATGATGCTAGCTGCATGGCTCTTTCTGCTGTGTTTTTAGGTATTCCAGATATTTCAAATATAATATGACCTGGTTTTATTACGGCAACCCAGTATTCAGGTGCTCCTTTACCTGATCCCATCCTAGTTTCAGGTGGCCGAGCAGTGACAGGTTTATCTGGAAATACTCTTATCCATAATTTCCCTCCTCTTTTCACATGTCTCGTTATAGTTCTTCTTGAAGCTTCGATTTGTCTTGAGGTTAACCAAGTTGGCTCTATAGCTTGTAAACCATATTCTCCGAATATAATCTTATTGCCTTTACTGGCATCTCCAGTCATGCGTCCACGATGTTGTTTTCTAAATTTTGTTTTTTTAGGGCTTAGCATAATATTTTTTGCGTTATTACTAATAGTTCAGAAATATAATTATTGTTTATCTAGTTGATTTATTTTTTCACCTTTGAATAGCCATACTTTGATCCCTAAGATTCCATATATAGTTTGTGCCCTAGTGTAAGCATAGTCAATATTAGCTCTGAGAGTCTGTAAAGGAACTCTTCCCTCACGTATCCATTCTTTTCTCGCTATTTCTGCTCCATTTAATCTTCCTGAAACTTGTATTTTGATTCCTTTAATGTGTGCTTTTTGTGCTCTTTGGATACTTTGTCTTACAGCTCGGCGAAATGCTACACGTTTTTCTAATTGTTGTCCTATCCATTGTGCTAGTAGTATAGCTTCTTTATCTGGTTCAGTTACTTCAATAATATTAATTCTAATCTTACTTTTTGTATCTGTATTGTTTTCTAAGCTATTTCTTAATGCATCTATGCCTGTGCCCATCTTGCCTAAAATTATTCCAGGTCTTGCTGTATATATGTTTATTTCTACTTGACCCAATTTTCTTTCTATGTATATTAATGCTATATTAGCTTTATCCAGTGTTTTGTTTATATAGGCTCTTATTTTATAATCTTCTTGTATGATTTTTGGATAAACCTTCATTTTTGAAAACCATGAGGATTTATGTGATTGTGTGATTCCTATTCTAAAACCAGATGGATGTGTTTTTTGTCCCATTTTTTTATTTATTGTATTTCAAGTTTTATTGTTATATGACATGTTGGTTTGTTTATTGGAAATGCACGCCCTTGAGCTCTAGGTTGAAATCTTTTTAGTATTGGACCTTTATTTGCAAATGCTTCTTTAATTATGAGTTGTTTTTTGTTTACTTTTTTATTTGTTTGTTGAGAAACATTGTTTAATGCTGACTCTAACACTTTAATAATTGTTTTACAAGCTCTATATGACATAAATTCTAAAATTAATCTAGCTTCGTCATAATTTTTTCCTTTAATTTGTTTTAGTACTCTTTGTGATTTGTGAGTGGACAATCTTATATATTTTGCTACAGCTTGATATGTAATTATACTATTATTCATATTGATTATCTTCTTGTTTTTCTATCGCTTTTTATATGGCTTTTAAAGTTCCTAGTAGGAACAAATTCTCCTAATTTGTGTCCTATCATTTGTTCAGATATAAATATTGGAAAATGTTGTTTACCATTATATACAGCTACAGTATGACCAATCATATTTGGAATAATGGTAGATGATCGAGACCATGTTTTAATGGTTTCTTTTTTACTTTGTCTATTAAGATTTTCAATTTTTTGAAAAAGTTTGAACTCTATATATGGCCCTTTAGATATTGATCTTGACATATTAATATTATATTAAAAATTAAAGTAGAATATTTAAATTATTTGCGTCGACGTAATATGTATTTATTGCTGTATTTCTTTTTATTTCTAGTTTTTTGTCCTAAAGCTGGTTTACCCCAAGGTGTCACTGGGTGTATCTTACCTATAGGTGATTTGCCTTCTCCTCCTCCATGAGGATGATCTATTGGGTTCATAACTACACCTCGAACATGAGGTCTTCTACTTAGCCATCTGTTGCGCCCGGCTTTTCCTATCTTGATGTTACTAGCATCTATATTACCTATTTGGCCAATAGTAGCATAACACTTTTTGTTAATATTACGAACTTCAGTTGATGGTAATTTTAATGTAATGTAGTTACCTTCTTTTGCTACAATTTGAGCGTATGTACCAGCAGCTCTTACTATTTGTCCACCTTTATGAGGCCTAATTTCAATGTTATGTACAGCTGTACCTAATGGTATATTTTCTAGTGGTAATGAGTTTCCTACTTCTATCGGAACATTTGTACCTGATACAACAGTATGACCTATTTTAAGAGATCTGGGATGTAAAATATATCTCTTTTCTCCGTCTTTATAGTAGATTAAGGCAATCCTTGCGTTTCTATTTGGATCATACTCAATATTTTTTACTTTTCCTGTAATATTATTTTTATTCCTTTTAAAGTCTATTATTCTGTATCTTTTTTTGTGTCCTCCACCTCTATGTCTTGATGTAATAATTCCTCTATTATTATGACCTTTAGGAGAATGCTTTTTTCTCAGTAATTTTTTCTCAGGTTTATTTTTTGTTATTTCATTAAATGTAGATACAGTTCTGTTTCGAGTCCCGGGTGTATATGCTTTGTATAAGCGAATTGCCATATTTAATTATCTTAATTGTTTATTTTGTAAATTAATTATCTTCAAATAAGTTGATTTTGGATTCATTGTGTAACTTTATAATGGCCTTTTTGTACTGTGTAATATAACCTTTGAATTTACCTATTCTTTTATTTCGCGGAGCAGAATTAATGGTGTTGACTTTTTTTACTTTTACATTAAATATGTATTCAATAGCTTTTTTTATTTTATTTTTATTACTTTGTTTACTTACTGCAAAATAATAAATATTGTTTTCTATGCTTTTTGTTGTTTTATCTGTGATAATTGGATATTTAATTATATCTATTACTTCCCTTGTTTTTTCGGATTTTTTCATTTCAATTATTTATTTTACTAATAATGTTTAAAGCATTAACTGTAATTAATATTCTATCAGCTTTGAGTAAAGATAAAACGTTTAAGTTATTCACTTTTATTATTTCTATGTTAGGTATATTTCTAAAAGAGAAGTGTAAAACCTTTGTTTTCTTTTCAAGAATTAAAAGTACTTTTTTATTGTTATTTGTATTAATTCCTAATTTATTGAGTTCTGTTATAGCGTTTTTTGTACTCGGCTTAGTTATATTATTTAATAACTTATCAACGATAATTGTATTGGAAAATTTATTATATATTACTATTTGTATGGCTAATTTTTTTTCTTTTTTGTTTATTTTAGATTTATATGTTTTCTTTCTGGGCCCAAATATAATTCCTCCTCCCTTCCATAAAGGAGATCGAGTAGAGCCAGCTCTTGCTCTGCCAGTACCTTTTTGTTTCCATGGTTTTTTGCCGCCTCCCTTAACTTCGGTTCTCGTTTTAGTATGCGCATTTCTTACTCGATAACTAGTTAATTGTTGTTTTAGACTTCGATGAACTATATACATTTGTTTAGATTCATCATTTAATATGTTTAAATAAACTTTTTTTTGGGAATCTAATGGTTTGTTTTTTTCTATGGACTTTATTGAATATGGAACTTGTTTTATTATGCTCATTTTTCTGTTTTATGTATGTAAATAATTTTGCCACTTTTACCTGGCACAGAGCCTTTAATGATTATAATATTTTTATCTACATTTATGTTGATTATTTGTAAATTTCTTATAGTTACTTTTGTGTTTCCCATTCTTCCTGCCATTTTTTTGCCAGGGAAAACTCTACCAGGACTTGTTCCAGCTCCTATTGATCCTGGTTGTTTATGATTTTTAGATCCATGCGACATAGGTCCTCTATTAAAATTATGTTTTTTTTGACATCCGCTAAATCCTTTTCCTGTGCTAATTCCAGAGACATTAATGTAATTACCTATTTGAAATTCTTTAATATTTAATATTTTACCGATGCTTAAGTTATTCCAAGAATCACTTTTATATTCTTTTAGATGTTTGAAACAAGGTATTTTGTTTTTTTTAAAATGACCTATGTTAGGCTTCTTCATTTGATTTGGATTAACGTATTCATAACCTATTTGAATATTAGTATGCGTATTTTCTTTATTCTTTTTTATCTGTGTTATGGTGCAAGGACCAACTTTTAGTATAGTTACTGGTATAGCATTTCCTTGTTCATTAAATACTTGAGTCATACCTATTTTTTGGCCCAGCATATTTATAGACATTTATGTTTCTCCTTTAATTAGTAAATTATAAATATGAACATTAAATATTAATAGTTATCTTTACTTATAATATATTATCTTGTAATTTTATTTAATTTTCAAGTTAGTTTTTTGAAAAAAATGTTCGGTAATTACTACTTTACGATTTTATTTATATATATCATCATTACTATTAAAGTATAATTTACAATTTTTATTTTAATGGAGTTTTTCAATGACTAAGGTAGTAGGAATTGATTTAGGTACAACTAATTCTGTTGTTGCTGTTATGGAAGGAGGTAAGCCTACGGTTATATCTAATAAAGAAGGATTAAGAACAACACCTTCTGTAGTTGCATATACTAAGAAGCAAGATAAACTAGTTGGCAACATTGCGAAAAGACAAGCTGTTATGAATCCAGAAAATACGTTTTATTCTGTAAAACGTTTTATAGGTCGTAAATATGATGAAGTAAGTAATGAAACGAAGCAGCTATCTTATAATATTAAGACAGATAATAATATTAATATTAAGTTAGATTGTCCTGCTTTAAATAGGAGTTTTGCCCCAGAAGAAATTTCTGCACAGATTTTAAGAAAGTTGGTAGAAGATGCAAGTACATATTTAGGTCAAACAGTTACTAAAGCTGTTATTACAGTTCCTGCCTATTTTAATGACTCTCAAAGGCAAGCGACCAAAGATGCAGGTCAGATAGCAGGTTTAGATGTTTTGAGAATTATTAATGAGCCTACAGCTGCATCTTTGTCTTATGGATTAGATAAAAAAAGTAATGAAACTATTTTAGTTTTTGATCTTGGTGGTGGAACATTTGATGTTTCTGTTTTGGAAGTAGGTGATGGAGTTTTTGAGGTTTTATCTACTTCAGGCGATACTCATTTAGGTGGTGATGACTTTGATCGTAAAATTGTAGAGTGGTTAGTAATGGAATTTAGAAATGATGAAGGTATAGACTTAAGTCAAGATAGACAAGCTTTACAGCGTTTAACAGAGGCATCAGAGAAAGCAAAAATGGAGTTATCTAGTTTATTACAAACAGATATTAATTTACCTTTTATTACTTCAACTGATACTGGTCCTAAACATTTAGAAAAAAGTATAACTCGTGCAAAGTTTGAAGATTTATGTTCCGATTTAATATCACGTTGTCAAATACCAGTTAACAATGCATTAAAAGATGCTCAGTTAACTCCCAAAGATATAGATGAGATTGTTTTAGTTGGTGGTTCTACAAGGATACCTGCTATTCAAAATTTAGTTAAGGAATATGTTGGTAAAGATCCTAATCAGAGTGTTAATCCAGATGAAGTTGTTGCTATCGGTGCTGCAGTTCAAGCAGGAGTTTTAGCAGGAGAGGTTAAAGATATTTTATTACTAGATGTTACTCCCTTATCACTTGGTGTCGAAACTTTAGGTGGTGTTATGACTAAAATTATAGCTCGTAATACCACAGTTCCTACGAAAAAATCTGAGGTTTTTTCTACGGCCGTTGATAATCAACCAAATGTTGAGATTCATATTTTACAAGGAGAAAGAGAGTTTACTAAAGATAATAAAAGTTTAGGTACTTTTAGATTAGATGGTATTATGCCAGCTCCTAGAGGAGTACCACAAATAGAAGTTACATTTGATATAGATGCCAATGGTATCTTATCTGTAACTGCAAAAGATAAAGGCACAGGAAAAGAGCAATCTATTACTATTACAGGTGCTTCAACTTTACCTAAGGAAGAAGTAGAACAGTTGGTTAAGGATGCTGAAGCAAATGCAAATATTGATAAACAAAAGCGTGAACAGGTTGATTTAAAAAATCAAGCTGATTCTTTATGTTATCAGTCTCAAAAGCAAGTTAATGAGTTAGGAGATAAACTTGATCAAATTAATAAGCAGAAAATAGAAGATAATATTAGTTCTTTAAAAACAGCTTTAAATAATGATGATTATGAAAAAATCAAATCTCTACAAAATGATTTGCAGCAGTTAATGATGGATGTTGGCAAGAAAGTATATAATAATAATTCTTCAAATATAAATAATGATGATACTGTTATAGATACAAATTCTAAAGAAGCATAATTTATTTAAGCGGGTAACGCGAGTCGAACGCGCGACATTAACCTTGGCAAGGTTACGCTCTACCACTGAGCTATACCCGCTAAAAATAGCTAACCGCATTATTGTTTCAAATGTTTATATATTTGTCAAGTTTATTTTTGTTAATGTAGAATAGATAATAGCTATTCTACCTTAATTGGTTATTTTTATTTTGTTTATACAACAAATGAATTAATAATACCAGTTACAATTATTAGTCCTGCCCATATTCCAATACTAGTATAAATCAAATTTTTTGATTTTTCCCATTGACCTGGAGATGCTAATGTTACCGGTATGCTTACTACTAAAATAGTAGATAAGATAACTAAGCTTAATACTAGTAGTTGGATTATAAATATCATTGTTTAATTTCCTTAATTATATTGTTTTTTATGTATGAAATTTTTATTATTATATATAATAATTTATATTGATTTTGAAATATTAAATCTATTAAAAGTTATGTATAGATAAAATTTCATAATATGTAAATATATTTAGCATTATTATAAATAATAAGTAGAATAAATGTTTATATTTGTTGTACATTTATATATATAAATATAAAAACTGTATTTATTTAAGAATTTTTTATTTTAATTATTAAACTTTAGAGGTTTTATGTTTACAACAATGATTTTTACTAAATTGCCAGAAGCATATATATTATTTCGTCCACTCGTAGATATTTTGCCAATTATACCTGTATTTTTTTTATTACTGGCTTTTGTATGGCAGGCTGCTATTGGTTTTAGGTAGTTAATTTATTTACTTATTTATATTTTTAATATGGTAGAACCTCTTTTATCTGGCATAGTATTAGGCTTAATTCCTATTACGTTATTAGGTTTGTTAGTTGCAGCCTATTTACAGTATCGTAGGGGGAATCAATTTGGTTTGTAAATATTGATATATTTACAATAATTATTTTTTTTATATTATACTCTAAGTATTTTTTTGTATTTAGAGTATTTTTGCTATATTACCAATTACCAACTTGACTTTTTTATTCCTGGTAATAAACATGCATGTGACATTTCTCTTAATACATGCCTAGATAGTCCGAAGTTACGATAGTATCCTCGACTTCTACCTGTCATCCAACAACGATTTCTCGCCCTACATCTTAAACTGTTTTTTGGTAATTTTTGTAACTTTTGTTGTAACTTAATTTTGCTTGCGAAGTTTTCTGTCGAATTAATTAAGCCTTTAATTTTTTTGCGTTTTGGGTCATACTTTCTTATTAATTTAATTCTTTTTATTTCCCTTTGAATCATGCTTTTTTTCGCCATGTTATACGTTATGATACTTTAATATTTTGTAAAAACATGATATAATTCTATACTATTTATTATTGATTTTCAATAAAAAAATCATAGCATTGATATGCATGATTTTTTTATAAGTATACTTTAATGATTTAACTGAACTTACTACTAGTTGATGCAATAACAAAAGCTGCGTATGTTAAAATGTATCCTACAGAAAAGTGAGCTAGACCAACCAGTCTTGCTTGAACAATAGATAAGGCTACTGGCTTATCTTTCCATCTTATTAAATTGGCTAAAGGTGTTCTTTCATGTGCCCACGCAAGTGTCTCAATTAATTCTTGCCAATAACCACGCCAAGAAATTAGGAACATAAAACCAACTGCCCATACTAAATGGCCAAATAAAAACATCCATGCCCATACTGATAAGTTGTTCATTCCGTATGGATTATATCCATTAATTAGTGGCGATGAATTAAGCCACAAATAGTCTCTTAACCAACCCATTAAGTAAGTAGATGATTCATTAAATTGATTTGTATTTCCCTGCCAAATAGTTATATGTTTCCAGTGCCAGTAAAAAGTTACCCAACCGATGGTATTCAGCATCCAAAACACAGATAAATAAAACGCATCCCATGCTGAAATGTCACAAGTACCGCCTCTTCCAGGACCGTCGCAAGGAAAGCTATATCCAAAATCTTTTTTATCAGGCATAAGTTTTGAGCCTCTAGCATCTAAAGCTCCTTTTACTAAAATTAGTGTAGTTGTGTGTAAACCTAAAGCTATTGCATGATGAACTAGAAAGTCACCTGGCCCGATTGTTAAAAACAATGAATTTTTATTATTATTTATTGCTTCTAGCCAACCTGGTAGCCATATGTTTTCTCCTGCTTTATTTGCTAAACTCGATGAAGAAGATAATAAAACATTAAAGCCATATAATGCTTTACCTGAACTTGCTTGGATCCACTGTGCGAATACGGGTTCTATTAATATTTGTTTTTCTGGCGTTCCAAATGCTAGCATTGTATCATTATGTATATATAATCCAAGCGTATGGAATCCTAAAAATAAACTTACCCAACTTAAGTGTGATATAATAGCTTCTTTATGTTCAAGCATTCTACTTAAAACATTATTTTTATTTTGCTCGGGATCATAATCTCTAATAAAAAAAATGGCTCCATGTGCAAATCCACCTACCATTAAAAAGCCTGCTATATATTGATGGTGTGTATATAATGCAGCTTGAGTTGTGAAGTTTTTTGCCATGAAAGCATAAGGTGGCAATGCATACATATGTTGTGCTACAAGTGATGTTATTGTTCCTAAAGCACCTAAAGCTAGTCCTAATTGCATGTGTAGTGAGTTAGTAATAGTTTCATACAATCCTTTATGGCCTTCTCCTAACTTGCCACTAGGTGGCTTATGTGCGTTTAATATATCTTTTATATTATGTCCTATACCCCAATTTGTTCTATACATATGTCCTGCTATTATGAAGATAACTCCTATAGCTAGATGATGATGTGCTATATCAGTTAACCACAGTGACTGACTTTGCGGATGAAATCCTCCTAAAAAAGTTAGTATTGCTGTTCCTGCCCCTTCACTTGTACTAAATGTATGATTTAAATTGTCTGGGTTTGTTGCATATTCAAACCATTGACCTGTAAAAAAAGGTTTTAATCCATTTGGGTGTGGCATAATTTCTATAAAATTATTCCATCTTACGTGCTGTCCACGAGATTCTGGAATAGCAATATGAACTAGATGTCCTGTCCATGCAAGAGAACTTAACCCAAATAGTCCTGATAAGTGATGATTTAGTCTTGACTCATTGTTTTTGAACCATGATAAACCAGGTTTAAATTTAGGTTGTAAGTGAAGCCACCCAGCAAATAGCATAACTGCTGAGATAACTAGTAAGAAGATAGCTCCATTATATAAGTCTTTATTTGTTCTCATACCAATAGTATACCACCAATGATATAGACCAGAAAAAGTTATATCTACTGGATAAGATGTTCCATTCTTAGTGAATGCTTTTATAGCTGGTTGTCCAAAATGGGGATCCCATATTGCGTGAGCAATAGGCTTTGTTTTTAGTGGTTCTGTTACCCATTGTTCGAAGTTGCCTTGCCAAGCAACGTGGAATAGATTACCAGATGTCCATAAAAAAATAATTGCTATATGTCCAAAATGAGAAGCAAAAATTTTTTGGTATAAGTTTTCTTCTGTCATACCATCGTGACTTTCAAAATCGTGTGCCGTAGCAATTCCATACCAGATCCTTCTTGTTGTAGGATCTTGTGCTAATGCTTGGCTAAATTTTGGAAATTTTGTTGCCATTCTTAATTTATCCTTATCCTACTGATATTATTCTTGCTAAGAAAAATGCCCAAGTCGTACCTATTCCTCCTAATAAGTAGTGTGCTAGTCCAACCGCTCTTCCTTGTGTAATGCTTAATGCTCTTGCTTGAATATACGGTGCTACTTTTAACTTATTATGAGCCCATACAATTGATTCGATTAACTCTTGCCAGTATCCACGTCCACTAAATAGGAACATTAAGCTAAATGCCCATACGAAGTGTGCTCCTAAAAAAATTAATCCGTAAGCAGATAGTGCTGAACCATAAGATTGAATAACTTGAGACGCTTGTGCCCACAAAAAGTCTCTTAGCCATCCATTTATTGTTATTGCTCCTTGTGCAAAGTTTCCTCCTGTTATATGAGATACATTTCCTGATTCTCCTATGCTTCCCCATACATCTGATTGCATTTTCCAACTAAAGTGAAAAATTACAATAGATAACGAATTGTACATCCAGAAAAGACCTAAAAATACATGATCCCAAGCTGATACTTGACATGTACCACCTCTTCCAGGACCATCGCAAGGAAAACGAAAGCCTAGATTTGATTTATCTGGTATCAGTCTTGAATTTCTAGCGAAAAGGAATCCCTTGACCAAAATGAGTACTGATACATGAATAGTAAACGCATGTATGTGATGTATCATAAAGTCAGCTGTTCCTAGTTTAATTGGCATCATTGCTATTTTGTTTCCTACTGAAATTATATCTCCTCCAAATGCATAGCTGACTGTTGCTAAAGAGTTAGGGCTTGTATTGCTTGGGGCTAATGTGTGTATGTTTTGTACCCACTGGGCAAAAATTGGTTGTAACTGTATTGCTGTATCTGAAAACATATCTTGTGATCTACCTAATGCTCTCATTGTATCATTATGAACATATAATCCAAATGAATGAAAACCCAGGAATATACATAGCCAGTTTAAATGCGATACTATAGCATCTCTGTGTCTTATAATTCTATCTAAAACATTGTCGTAGTTTTGTGCTGGATTGTAGTCTCTAACCATAAAAATAGCAGCATGAGCTCCTGCGCCTACTATGCAAAATCCTCCTATCCATACATGGTGTGTAAATAGAGATAATTGTGTTGCGTAGTCTGTTGCAATGTATGGATAAGGAGGCATGGCGTACATATGATGAGCAACGATAATGCTTAAAGATCCCATCATAGCTAAATTAATTGCTAGTTGAGCATGCCAAGAAGTAGTTAAAATTTCGTATAGTCCTTTGTGACCTTCGCCAGTGAATGGACCTTTATGAGCTTCTAAAATTTCTTTCATGCTATGTCCTATGCCCCAATTAGTTCTGTACATGTGACCTGCTACTAAAAATAAAACAGATAAAGCTAAATGATGATGTGCAATGTCACTAAGCCATAGTCCTCCATTAACTGGATTTAGTCCGCCTTTAAATGTTAGAAAGTCTGAGTATTCATTCCAGTTTAATGTAAAAAACGGAAGTATGCCCTTGCTAAAACTTGGATATAATTCACTGATCAAACTTCTATTAATCAAAAATTCATGAGGCAAAGGTATTTCCTTAGGAGAAACTCCTGAATCCAGTAATTTGTTAATAGGTAGTGAAATATGAATTTGATGTCCGGCCCATCCTAAGCATCCTAATCCTAGTAGTCCTGCTAAGTGATGATTCATCATTGATTCTACATTTTGAAACCATTCTAGTTTTGGTGCTGCCTTATGGTAATGAAACCATCCTGCAAAAATCATTAATATAGACATTAATAGTCCACCAATGGCTGTTATATATAGTTGTAGCTCTGTTGTTATACCGGAAGCTCTCCACAATTGGAAAAACCCAGATGTGATTTGTATCCCTTGGAAGCCTCCTCCTACATCTGCATTTAGTATTTCTTGCCCAACAATTGGCCATACTATCTGAGCGCTAGGCTTAATTATTGTTGGGTTATTTAACCATGCGACGTAGTTAGAGAATCTAGCTCCATGAAAATACATTCCACTTAGCCATAAAAAAATTATGGCTAGCTGTCCAAAGTGGGCACTAAAAATCTTTCTTGATATTTCTTCTAAAGAATTTGTATGACTATCGAAGTCGTGAGCATCTGCATGTAGATTCCAAATCCATGTAGTTGTATTAGGTCCTTTAGCTAGTGTTCTTGAAAAATGGCCTGGTTTGGCCCATTTTTCAAAAGATGTTTCAACTGGATTTTTATCCACACTTACTCTTACTTGTTTTGTATTTGTCTCTTGCTCCTTTGAGCTAATTGTCATCGAGATTCTCCTCTCTATATTTACTGTAAAAAATGAGACAATTAATAAAACACTCACTTGTTAGTTTTTATTGTTATTAATTAGCAATAAATTTATGAATTTTTGACATGCTTTCCGTTTTTTACTTTCTCATTGTATAATGAGCTGTGAGTTTTTATTAGTTTTATACTAATCATTATAATTATACTTTTATAAAAATTTTAAATCTGTTAACAATAGTTTAAAAATATTTAGTTTTTACTTTCATTAGTGCTTGTCCGCAGTCTACAATATCTCCATCATTTACTAAAATTTCAACTATTTCTCCATTTACCTCTGCCTCTATTTCATTCATTAATTTCATGGCTTCAATTATACATACAGTTTGTTTCGGTTTAACAATATCGTTCTTTCCAATAAATGGTTGTTCGTTAGGAGCTGGAGACCTATAAAAGGTTCCTACCATAGGTGATATTATTGTTGAATAACTTGTAGATTGTTCAGAATTGTCTTTTGTTTTTGTTATAGATTTACTCACAAACTTGTTACTTAGTTGATCCTTTTCTAAGTGTTTGTTTGCTTGAAAAGTATTATAGTAATGATTATTTTTCAAGTTATTTGTAATACCATAAAATTGGTTACTGCTATATTGATAGCATACTTTTTTTTCTTTATTAATCAATATGTTAGTTTTATTATTTTTGATAATAATTTTAGTAATTTGTTTTTTCTTTATGGAGCGTATAAAATTTTTAATATTGTCTAATTGTAATACCATAAATTGACTTTATCTGTTCATTTTATTTAATATAATATACTACTTAAATCTAATATGTGATTTAATTTCTTTTTTTAACATCCATATCCTTGTGTTATCGGCTAGTTGTATAATAGGCACTTTATTTTTGTTTGAAATTTTTTTGTAACCTACAATATAAAGGTTTTTATATATATACTGTGCTACTTTAACTTTGATATTATTAGGAATTGTATGAATGCGTATAATGTTTTTATTCATTCATAATTTATATATACTTAGAATAACTTTAATTTTATGTTAAATATGTACATCTAAAATTATATTTCAATCAATTTAATTTTACTATCTTTTTTAAGATATAATTTTATTAAGATTTATTTTTTGGATAAATTTAAAAAATTTTTTATTATAAATTAGCACATAATATAATAATGTTGATAGCTGATGATTTAGATAAACTGTTAGAGATTTTACCTGATTTTGTTAAAGATCCTTTACAAAACCATCCAAACAAGAAGTTTTTAATCGAGGTGGTAATGGATTTAGGCAGAAGACCTGAAGCTCGTTTTCCTAATGGTCCTGAATATTTATCGAAAGTTAATATTTCTTGGTATGATTTAGATTTTTGCATTAAAAAGTTACCTCATTTTAGTGGTGATAATAGATCTGGTATAGAATGTACTCTACACCGCATTAGTTCTATTAAAAATAGAAAAGGAAATATAATAGGTTTAACTTGTCGTGTGGGCAGGGCTATATTTGGTACTGTAAGTATTATAAGGGACTTATTATACAATGGTAAATCAATACTTTTATTAGGCAAACCAGGAATTGGTAAAACAACTGCTATTAGAGAGATAACCAGAGTTTTAGCTGATGAGATGGAAAAAAGAGTTGTAATTATTGATACATCTAATGAAATAGCAGGTGATGGAGATATACCACATCCTGCTATTGGTAGGGCCAGAAGAATGCAGGTTGCTCGACCTGAATGGCAGCATCAAGTTATGATTGAAGCGGTAGAAAATCATATGCCAGAAGTTATCATTATTGATGAAATTGGTACGGAGTTCGAGGCATTAGCTGCTCGTACAATAGCAGAGAGAGGTGTTCAACTTGTGGGTACAGCTCATGGTAATTATTTAGAAAGTGTGATAAAGAACCCAACTTTATCTGATTTAATTGGTGGTATACAGTATGTTACTTTGGGAGATGATGAAGCTAAGAGACGAGGTTCTCAGAAAAGTATCGTAGAGAGAAAAGCTGTTCCAGCTTTTCAAGTAGCTATAGAAATTCATCAGCGTAATCATTGGATAATTCATGAAAAAGTTGATCAAGTCGTTGACCAAATTTTGCAGGGTTGTATTCCTTTTATTCAAAGTCGTAAAATTAATAGTGATGGGTCAATTTCTATAGAATGTGAAAATTCATTTTCCACAGAATTCATTACTAATGCTAATAATCATATAAGTAATAAATTAAAAGTAAAAAAAATTCTTAATTCAACTAATTTATCTAACTCTAGTAAAAATGTTTTAAGTAATTTGAATAAACTGAATAACCATTTAGCTAATGTTAGCAAAAATAATATTTTTAGCTATCCTAATATATACTCAAAATTTCCTTTCTGTAAGAATACTATTAAGTTATATGTTTATGGTATTAATATTCAGCAAATTGAAGCAACTATTAATGCGCTACAATTGCCTTTTATATTAACTAGAGACATTATGTCTGCTAATAGCATTTTAGCTTTGAGGTCTTGTATTAAGCATAATAGTAAAATTCGTCAAATTTCTAAGTCAAAACAAATAGTTATTTATACAATTCATAATAGTAATATCAATAACATTATTAGAGCATTGAAACAGATGTTGAACTTATGTCAAATATCTGATATTAATTGGAATCAAATATGTAAAAATAAAACTTCTATGGAATTAAACGCATTAATGGAAGCTAGACTTGCTATAGAAAAAATTATCTTTGTGAAAAAACAGTCTGTAGAACTTCTACCTCAAAGCGATTCTTTGAGGGAAATTCAACATAAATTAATTAATATGTTTAATTTAAAATATTGTATTATTGGAAAACATCTTGATAAAAGGATAAGAATTTATCATATTTAGTTATGGTATTGTGCTGCTATTTTCATATCAGTAACTTACTTTCTATGTGTTATAGCTATAGATACAGGTCATTATACTGATGTATTAAGATAAATTTACAATTACAATAAAGGAGCAATTATGTCATTAAAAGAATATGATAAAGATAAAAAAATTTTTGAAAAGGTTAGAAGTATTGTAGTTCAGCAATTGGGTGTTGATAAAAATCAAGTTACTTTGGAAGCTCATTTTGCTAATGACTTAGGTGCAGATTCTTTAGATACTGTGGAATTAGTAATGGCAATTGAAGAAGAATTTCATATCGAAATTCCAGATGAAGAAGCTGAAAAAATTGCTACCTTGAATAACGCGGTTAATTTTATTAAAGAAGCTTTAGAAGAAAAACAACATAAAACGTAAGTTATACGGAGAGGGTGGGATTCGAACCCACGGAACTTTGCAGTTCGTCTGATTTCAAATCAGGTGCAATAAACCAACTCTACCACCTCTCCTTAGGTTTAAGTATTACTAAACAATAGTAACAAAAAAAGACTATAAGTACAATTTTTTTATTTATAATTTTATAGTCTTAAAATTTTTATTCGTAAGTTGCTTCCCCAGTAAATTTTTTATTTACTGGATTATCATTTTTTCCTATACTATGGTCAATAGTTCCTACGCTAGTTCTACCTTCATTTGATTTTTCTGGAAAAACACCATCTTTAGGATGTAAGTATTGTACTTCTCCATTAGGAAAAATACGATAAATTTTATAGTCTTTACACTTAAATTTACTTTTTAATTGACTTCCTAAAGCTAAACATTGTTCTTTCTTAGCTAGGTAAAGTAAATTATCCCCTTCTGCCATGATAGCTGAACCACCAGTTGGCATTTCAAAAGTTTCTTTTGTTTTACTGGTCCATGTTATTGCATATTTTTCTTCAACTTCAGCAGCTCTTAACCATCCCCCTGTACTACCTCCGAATGTAGGTGATGGCATTTTAAAGTCTATTGTATTATTCATGAGTCTTATCAAAATAAAATTTAACTTCAATACTCTACAAGATAGAGTACTAGGATTTTTAAAGTTAATATTTAAAAAGAAATAAAGCTTTACACTTTTATAAGAAAATCATAAAACTACTAGGCAATACTTTTTGTTATCATTTTGTTGTATTTGTTACTAGTGATGATTCTATAGGTGGTATTAAATAAAGTTTTATTAAATTATGTACTAATTTTTTGTATATAAATATTTTTTTTACTATTTTAGTAAAAGGGTTAATTCTTGTCTTATCCATTTCAATTAATAATTTATTTTGTGAAGCACATACGTCTAAACATCTGAAGAAGTCAGGTTTGTCTATATTTAGAGCTATAGGAAAAATTCTAGATGCACTCTCATTAGTTTTTCTTATAACTTGCATATCATATTGTCTAGCATCTAGTCCTATTGATTTATAAAATTCTGATCTTTGAAAGTCATTTAGGTACATTGTTGCAAAAACGCTTAGTAAAAAAAAGCGACACCATAGTTTAGCTTGTAAGTTATTTAAAAACTTTGGTTGTGATTTTAAGAGTGCTGCAAAAAAGTCGCCGTGTCTATTTTCATCTTGGCACCAATTTTCAAAGAACTTAAAAATAGGATATACTCTATGTTCTGGATGTTTTTCTAAATGTCTATAAATTGTTATATATCTCCAATATCCAATTTTTTCGGATAAGTATGTGGCATAGAAAATAAATTTTGGAGAAAAAAAAGTATATTTTCTACTCTTTGTTAAGAACCCTAGGTCCAGTGATAGATTAAAATCTCCTATAGCTTTATTAAGAAATCCTGCATGTCTTGCTTCATCTCGTGACATTAATAAAAAGCATTCTGCAAGTATGGGATTAGTTACTTCTAATCTTCTTGATAGTTCTTTATATAATAAAAATCCAGAAAATTCAGCTGTACAAGATCTCTCAAGAAATTCTATGAATAGCAGTTTAGTTTTGTTATCTAAATGATTCCATGATTGGTTAAACTCTTCATCTCTAATAAAATGTTTTCTATTGTAATCAGCTCTAAATTCTTGCAATAAAGCTTCAAACTCATTTATATTTAGTGATATATCCAATTTTGCCATTTCACTGAAATCAGTTGTATAAAATCTAGGAGTCAATAAAGTCTCTTTAACTTTCGTGCTAGAATTTTTTTTTGTAATTTGCATAGTTTATTTTTTAAAATTTTTATTTATATAATGATATAATGAAAGTAAATTTAAATGATTATTTTTATACTAATCTTAAGTAATAATTTATTTAGTTATAGTTCTTAAAAATTTACATTTTTTTTAGCTTGTTTATTTAACAAAAAATTTATTTGTACTTAGTTTATAAATTAATAATATTAAAGTTATTATATTATTAAAATAATTTGAAATATTTTTGGTATTTTATATAAATGATAGATATTGTTAGTATCGGTTGGGGATCTTTATTAGCTGTTTTTACTTTTTCTATCGCTTTAGTAGTATGGGGTAGAAATGGTTTTTAATTTAGTTAATTAATTTAATTATTCAAGGAGAGATTCGATGGTATCAGAAATTGTAATAACTGCCTTAGTTAGTTCAACAGTTATTATGGTTGGTCTAGTTATAGGTTTTATGCTTTTAAAAATACAAGGTGAATAATAAAATTTTATGGTTTAGTTATTTAGTCTAAATTTAATAAGGTATTTAAGTTTTTTATCAAAAAAATTTTTATCTTATTAAACTTTATTAGAAGCGTAATAATCACGATATTTTCTTTGATGTTTTAAATCATTATCAAGTTAAATTAGATATTATATATGATCTATTTAAATTTTTACAATAGTACAACATTTTAGTGTAAAGTGTTAGCTATAATTTAAATTAAGTATTTAGATTTTTATTATTCTTTTATCTGAAAATTTTATGATTAATTTTTTATGGTACATATTTATTTTATTATTAATATTTTTTATATTAATTAATAACCCTAGTAGTATTAACCTAAGTAACTTTTCTACACAAACTAAAGTTATGAATTTTTCCTCTAATCAGTTCTTAATACAAAAATTCATAGTTTTTAGCATATTAATGTTTTTTATTCTAACTATCTTACGTGTAGTTTACTAAAAGTTACGAAATTAATTTTTAACTATTTTAATTTTGAGTTAATTTATGTGTATAGGATTACAAAGTAACTGTCCTGTTCCATTTGATCAACAGCCTGTAAATGAATATTTAGCTTTAAAAAGATATTGGTTGTTTTCATGGTCTACATACAATACAAATAAATATGTGACCACTGTTTTTTTTGTTTTTTTGTTCTTATTTTTCGTTGTTGGTTTTTTTATTTTTTATATTTACTCTAATAATGTTAATATATGCAAGTTGTGCATATTAAATTTCTTAGTTTGTGATATCATATTATTTTTTATTTTCATGCGCCTTTATTTAGGCTGGTCTTATATTATGAAAAGATTGATGAGTGCTACTATATTTTATGAAGAATCAGGTTGGTATGATGGTCAAATTTGGATTAAAACTTCTGAATATTTAATACAAGATAGGTTAATTGGGTTATATCAAATTATGCCTTTGATTCAAAGGATTAAATATACTTTTATAATAATTATATGTGCTTTTTTGTCTGAATATTTTTTTTATAGTATTATTGAATAATATTTATTTTTATTATATAATATTCTAAACGCGGGGTAGAGCAGTCTGGTAGCTCGTCGGGCTCATAACCCGAAGGTCAGTGGTTCAAATCCGTTCCCCGCTATTTTAATTAGTATGCTACTACAAAAATTTTTATATAATATTATATTATGGATTAATATTTTAATTTTTAAATGTTTATATATTAATATAATGATAACAAGTAACAATCACAATTATATTCAAGTTGGATATCAAGCTCCCGATTTTTCTGCGGTTGCTGTTTATGAACAAGAATTTAAACAAGTTAGATTATCTGATTACTTAGGTAAGTATCTTGTTTTATTATTTTACCCATTAGATTTTACTTTTGTTTGTCCAACTGAACTTACTGCTTTTAGTGATATGTATAGTCAATTTCTTTCATTGAACACAGAAATTTTAGGAATATCTGTGGATAGTGAGTATTGTCATTTGGCATGGATGCAGCTTGAGCGTGAATCAGGGGGAGTTGGAGATTTAAAATATCCGCTGGTTTCTGATTTAACTAAAAAAATTAGCTTATCTTATAATGTATTGAATGATGAAGGTAAGTCTCTAAGAGGTTTATTTATTCTTGATAAAGAAGGCATTATACAGCATTGTGTAGTTAATAATTTAGATTTTGGTAGAAGTGTTACAGAGACCCTAAGGACTTTACAGGCAATTCAGCATGTACAAAATCACCCTGATGAAGTATGTCCTGCTAATTGGCAACCTGGTCAATCTACAATTAAAAGTACTCCTGTGCATGCTAAAGAGTATTTTAAGTCTATTTAACATGATTATTGTTTATAGAAGTTATTTAGTATCTCGATAAACATTTGAATTTTTGATTAAATAACTAATAAGCAAATTTTTATGTCTACTAATTCATCTCAGCAACTGCATCATGCATCAAGCAGCAAATAAATCTTACAGCATGGTTGAAAATGTTAGTTTTGTTAAATTTTTTCTTGTTGGAGTTGTTGATAAAAAGTCTTATCGTGAATTGGTAGCTAATTTATTCTTTGTATATTATGCAATAGAAAAGGAAATAGAAATAATAAAGCTGTAAAATCTATATATTTTTCTAAGTTTTCTTGTAAAGAAAGTTTACTTCAATATTTAAACTATTATTATGGTTTGAATTGAGTAGAACAAATTCAACTTTCTTTAGCAACATAGGCATATATTGATCAAATACATTATGTTGGCGTTAACAATCCGGAGTTTTTGATAGCTCATGCTTATACTCGTTACATGGCTGGATTTTCTGGAGTACAAATTTTACAAAATATTGCTCAGAATGCTATGTAATTGCCTAATAGCTTAGGAACTTCTTTTTATAGCTTTAATTCTGTTTCAGATGAAAAACTCTTTAAAGAGATAGATACAAAGTCTCTAAATAATACATTTCTTAGTGTTAAATAAATTGATGTAATAATTTTGGAAGCAAATATTGCTCTTAGTTTAAATATGAAAGTATTTCAGGAACTTAATTCCAATTTAATTAAAATTATGTTAATATCTATTAATAATTTTCGTGAAAAAAAAGAATATTATAAAAATATAAATAAATTTTTATTTATATTTTTTACTTAATTGTATATATGTATAAACTAAAGACAAATAGATCTATCAGTAAACGTTTTAAGGTTACACATAATAAAAAAATTCTAAGACATAAAGCTTGTAGAAATCATCTACTGCAAAAAAAAAATAGCAGGAGAAAACGTAGATTACGTCAAATAGTTTACGTAAGTATAAGTGATAAATGTAACTTAAAAAATATTTCATTTTAATTATTAAATTAAATTAATCTATTTACTATTATTTTATTTATGTATTTATGACGCGTATCAAAAGAGGAAATGTTGCTCGCAAAAGAAGAAAAAAAATCTTGAAGTTAGCTAAAGGTTTTAGAGGATCTCATTCTAAGTTATTTCGTACAGCAAAGCAGCAAGTTTTAAAAGCTTTGAAATATTCTTATATAGGCAGAAAAAATAAAAAGCGTTACTATCGTCGTTTATGGATTATTCGTATTAATGCTGCTGTTCGTTTATACGATATAAACTATAGTCAATTTATTTACTTTTTAAAAAAATTTAATATAGCACTAAATCGTAAGATGATAGCACAATTAGCAGCCATAGACAAATCCGCTTTTGTTTGTTTTATAGATTTTCTTAAATCAAATTAATTAGCTAATTCTATCCAATATATAATAACTAGTTAACATTAAATTTTCAATATTTTTATTAGAATATTTGTTTTTTAATATTTGTATAGCTAGTTGAATATGTTCTTCAGCTAAGTCTTTTGATTTTTGTATAGCTTTTGTTTGTTTTATCATTCTTATAGTTTTGTTAATATCTGCTGTATTTTGAAATTCTTGATTAATTAATTGATTTAGTTCGGGTTTTTCTTCTAGTGCAAAAATTAATGGTGCTGTCAAGTTTCCGTTTTTTAAGTCTGATCCCGCTGGTTTTCCTAAATTTTCAGAACAACTGACTATATCTAATATATCGTCTATTATTTGAAATGCTAATCCTATGTGTTTTCCATATAAATAAAAATCATTTTGTACATTCTTATTGCAATTACTTAAAATTGTTGTTGCTTTGCAACTAGATGCTATTAATGAAGCTGTTTTATAAAATGATTTTTCTATATAGTCTTGTATTGAGATCTTATTATCAAAGTGTTTGCTTCCTTGTTGGACTTCTCCTTCTGCAAAATCAGTTATTACTTTGGAAATTGTTTTAACAACGTTTAGGTTATTTAAATTTGCTAGATACCAAGATGATTGAGCAAATAGAAAGTCTCCTGCTAATACGGCTATTTTATGATTAAACATATTATGAACTGTATTAATTCCTCTTCTTTTTTCGCAATCATCAATAATATCGTCATGCACTAAGCTAGCTGTGTGTATTATTTCTGTAATTTCTGCTAGTCTTTTTTGCTCTGGTTTTATTTTTGTGTCTGTTGTAGTAATTTTAGCAACTAATAGTACAAGTGCTGGACGAATTCTTTTTCCTCCTGCTTTAAATAACTGTTCTGCTGCTGCATACAATATAGGATGCTCTGCAACAATCATTTTTTTTAAGTTGATATTTAATTGAGCAAGCTCTTTATTTATCGAGGATAAGAAATTATTTGTGTATATAGTCATTAGGAAATAATGATTTATTTTACGAGTATAAAAAACTAATATATTGTATACTGACGAAATTTAGGTATAAGATAATTATAATACTTATCGTTTATTAGTTGTGATAAAATATATTAGTTTATATATCTATTTTAATGATTTTTCTTAATTAAAGTTATAAGTTTAATTATTAGCTATGAAAATAATTTGGGAGATGATTATTTCGTGATGCATGAAAAAAGCAAAAATATAATTTTACCTGTAAATTCTATTACAGCAAATAGTTCTATTGATAGAGATCTTTTATTATTGTTGTATGAAGATATGTTATTAGGACGTAGTTTTGAAGACATGTGTGCACAGATGTACTATCGAGGTAAAATGTTTGGTTTTGTTCATCTTTACAATGGACAAGAAGCAGTTTCTACAGGGGTTATAAAAGCATTAACTTCTAGAGATTATGTTTGTAGTACATACCGTGATCATGTGCATGCTTTAAGTAAAGGAGTACCTTCTAAATACATAATGGCAGAATTATTTGGTAAAGAGACTGGTTGTAGTAGGGGGCGTGGTGGTTCAATGCACATTTTTTCTTCTCAACATAATTTTTTGGGAGGCTTTGCATTTATTGGTGAAGGTATACCGATAGCTATTGGTGCTGCTTTTCAAAGCATTTATAAAAAACAGATCATGAAGCATGATGGTATATTAAGTGTTACAGCTTGTTTTTTTGGTGATGGTACTACAAATAATGGTCAGTTTTTTGAATGTTTAAATATGGCTGTTTTATGGAAACTACCTGTTATTTTTGTTGTAGAAAATAATCAATGGGCTATTGGAATGGCTCATCATCGTTCAACATCTTTTCCTGAAATTCATAAAAAAGCTCAAGCATTTGGATTGCCTGGAGAAGAGGTTGATGGAATGGATGTATTAGCTGTTAGAAGTGTTACTCAGAAGGCGATTTATAGGGCTAGGGCTGGAGAAGGACCCACTTTAATAGAAGCATTAACATATCGTTTTAGAGGACATTCTTTAGCAGATCCAGATGAATTAAGATCTCGTCAAGAAAAAAGTGCATGGTTAGCCCGAGACCCAATTAAGCGTTTAAAACAATATATTATTGATAAACAGATTAGCACTATAGATAATTTAAGCCGTATTGAGTTAGAGGTAAAAAAAAATATAGATGATTCTATTGATTTTGCTTTGTCTAGTCCTGAACCTAAATTGCAAGATTTAAAGCGTTATTTATTTGTAGAAGATTAGTTATATTATTTTATTTTAATCAGTATATATTTACATTATTTTACTAGTTTATGAAAAAAGTTTTTTTATTTGATGCTTTGCGTGAAGCTACTGATGAAGAAATGCAAAATGATGCGTCTGTTTTTGTTTTGGGAGAAGACGTTGGACATTACGGTGGATCTTATAAAGTAACTAAAGACTTACATATAAAATATGGTGATCTTAGAATTTTAGATACACCAATAGCCGAGAATAGTTTTATGGGAATGGCTATAGGTGCTGCCATGACAGGTTTACGACCTGTTGTTGAGGGTATGAATATGAGTTTTCTATTATTAGCTTTTAATCAAATTTCTAATAATGCGGGAATGTTAAGATACACTTCTGGTGGTAATTTTAAAGTTCCATTAGTTATTCGGGGTCCAGGTGGAGTAGGGCGCCAGTTAGGAGCAGAACATTCTCAGCGTTTAGAAGCTTATTTTCAAGCTATTCCTGGTTTAAAAATTGTAGCTTGCTCTACACCTTATAACGCTAAAGGCTTACTTAAATCCGCTATTCGTGATGATAATCCAGTTGTTTTATTTGAGCATGTATTACTATATAATTTAAAAGATAATTTGCCTGAGAGAGAGTATTTATTACCTCTAGACAAAGCTGAATTAGTAAAAAAAGGAAATGATGTCACAATTGTTACTTATTCTCGAATGCGTCATCATGTTATGCAAGCCGTAGAAAATTTAGTAAATTATGATTATGATCCGGAAGTAATTGACTTAATTTCGTTAAAACCAATAGACATAAAAAGTATAGTTATGTCTCTAAAAAAGACTCATAAGTTAATAATAGTTGAAGAATGTATGAAAACTGGTGGAATTGCTGCAGAGATTATTGCTCAGATTAATGATAAGTATTTTGATCTTTTAGATGCTCCTGTTTTAAGACTATCTTCTCAAGATATACCAACTCCTTATAATGGTAATCTGGAAAAAGCTACTATTATACATCCTCAGCAGATTGTAGATTCTGTGAGAATGTTGTTATCTTAGCGTAAAAAGATTAAATATTTATAATTTAGTTTTTATCTAGCGATATTGTTGTTGGTGAGTACTTATGTATTAGTGATTTTTTAAAGTATATGCATATACTTAATATGCATACTATGAGATATATTTAAAAGTTCATATCTGCAGCTTGTACTTTTTCCCATTGTTTTTTCTTTAACACAAAGAAAATTTGTGCAAGAGTAACTACTATAAAAAATAGAATCATATTTTTAATTCTAGTAGGATTTTGTAGTATTATTTCTGTTTCATCTTGACCAAATCCTCCTACATTAGGATCATCTGTTAAATTTTGATTAGTGATTATATTATTTCCTTCTTGTACTGTTAATTTTAGTCCTTTGGGAATATTTTCTGTAAAATTTTCTCCGCCACTTTTTTCTATACTTACCGAAAACCCCCCTTGTTTATTAGGAGAAATTTTAATTACTTTTCCGTTATAATTTGCGGTTATGGGATTATTGTTGGATTTATCTCCTGTTGGGTAGATTTGTCCACGTCCTCTATTTGCTCCAACATATATTGGATATTTTAAAAAATGTACGTTTTTGTTTTTATTAGGATTTGGCGATAATATAGGAAATGTGAGTTCTTGATTATTTTTTCCTGGTACAGGGCCAACGACTAAAATGTTTTCTTGTGAAGTGCTGTATGGTTGAATATAAAGGTTTTTAGTTTTTACTTTTAGCTCATTACTTAGCAAATTAGTTGGCGCTAATTTAAAACCTTCAGGAAGTATCAAAACAGCTCCTGTATTTAAAGATCCTTCTGTTCCACTAGCTAAAATTTGTTTGTTATTTACATCATATGGTATTGATACTTTTGCTTCAAAAATACTGTTAGGTAGAACTGATTTAGGTACTTCAATTGAAACAGATCTTTGTGCTAAGTGACAATTAGCACATACTATACGTCCAGTGGCTTCTCTAGGATTTTCATATCCTTGCTGTGCGTATATAGGGAATGAATATACTTTATTTTGTTGGTTACTAAACAAACTAATTATACTGATAATAATGATAATGATTTTTTTTAATGTTTTTGGATATCTCTCTAAATAATTTTTATTCATAATGATATATGATTTTTATTTATTAAATTTCTAATTTCTATTTATAATAACATTCTATATTTATTATTTCTAATAAATATAGATTTTTAATTATTTTTGTTTTTTGTTACTTATTTAAAATTCTTAGGATAAATATACCAGTAAAATATAGTATTAAAATAGCTGATGTCATAAAAATTTGGGTAACTGGGTCTGTTGAAGGAGTAATAATAGCTCCCAAAATGGTTGCTATAAATGCTACATATTTCCATTTTTTTAGCATATTTTGCCAAGATACTATTCTAAGTAAACCTAGTAAAATTTGGATGATAGGTATTTGGAATGCCATACCAGTGCTTAATAATAATAGTATTACAAAGTTAAAATACTCTTCAAATGACCATATTGGCTCTACTATATCTGAGCCATAATCAATTAAAAAATTAAGAGCAGCGGGGATAAGAACATAATATGAAAATAAAAGCCCACTAAAAAATAGTACTATAGATCCAACTAATGAAGGTACAATATATTTGACTTCTTTCTGAGTTAGTCCAGGGAGTACAAAGAGCATAATTTGATAAATGCTGAAAGGACTACTTAAAGTTATTCCTAAATATAATGCTACTTTTATAGAAACAAACAAATATTCTCCTGGTCCTAGTTGTAAAAATTTAATGCCTGAAGCAGGTTGTTGTAGGACAAATGCAACTTTTTTGGTATATACTAGACATATGATTGTTGTTATACAAAATACCATAAAAGCTATAAATATTCTTGTTCTTAATTCTGATAAATGCTCAAGAATTGACATATTCTTGTCATTATTATTGTTATATGTTTTTTCGTTTTTCATATTGATATTTTATGGTATATAAAAATATATTTTAGTTAATTTAATATAAGTATTACAAAATTTATCTTTATTCAAGCTAGTTTTAAAATTTAATTATATTATATTAATAATCTTTTATTTTAATATTGGATACACTTATTTTCTTAATTTTATTAAGTTAAATTGAAAAGAAAATAATTTTATTTATGTGAAAAATTAGGAAGATATATTTTATATGATTGTTAAAGCTAGTGGTACAAGTCCATTGATAAAGCCTAAACTTTACAAAACAGCTGCTATTTCTAGTATCTTGCAAGCAGAACAACAAGATAGATTCTTGCAGTTAGGAGAGCTAAATCAATTAGTTTCTTTTTTAAATTCGGGAAATAAACGTTTAGAAATAGCTGATTTACTAGCTAAAAATGCTAATTTTTTAGTTTCTAAAGCTGCTGACAGAATTTTTGTTGGCGGATCACCTATTTCTTATTTAGAAAGACCTCAAGCATCATTTTTAGATAACAACACTGATAGTAATCTAAGTACTTCTCAAAATATTTCAAAGGACTCATCTAGAAAAGTTTCATCATCGTTATTTAATTCTAATGAATCATTACCACCAGGATTCAAGCCAATTAATGTAGTTCGTTATGGATCAACACGTATGAAAAAATCTTTACGTGACTTAGATTGGTTTTTAAGATATTTAACTTATGCAATTGTTGCTGGAGATTTTAATATTTTATCTGTTAATATTCGTGGTTTAAGAGAATTAATTGATAATGCTTGCTCCAGTGCTTCTGCCATTGTGGCTTTACGTGAAATGCGCAAATTTTCTATTGGTTTGTTTGAAAGTGATTTAGAATCTAAGCAGTTAGTCCAACAGTATTTTAATATTCTCATATCTGAATTTGAGTCTCCTAGCTTAAGCGATAAGCTTCGTAAAAGACTATCAGGAAATTTACAAGGCTTACGTTTACCTCAAGTTTATAAACAAGCAGGTGTATCTACTCAAAAGTTCGTGATGAAAACCGGTTTGTCTGTAGATGAAAAAAATATTGTTATTAAAGCATCTTATAGACAAATATTTGAAAGAGATATATCTAAAGCATATAGTCTAAAGTTTACAGATTTAGAGTCTCAAGTAAAAACAGGCCAACTATCAGTTAAAGAATTTGTTCGTTGCTTAGGCAAATCTTCCCTTTATAAAAAGCAGTTTAATGAGCCTTTTGTTAATAGTAGAGTCGTAGAATTAGCTTTTAAACATTTTTTAGGAAGAGGACTAAGTTCTCTTGAGGAATTCAAAAAATACTTTTCTATCTTATCCAATAGAGGTTTAGAAGGTTTAATTGACAACTTAATTAATTCTGATGAATATGCTGATTATTTCGGAGAAGAAACAGTTCCTTACTTACGTGGCTTGGGAGAGGAAGCCCAAGAGTCTAGAAACTGGGGACCTCAAATAAGATTATTTAATTACAGTGCTGTTTTTAGGAAAATACCAGAGTTTTTAACTTTATTTAGTGATTATAGGAAAAACTTGCCAGATCAGCATCCTTACGGCTTAGGTAATGACCCTTTGTCTATTCAGTTTGGAGCAATTTTTCCTAAAAACTTGGTAGGTTTAAGAACCAAATCTTCGTTTTTTACTAAAGATACTCGCAGAATCTTACTAAGATATGGTCCAGGAATATATAATCAAATTAGTAATCCTAATGCCCGAGGTAAACAAATTAACTTTAAAAGTAATAGAATATTTAACTCACAAAACTCTGAAAATAGTGTAAATCAAATTATATCAGCTATATATTTGAGGGTATTTGGTAGATTTGTTTATCAAGAAGAGTTATCTTCTATATTGAAATTTGAAAATCAGTTTAAAAACAATCTAATTTCTGTTCGCGAATTTATTCGTTTACTTATGAAATCCTCGTTATTTAGATCTTTATATTGGAATTCTCTCTATATTTGTAAAGCTATTGAATATATTCACATAAAATTGATTGGTAGACCGACTTACAGTAGACAAGAAATTAATAAATATTTTGATATTGTTTACAAACAAGGTTATTACTCTATGGTTGATTCAATATTGGATAGTCCAGAGTATATTGAATCATTTGGTGATCATATTGTTCCATACGAAAGATACATAACATCTGCAACTTTATTAGGAAGAAGTTTATTTAATAAAGTTCCTAAATTAAACTTATTAGCTAATTTAAATCAAACTCAGTATAGTAAGACAAACTTTTTAAATCTAAGTCCAAGAAAAGAACAAACTAGTTTAAGTAAAATTACTTATAAAATTAATCAAGGTGTTACATCTAGAAGGTATCAAAGTAAAATTTTTACTATAAATTCTTCTACTAATGCATCAGATAAAGTCCAAATTTTGAGAGCCACTTATCGTCAATTGTTTGAACGAGATTTAAATACTTTTAGTATAGGAGATGAATTTTATAACTTAGAAAAAGCATTTTTAGTAGGAGAATTAACTGTTCAACAGTTAGTTGAAAAGTTAGGCTATTCTTATTTATATAGAAAAGAGTTTTATAATTTGTATCCTAATACAAAAGTAATTGAATTTGGTACTAAACATTTTCTTGGTCGAGCTCCTAACAACCAATCAGAGATTAGATACTATAATCAAATTTTAGCATCCCAAGGTATATTTAATTTTGTGACTACTTTAGTTAACAGTTCTGAGTATAATATAATATTTGGTCCTAATACAGTGCCATATCGTCGTTTTCCAACGTTACCTGCAGCTAACTTTCCAAATACAGAGAAATTATACAATACTCTTACTAAACAAAGTGATCAAATAGTTGTTTCGAGTTTTAAGTCTATATCAAGTAATTAGATGTTGAAGTGTTAATAAAGTGAAAATGTAAAATGCTTTCTTGTTTTTGTACTTTTTCTTGTGGCACATTAATTACCTAATATAAAAAGAATTAATTTATGATTTTTTTTACTTTAGTTGTAAATTACTAATATTATGATTTATCATTAGTGTTATACACAAAAAATTAAGAAATAAAAATAAAGCAATTCCAAGTCATTTAATTTAAATATAACAAATAAAAAAGGAGCTTTACTTATGAGTATTGTTACTAAATCAATTGTTAATGCAGATGCAGAGGCAAGATATTTAAGTCCTGGAGAATTAGACAGAATTAAAAGTTTTGTGTTATCTGGCCAAAAACGTTTAAGAATAGCTCAAATACTAACCGATAATCGTGAGCTTATAGTTAAGCAAGGGGGACAGCAACTGTTTCAGGATAGAACAGATGTTGTATCTCCTGGAGGTAATGCTTACGGTGAGGAAATGACAGCTACTTGTTTAAGAGATTTAGATTATTATTTAAGGTTAGTAACATATGGTATTGTAGCTGGTGATGTAACACCTATTGAAGAAATTGGTTTAGTTGGCGTAAAAGAAATGTATAATTCATTAGGAACGCCTATTTCTGGAGTAGCATATGGAGTCCGTTGTATGAAAAATGTTGCTTGTTCTTTACTTTCTAGTGAAGATTCTGCTGAAGCAGGTTTTTATTTTGATTATACATTGGGTGCAATGCAATAATATTGGATTATAATTTACTAGTTAATTTTTATTAAGGAAAGGAAATTTATTTTATGCAAGACGCTATTACTTCTGTAATTAATACAGCTGATGTTCAAGGTAAATATTTAGATGATAATTCTCTAGAAAAATTAAGAGGGTATTTTCAAACCGGAGAATCAAGAGTTAGAGCTGCTGCTGCTATTGCTGCTAATGCTGCAACAATTATTAAAGAAGCTGTAGCTAAAGCTTTATTATACTCCGATATAACACGTCCTGGAGGTAATATGTATACAACTAGACGATATGCTGCTTGTATTAGAGATTTAGATTATTATTTAAGATATTCTACTTACGGTATGTTAGCGGGTGATCCATCAATTTTAGATGAACGTGTTTTAAATGGTTTGAAAGAAACATACAATTCTTTAGGAGTGCCTATTGGTGCAACTGTTCAGTCTATTCAAGCAATGAAAGAGGTTACATCTTCATTAGTTGGAGTAGATGCTGGTAAAGAAATGGGATTATATTTTGATTATATTTGTTCTGGTTTAAGTTAATTGATAGTTAACATAATTTCTTTATTATTTTAATATTTAAACTTTGTCAACAAAATAAAAGTATATTTTGTTTTGTTGACAAAGTTTAAATGTTAAACTAATTTTAATTATTTAATACATTTGCTGCCTGTACCTTTGCTTTTGCTTTTCTTAATACTTGTATAGCTTCTATTTTCTCTTTATTAGTTTTAGCTTGCGCGACTAAGTTTGTTGCTTCTTCTAAATTAGTTTTAGCTTCATCAAGATTAATTTCAGAAATGGTTTCTGCTCCGTTTACTAATATTGTTACGATATTATTATTTATTTCTGCAAAACCTCCTAAAAGGATAATTGGTTTCCATTCTTTATTAATTCTAACTCGTGTTACACCTATATCCAAAGCAGTTAGTAAAGGTATATGGTCAGTTAAAATTCCTAATTGTCCTGTACTACTTGGTAAAATTATTTCTTCAGCTTTTGCATCCCAAACAATTTTGTCTGGTGCAATTATACGTATTTGTAGAGTCATAGTAGTTTATTTTAAAGTTTCAGCTTTACTAATTGCTTCTTCTATGTTACCAACTAAATAAAAAGCTTGTTCTGGTAAGTTATCAAGTTCTCCTTGTAAAATCATTTCAAATCCTTTAATAGCTTCCTCAAGTGACACATATTTTCCTGGAAAACCTGTAAAAACTTCAGCTACAAAAAAAGGTTGAGATAAGAACCTTTCTATTTTTCTTGCTCTTGCGACAGTCAGTCTATCTTCTTCAGATAATTCATCCAACCCTAAAATTGCAATAATATCTTGTAATTCTTTATACCTTTGTAGGGTTGATTTAATTTGTTGTGCTGTTGCGTAATGCTTTAAACCAACAATATCAGGTTGTAACATTGTTGATGTAGATCCTAATGGATCTACAGCTGGATATATGCCTTTAGCAGCTAAACCTCTGGATAGTACAGTAGTTGCATCAAGATGAGCAAATGTTGTAGCTGGAGCTGGATCTGTTAAATCATCTGCTGGTACATAAACTGCCTGAATAGACGTTATAGATCCATCAGTTGTAGAAGTGATTCTTTCTTGTAGAGCTCCCATTTCAGTTGCTAAAGTTGGTTGATAACCTACAGCAGAAGGCATACGTCCTAGTAAAGCTGATACTTCAGAGCCAGCTTGTACAAAACGAAAAATATTGTCAATAAATAATAATACGTCTTGTTTATTGATGTCCCTAAAATATTCTGCCATGGTTAATGCAGTCAAACCTACGCGCATTCTAGCACCTGGTGGCTCATTCATTTGTCCATACACTAAAGCAACTTTAGAATCTGTTAGCTTATCTGAATTGATTACTTTTGATTCTTTCATTTCTTCATACAAGTCGTTACCTTCTCTTGTTCTTTCACCTACTCCTCCGAATACAGATACTCCTCCGTGTGCTTTTGCAATGTTATTAATTAGTTCCATAATTAAAACTGTTTTACCAACTCCAGCTCCACCAAAAAGACCTATTTTACCTCCTTTTCTATATGGAGCTAGTAAATCAACTACCTTAATACCTGTTTCAAATATAGAAGGTTTGGTTTCAAGTTGAGTAAAAGATGGAGCTTCTCTGTGTATTGGTAATGAATCTTCTGAATTAACATTACCTAAATTATCGACTGGTTCTCCTAAAACATTAAAAATACGTCCTAAAGTTGGTACTCCAACGGGTACTGTTATAGGTTTTCCTGTATCTGTAACTTCTGTTCCTCTTTTTAATCCTTCTGTTGAACTCATTGCAACTGCTCTAACTTTATTATCACCTAATAATTGTTGTACTTCGCAGGTAATAGTGTTGTTTGGGCCTTGCAACTTTAATGCATTGAAGACTTTTGGTAATTTTCCGTTAGGGAATTCTATATCTAGTACAGGCCCAATTATTTGTGTAACAGAACCTTGTTGCATTGATTTTAGCATTTTTGATTTTCAAAAATTAATATTTAGTTAATAAACAATGTTTCTGACTCGCCTATATTATAATACTAAAAATATAACAAAAATTTTGTAGATTCTATGATCTACTTATTATCTAATAGATATAATTATGTTTCATATAATATTTAAATATTTTTTAGTCTAAATTTTGCTTATGCCCAGTTGTTTTTAACCAATTTTGTGCTTCTATGTAATTATTGGGAGCTAAAGAAATAGCTTGTTCCCAATATTGGGCAGCTTTAGTAAACATGGACTTAGATATATTTATTTTTTTTTGATCGGCAGCTTTAAGTCCCTGGTAATGATATATTACAGCAATATTATTGAGAGCTTGAGGTAAATTAGAATTTAATTCTAAGGCTTGGTGATAGTACTCTAAAGCTTTAGTATGCTCTCCATTACTTGCATAAATTAGTCCTATATTATACAAAATATAAGACCTGTCATATGGATCCTCTTCTAATAAAAGTGCTTCGTAGTAATTTTCTAGAGCTTCTGCATATTCCCCCTCCGATTGTGCTAACATACCATCTCTATAATAATAAAATGCTTTTTTTTCTTCCTTGCTTGTAGGTAATATTTTTAATACAATATCAGCTAAGACTGTAAATGTTTTATCTATAAAGTTGTCATTTTTTTGTAAACGAGGCATTGAGCTTTACTCTTTATTTATTATAGTATTGTAGTTTATTGATAATATAATTATATTATTTAATAAAATACGTTTTTTTGAAACAATTACATATAAACTTTAAATATATAAACATATCTTATTCCTATGACACGTATACTTTATAATTATATTTATGTATCGATATCCACGGTTACTCTTAGATATACTTTTTATGTATCTACAACTTATCTAGAACACATTTTGAAATTAGAGTCTCCTAAACTAATTGATTCTTCATCTTCTCTAACAAACATTAATCATGTGGTTGATAATACGTTCATTAATAAAATAAATTCATCCAATAAATTTGGCAAAAAATACAAAGATGATATTTATTCTCAAGATGTATTGGAAATAAAAAAAAGTAAAAGCCAGTTAAACAAAAAAAATCGTAGAGGTTTTAATCCTTTAGACATACCAAGAGAAAGTATTTTTATTGATACTCAAGATAATTTTTTTGATACACAGTCATTAGATATATCTACATCTAAAATTCAGAAGTTGAACAAAAGTAAAAAGAAGGATAAAACTAAAATAGAATTTATTAGTAATAGTAGTAAAATTTCCGATTACAGTCAAAAACAAAACTTTTCTAATTTACATAATACTAATAAAAATGTTTTACTCAATGTTCCTTTGACTATACAAGAATTATCTCATAAATTGAATATACCAGCAGCAGAAATTATTACTTATTTATTCTTAAAAAAAGCTATATCTGCTACAATTAATCAAGTTATTGATGTATCTATTGCAGAGGAAATAGCATCTAGTTATAATTTTAATGTATTAAGGTCCGAGGTAAATAACAAACATGATATTGAATATCTCAATGATTTATCTGATGATTCTATTAAAGTAAAAAGATCACCCATTATTACAATTTTAGGTCACGTAAACCATGGAAAAACAACTTTGCTAGATTCTATTTTAAAAACTAACTTAGTTAAAAAAGAATATGGTGGAATTACTCAGTCTATTTCAGGTTACGAAATAGAATCGTTAAATAATTCACATTTATATAAACTAGTTTTTTTAGATACTCCAGGTCATGAAGCTTTTGAGTCTATGCGAATCAGAGGTATACAAGTGACAGATATTGTTTTATTAGTAGTTGCAGCTGATGATGGTTTACAAAACCAAACTATCGAAGCTATTAAACATATACAAAAAACAGATCTACCGTATATTATTGTAATTAATAAGGTAGATAAAAAAGACGTCAACATAGATCGTATTCAAGAGAATTTGGCATTTCATGGTATAGTAAGTGAGAAGTTAGGTGGTAATGCTAAGGTCGTTGAGGTTAGCGCATTAACAGGTCAAAATATTGACGGGTTGTTATCAAAAATTTGCCAACTATCTGATATAAAAAATTTTACTGCTGACCCTAATCAGTTTGGATCTGGTACTATTTTAGAGTCATATTTAGACAAGACACAAGGTCCTGTAGCTAATGTTATTGTACAAAATGGAACTGTAAAGTTAGGAGATATTGTCGTCACTTCTAACACATATGGTAAAATAAAAAATATTATAAATACTCGAGGCATAAAAATTGATACATCTACGCCTTCTTCTATTGTTAGACTTTTGGGTTTTGACTTAGTGCCTCATGTTGGAACTTTATTTAAAGTTGTTAGTAGTGAACGAGAAGCTAAAAATTATATTATAAGTTGTTCAAAAAATGAAACTCTTAACAAAACTTTAAAATCTTTGAATTCAAGGATTACTTCAGATTGTAATATTAATATAAAACATCTAAATTTAATTATTAAAACTGATACTCAAGGTTCATTGGAAGCTATTTTAAATTTATTGTCTAAGCTGTCTCAAGCTAAAGTACAAATCAACATTATATCTGCAAATTTTGGTATGATTTCAAATACAGATATAGAATTGGCTATAGCAACTAAATGTATTATTATTTCTTTCAACCTAAACAAAAGATCTCAGATTAATAATTTGATAAAAAAGCATGATATAAATTTTAGAAATTTTAATGTTATTTATGATTTATTTGATTATATTAAGAATTGCATGTTGGATTTAATAGATCCAGAATATGATAAAAAGTTTATTGGACGTGCCGTTGTTCAAACAATTTTCGATATGAATAAAGGTTCTGTTGCTGGTTGTATAGTGAAAGAAGGTAAACTAAAAAAAATGTCTCATGTTCATGTTCTTCGTAAAAATAAAATAACTTATCAAGGGACTTTAACTTCTTTGAAACGTATAAAAGAAGATGTTGAAGAAGTTCTTTCTAACAATGAATGTGGTGTAATGTGTAATTATAACTTATGGCAAAAAAATGATATTATAGAATCTTATGAATTAACTTTAAGGCCTAAAACTTTATAGTTTAATTATACTAGAGATGTAGTATTGAACATTATAAGCTATTATGACCATATTCAAATTGAATTTTGTCAGTTTTATATTTATGATATAGTAATTTTCAGCTTTTATTCAAAAACGGTAGTAAGGATAAAAAACGAGCTCTTTTGATAGATTTAGTTATTTGTTTTTGTTGCTTAACAGTTAATCCAGTAGATCTTCTGGATAAAATTTTACCTTGATCATTAACAAACTTTCTTAATAATTCAATATCTTTATAGTCTAAAATTTCTTTATTTAACTTTATCATACCTGCTTATTTTTTATTTTTATTAATATAAATTATTCATACAAATACGTTCTTTATAGTTTTTGGTGTTTATTTGATTTCTTTAAATTTTTTATGACAATTACAGTAGGGACAAAATTTATTGAGTTCTATTCTAGTTGGTGTGTTTTTCTTGTTTTTGGAGCTAGTATAACGAAAAATGCCTTTTTTCCTTTTAATTTTAATCTCTGCTTTATTATTTACCTTTAGATCATTTCTACATTCACATTCTAGTGTAATGGTAATACGTGTTCCTTTACCTTTGCCCATTTTCTATATTTTGTATTTATAGTAAATTAAAAACCATGATAATTTAATTATCTCATAACTTAGTTTGATTTATCAAGTAAATATATTTTCTTAGTATTGTGTATATTATTGCAATAATGTTATACTAGAATAAGTAAATTTTAATATCTTATTAATACTATCTGTTCTAATAAATTAATACTTAGTACTTTATGTATAAAATTTCATCTACTACTAAAAATAATAAAATCACTTCGAGGAATCGTCATCGTAATAAAAAGTATAAGTTGGCTATAAAAACAGCAACTAAGAAGTATTTATTTAGTATAAAAAGTTACCAGTTGAAAAAAGAAAATTTAGAGACTTGTTTGATAAATTTATCTTCAGTTTACAAAAAAATAGATAAGGCAATAAGTAGAAAAGTATTGCATAAAAATACGGGATCTCGTAAAAAATCAAGATTAGCCAAAATTATCAGAAACAATTTAAATTAATTTAAAAAAATATAAATATGAAATAAAAGTAATAAAAATTTTGTGTAAACACAAAACAAATTATTTTATTTTTTTTATGCCATTATATTAACTATGTTTTTATCCATACGTAGTTTGTTTACTTTGTTAGTTTTATGGAGTTTTTAATGATCCCAAAAAAAATTTCTGTATCTATAATACCTGATTTAGCTGAAGTGCAAGTAAAAAGTTTTAGGCTTTTTTTAGAAAAAGGACTCGTAGAAGTTTTAGATTCCTTTACAACTATTACTGATCCTACAGGAAAATTAGAATTAAAGTTTTTTGGTAAAGACTATAAGTTAAAGTTTCCACGTAATAATGTGCGTAAAGCAAAGAGTCGTGATAAAACCTATAGTGCTCAAATTTATATTCCCTCTAAACTAACTAGAAAAGACACGGACATTATAAAAAAACAAAAAAATATTGATGATACTACTCGATTTGAGAAAAGTGGTAAATATAAAAAAAGATATGTTTTTATAGGTGACTTACCTTTGATGACTAATAGAGGAACTTTTATTATTTCGGGCACAGAGCGAGTAATAATTAATCAGATTGTTCGAAGCCCAGGCATATACTACAAAAAAGAATTAGATAAAAATAATAAATCAATATATATTGCTAGTCTTATTTCTAATAGAGGTTCATGGCTTAAGTTTGAAATAGATTCTAAAAATCAGATTTGGGTAAAAATTGATAAAACTCATAAAGTTAATGCTTACGTGTTTTTACGAGCAATTGGTTTACAAAGTGAAGAAATTAAATCTAAACTAAACAAATATTCACTTTTAGTTCAATCTTCATCTTTATATGAAAATAAAGAATTAAAAAAAGAAATAGGAAAATCTTCTGTAGAGCATATAACAGATGAAGAAGCTTTATTAATTGTTTATAGTAAATTGCGTCCTAATGAGCCTTCTACAGTATTAGTTGCTAAGCAAATGTTATATTCTCGTTTTTTTGATCCTCAACGTTATGATTTAGGTGAAGTAGGTAGGTATAAAATTAATCAAAAACTACATTTAAAAATTCCTAAAAATTTTAAAGTATTGTCGCCACAAGATATTATTGTATCAATCGATTATTTAATTAATATAAAAGAACAAAATATAGGCACCTTTGATGATATAGATCATTTAGGTAATAGAAGAATTCGTTCAGTTGGAGAACTTCTTTATAATCAAATTCGCGTAGGTATAAACCGTTTAGAAAGAATTATTCGTGAGCGCATGGTAATTTGCGACTTAGAATCACTTAGTTTATCCAACTTGGTAAATCCTAAACCCCTAATAGCTTCAATTAGAGAGTTTTTTGGCTCTAGTCAATTATCTCAGTTTATGGATCAAACTAACCCTTTATCTGAATTAACACATAAGAGAAGAGTTAGTGCTTTAGGTCCCGGTGGGTTAAATAAGGATCGTACTGGCTTTGCAGTCAGAGATTTGCATCCTAGTCATTATGGTCGTATTTGTCCGATAGAAACTCCAGAGGGTCCCAATGCTGGTTTAATAGGATCATTAAGTATGTATGCTATAGTTAATAAATATGGTTTCATCGAAACACCTTGCTATAAAGTTAATGATGCCAAAATACTAGTGAATGATTTTCCCATTTATATTACTGCGGATCAAGAAGATGAGTTAAGAATTGCACCAGCTGATATTTTTATAGACAACAGTAATAAAATTGCTCATAAAACTATTCCAATTAGGTATAGACAAGAATTTACAACCTCTTTTAACACACAAGTTGATTATATAGCAGTTTCTCCTATACAAGTTATATCTGCTGCTACTTCACTAATACCTTTTTTAGAACATGATGATGCTAATAGAGCATTAATGGGATCAAATATGCAAAGACAAGCTGTGCCATTGCTATATCCTGAAAAACCTATTGTTGGTACAGGTTTAGAGTCAAAAATAGCACATGATTCTGGTGTAATTGTTATCAGTAGAACTTCTGGTTTTGTTAATTATGTATCTGGTACAAAAATAGGAATTCAAGATACTAATGGTAAAACAATACATTATAGGCTAAAAAAGTATTATCGATCGAATCAAGATACTTGTATTAATCAGCGTCCTACTGTATGGCCTGGCGAAGTCATAAAAAAAGGACAATTAATTGCTGATGGAGCATGTACTGATTCTGGTGAAATAGCTTTAGGTCAAAATATTTTAGTAGCCTATATGCCTTGGGAAGGTTATAATTATGAGGATGCTTTTTTAATAAGCGAAAGATTAGTTTATGATGATTTATATACCTCTATACATATCGAAAGGTATGAAGTTGAATGTAGACAAACTAAGTTGGGAACAGAAGAAATTACACGTAATATTCCTAATATAAGTGATTCATCTATTAGTTCATTAGATAAAAATGGTATAATTGCTATTGGATCATGGGTAGATTCCGGTGATATTCTTGTAGGCAAAGTTACTCCTAAAGGAGAATCAGATCAATTACCTGAAGGTAAATTATTAAGAGCTATATTTGGAGAAAAAGCTCGTGATTTTAAAGATACTTCCTTAAGATTACCTAATGCTGCTAGAGGCAGAGTTGTAAATGTAAAAGTGTTTAAGAGACAAAATGGAGATGATTTACCTCCTGGAACTCATATAATAGTGAGAATTTATGTTGCACAAAAGCGAAAAATTCAAGTAGGAGATAAAATGGCTGGTAGACATGGCAATAAAGGAATTATTTCTAGAATTTTGCCTAAGCAAGATATGCCTTTTTTGCCTGATGGCCAACCAATAGATATTATTTTAAATCCTTTAGGAGTACCTTCTAGAATGAATGTTGGTCAACTATTTGAATGTTTACTCGGTTTGGCAGGGGAATATTTGTCTAAACGATTTAAGATTATGCCTTTTGATGAAATGTATGGTCAAGAAGCTTCAAGAGCATTAATTAATAATAAATTAAAGCAAGCCAGTTTAGTTTATGGTAAGTCTTGGTTATTTAATAATATACATCCTGGTAAAATCGTCTTGTTTGATGGTAGAACAGGAGAAAGTTTTGATAATCCTATTACAGTTGGTAAGGCATATATTTTAAAGTTAGTTCACTTAGTTGATGATAAAATCCACGCTAGATCTACGGGTCCCTATTCTTTAGTAACTCAACAACCCTTAGGTGGACGTGCTCAACATGGGGGACAAAGATTTGGTGAAATGGAAGTATGGGCTTTAGAAGCTTTTGGTGCAGCTTACACTTTACAAGAACTATTAACTGTTAAATCCGACGATATGCAAGGCAGAAATGAAGCTTTAAATGCTATTGTTAAGGGTAAACCTATTCCAGAGCCAGGTACTCCTGAGTCATTTAAAGTTCTTATGCGTGAACTGCAATCTTTAGGTTTAGATATTTCTATTCATAAAATTGAATTTTACGATGAGAATCAAAATAACAATGATTTAGTTAAATCATCCAATTATTCAAAAGCTTCACCTATTGTAAAAGATGTCTTTCTACATTAAGTATATTTGTTAAGGACTTTGTTATTTATGACTCAAACCGAGAATTATTTTGATTATATAAAAATCAGTTTAGCCTCTCCTACTAAAATACGTTCATGGGGTGAAAGAACTTTACCTAATGGTCAGATTGTTGGTGAAGTAACAAAGCCTGAGACAATTAATTATAGAACTTTAAAGCCTGAAATGGATGGACTATTTTGTGAACGTATTTTTGGTCCTGTTAAAGATTGGGAGTGTCATTGTGGTAAGTACAAAAGATTCCGATATAAAGGTATTGTTTGTGAGAGATGCGGTGTTGAGATTACAGAGTCTAAAGTTAGAAGACAAAGAATGGCTTATATTGAATTGGCGGCTCCTGTAACTCATGTTTGGTATTTAAAGGGAAGTACTAGCTATATATCATTAGCCTTAGATTTAACTATCAAAGAAGTCGAAAAAATAGTCTATTTTCATTCATACATTGTTCTTAATCCTGGCAATTATAATAAATTATATTATAAGCAACTATTAGAAGGTTACGAATGGAGAGCTTTGGAAGACAAATTATATTCTAACTCATCTACTTTTTTTGATATTGAAGTAAGTATAGGTGCTGAAGCTATTTATAAATTACTTAAAGATATAGATTTAAAAACTAGTGTAGAAATTTTACGAGAAGAAGCTTTAAATCCACCAAAAGTCTTAAAAAATTCTGCAACTAAGTTTAATAAAAAAATGAAGAGATTACGTTTATTAGAAAATTTTATTTCCACTGGTGCTGAACTTTCTTGGATGGTCTTTTTTGTTATACCTGTCATACCTCCTGATTTAAGACCTATGGTTCAATTAGATGGTGGAAGATTTGCTACAGCAGATTTAAATGAGTTTTATCGTAGAATTATTAATCGTAATAATCGTCTAGCTAGACTAAAAGCTATTCTAGCGCCAGAGATTATTATTAGGAATGAGAAAAGAATGCTACAAGAAGCAGTAGATGCATTAATGGATAACGGTAAGCGTGGCAGAACAGTTGTAGGATCTAACAACAGACCTTTAAAATCTTTATCAGATATAATTGAAGGAAAACAAGGAAGATTTAGGCAAAATTTACTAGGTAAACGTGTGGACTACTCGGGAAGATCTGTAATAGTTGTTGGCCCCGACTTAAAACTACATCAGTGTGGTTTACCCAAAGAAATGGCACTAGAATTATTCCAGCCATTTGTTATACATCGTTTAATTGTTCAAGGATTAGTGAATAACATTAAGGCTGCCAAAAAACTCATTCAAAAAAATGATGTATTAGTTTGGGATATATTAGAAGAAGTTATTCATGGGCATCCTGTTTTATTAAATAGAGCTCCGACATTACATCGTTTAGGTATTCAAGCTTTTGAGCCTATTTTGGTTCATGGTAGGGCAATTAAATTACACCCATTAGTCTGTCCTGCATTTAATGCAGATTTTGATGGTGATCAAATGGCTGTACATATTCCTTTATCTTTAGAAGCTCAAGCAGAAGCTCGTTTACTTATGCTAGCTCCTCATAATTTTTTATCCCCTGCTACTGGATTTCCTATTATAATGCCTAGTCAAGATATGGTTTTAGGTTGTTATTATTTGACTACTCAAAATCCAGCTATGTTTAAAGGTCAAAATCACTTTTTTGCAAACTTACAGGATGCTATTATGTCATATGAAAATCATCAGATTAGCTTACATTCATTTATTTGGGTTCGCTTTAATGGATTAATAGATGAAACATCGGAGGATAAGTTGATTTTAAAAAAACGAACTGACTGCAATAATAATCAATTTGTTTACTATAGAAATAAAATTATAAAGTTAGATCAGAATGGTGATCATATAGTTCAATATATAAGAACAACTGCTGGGCGTATTATTTTTAGCAAAGTAGTACAAGATTCTTTGGTAGATTAAATCATTATTATGCAGAATTAGGATTAAGATGTCTATGAAAAATTATCTATCACAATCATATTTTTTTAATAAAGTAATTGATAAGTCCGAATTAAAAAAATTAATTACTTGGGCTTTCAGAAACTATGGAATTGCTCGTGCTGCTAATATGGCAGATAAATTAAAAGATTTAGGTTTTCAGTTCGCTACGAAAGGCGGAATTTCGTTAAGTATAGAAGATTTAAGAATTCCTCCCAGCAAACAAAATTTATTATGTCTAACAATGGAATCAATTCAGGCTACAGATAATCGTTACAAACGTGGTGAAATTACTGCTGTTGAAAGATTTCAAAAGGTAATTGACACTTGGAATTACGCTAGTGAAAGTTTAAAGAAAGAAGTAATTGAATATTTTAAAAAAACGGATCCTTTGAATTCTGTTTATATGATGGCTTTTTCTGGTGCCAGAGCAAATATCTCTCAAGTTAAACAGCTAGTTGGTATGCGTGGCTTAATGTCTGATCCACAAGGCCAAATTATTGACTTACCTATATTTCGCAATTTTAGAGAGGGATTAACTGTAACAGATTATTTTATTTCATCTTATGGTGCTAGAAAAGGATTAGTTGATACGGCTTTGCGTACAGCTGATTCAGGTTATTTGACTCGTAGATTAGTTGATGTTTCTCAAGATTTAATTATTAGAGACTATAATTGTAAAACTTCTAAAGGTATTTTGTTAGAAGAAATGATTGATAATCAAAGAGTTTTAATTTCATTAAAACAGGCATTACTGGGTAGAGTATTGGCTGAGGATATAAAAAACTTTAAAAATTTCAAAATTATTGGTAAAGCAGGTCAAAGTATAGATAGTGTTTTGGCTGAAGAAATTAATCAGTTAGGCCTACGTAAGGTTTTAGTTCGTTCTCCTTTAACGTGTTCTTCTATTCGTTCTATATGTCAATTATGCTATGGTTGGAATTTAGCTCATGGAAAAATAGTAGATCTTGGTGAAGCTATTGGGATAATTGCTGCGCAATCTATTGGTGAACCTGGTACTCAATTAACCATGCGTACTTTTCACACAGGTGGTGTTTTTACAGGGGAATTATCGCAAAATATAATAGCTAATTTTGATGGTAAGTTAGAATACATCAATGATATCGTATTAACTAAAACAAGAAACAAGCATGGCAATGATGCTATGATAATCCATTCCGATAGTAAAATAAAGGTCGTAAGTTTAAAAAATGAAATAAATTATTTTTCTTTGTTAAAAGGATCTTTACTTTTGGTTCAAAACAATACATTAGTAAAAAAAGGTCAAGTTTTAGCTGAATATCCTTTAAGTAATAAATTTACTACTGAAAAAGCTCAAAAAACAATTATTGCTGATTTTTCTGGTAGTGTTCATTTTAGTAATTTAAGCTTGGAAAAAGATAATTTTGTTCAAAGACTAAAAAAAAGCGTTATTATTTGGGTTCTTGCAGGAGAAGTTTTTAGTATACCAAAGTATACTAGTTTGATGATATCTAAAAACCAAATAATTCAAAAAAATAGTTTAGTGGCACGTACAACATTGTCAAGTAAGCATAATGGAAAAATTTATTTTATACAAGATAAATTAACTTTCTCTAAATTATTACTTGTAACGTCATCAAAATTGTATACTAATCTAAAAGTATTTGTAGATATTGCTCATGATTATAAAAAATACATACTCGAAACAGATAGTCAGCATAAATTTGTTTTAAAATGTTCATTTAATAAAAAAATTGCTCACAAGCAAATTATAGCTGATCTTATTTCAGAAGCTTATAAAACCAAGACCGGTGGTATTGTTAAATATTTAGACTTATCTTTATCTAAAGATAACGACTATAATTTTTATAATATTGATGGTTCTGGCTATGTTTTATGGATTCCGGAGGAAACTCACGTGGTAAATAAAGATTCTTCTTTATTATTAGTGAGTGATAATCATTTTGTGGAAGCTGGCACAGAAATTTTACAGAATGTTTTTGCTAATAACTCAGGTCTTTTAGAAGTATTAGAAAAAGATGGTATTATCAGAGAATTTATTATAAAGCCTGGTATTCTATATAAACTGAATCTTAATACTAAAACTTTAAATAAATATAGGGGTTTTTTACGTCCTGGAGAAAATATTTTAGATCAAATAAGTACAGACAAGTTAGTTTATTGGGAATATATTAAAATTTTAAATAAAGACTTTGTTTTGCTAAGACCAGTTATCATTTATTATGTACCAAAAAGAAATTTATTTTTAAAATTTTCTGAAAATTCTTTTGGAACTAATATAGTTAATTTAAAACTTGTTCGTAGAACTTGTTTTAAGGATGGCGAGAGAGTTAAATCAATTACAGGTATTAACTTAATATCAAGTCATTTAATAGCGGATATAAAAGAAGAAGCATCATCTTTAAAATGCTATATACAATTGCACAAAAATAATTCTTTTTTGTTAATAAAGTTTATTACAGCTGACTTTTTATCTGTTAAAGATTCTTATTTTAAAAACAATAATACATTATATACTAAAACTTCTATTTTAGTAAATGATGGTCAGTACATAAAAGTTAATACATTATTATCACAAACAGATATTTTTTCTTCTATCCAAGGGAAGTTAGCTTTCATTGAAGAAACCAAAACATCTAATCGTCGTTTACTTGTCATTAGTAAATTGAATACAGTTACTTTTTATATAGAAGACTCTAAGCTCATTAGAGTTGAGGTTAATGATTGGATATATGCAGGGGACTGTGTTGCAACTAATGTTATTTCTAATTATTCAGGTAAAGTTATTGCGATTCAAAATAATCAAGTTATTATTAGAATAGGTCAACCTTATTTAGTTTCTCCAGGATCTTTATTACATATAGGTAATGAAAACTTAATTCAAAGAGGAGAAAATATAGCTACACTTATATTTGAAAAATTTAAGACAGGTGATATTGTACAAGGGTTGCCTAGAATTGAAGAAATTTTAGAAGCTAGGAAAAAGATAGGAATTTCTTTTAATCCTCATTCTGTTTTAGAAGCTAAATTCCGATTGTATTTAAATCAAGGTCTAAATATTAGTAATGCAACAAGATTAAGTTTAAATGAGATTCAATTATTACTCGTTAAAGAGATTCAGTTGGTATATCAATCACAAGGTGTTTATATTTCTGATAAACATATTGAAGTTATTGTTAAACAAATGACTTCTAAGGTAAAAATAGAAAATGGTGGAGATACAGATTATTTACCTGGTGAAATTATTGAACTACAGAAGATTGAATCTACTAATAAATCTTTATCTTCTATAAAAAGAACACAGGCATCTTATTGCCCTATTTTACTAGGTATTACTAAAGCATCATTAAATACAAATAGTTTTATTTCAGCAGCTAGTTTTCAAGAAACTACAAAAGTACTTACAGAGGCGGCTATTTCCGGAAAACTAGATTGGTTAAAAGGATTGAAAGAAAATGTAATTATTGGAAGATTGATTCCAGCAGGCACAGGATTTAATTCTTATTATAATCCTAAAAAACTAGATCAAGATATTTATGCTAAAATATATAATAAAAATACAAATGGAAGTCAAGAAGAAAAGTTAATTAATATGCCAAAAGAAAATTTTTTTGAAGATATTATAGTTGATGATAGAATATCTCATAACTATTCTTCTTAGAATGCTTGGTTCATTTGGAGTTAAGTAAAGATTTTGTGTTATTATTTTTATCATATCTGTTGTTTATTTTCACTACTGGTTATGGTTAGTTAACAATTATATTGATATAGAATTAATATTTATTTTTTATGTCTATAGTATCTTTGGAAGAGCTACTTGAAGCTGGAGTTCATTTTGGTCATCAATCTAGACGATGGAATCCCAAAATGTTTCCTTATATTTATACAGAACGAAATGGTATACATATTATTGATCTTGTACAAACATCTCAGTTGTTAAATGATGCTTATGAAATTATTAAAACTGCTGCGAGAGCAAACAAAACATTTTTATTTTTAGGAACAAAACGTCAAGCTGCTGGCATAATTGCCAGAGAAGCTGTAAGAGCAAATTCTTTTTATGTAAATCAAAGATGGTTAGGTGGAATGTTAACAAACTGGGTTACTATTAAATCAAGAGTAGATAGATTAAACGAATTAGTAGAAAAAGATAGTCAAGGCTTAATTGATAAACTTCCTAAGAAAGAGGCATCCATAATGCGTAAAGAGCTTGAAAAACTTAATAAACATTTAAGTGGCATAAAAAATATGCAAAAGTTACCAGATCTTGTAGTTATTGTAGATCAGAAAAAAGAGATTACAGCCATTCAAGAATGTATTAAATTAGGAATACCTACTATTTGTATATTAGACACCAATTGTAACCCAGAGATAGTAGATATTCCTATTCCTGCAAATGATGATGCAATTAGATCTATTAAATTGATAGTATCCAAGATATCAGATGCTATTTTAGAAGGTAAAAATTCTTAGGTATTATGTTTCGTTAATTAACTAGATTTATTTGAAGTTCTTTTTATTTTAATTATTTAATATGTTTAGGATTTATGTTAAAGAAAATTTCTGCAGAAAGTATCAAAGAATTACGTAGTAAAACTGGAGCAGGTATGATGGATTGTAAAAAAGCTCTGGAAGCGTCAGAAGGTCATATAGATCTAGCAATAGAAACTTTAAGAAAAAAAGGTTTAGCTTTAGCTGATAAAAAATCTAATCGTATAGCGACAGAAGGTATTATTGAAAGCTATATTCATGCTGGTTCTAGAATAGGTGTTCTTGTGGAGTTAAATTGTGAAACAGATTTTGTTGCTAGACAACCAGAATTCTACAAATTAGCTAAAGATATTGCTATGCAATTAGCAGCTTGTCAATCCGTATATTATATTTCAAAGGATGATATACCTCAAGAAGTTTTGTTATACGAGAAAAGCATAGAGCTGCAAAAAGAAGATCTTGTACAAAAGTTACCTGAAATTAAAGAAAAAATTGTTGAAGGTAGAATACAAAAGAGATTAAAAGATTTATGTCTAATTAACCAATTATTTATAAGAAATCCAGAAATAACTGTTGAGGAGTTAGTTAAACAGCATATAGCTCTACTAGGAGAAAATATAAAAATTCGGCGTTTTGAAAGATTTTTGTTGGGAGAAGGATTAGAAACTAAAAAAAATAGTTTTACCCAAGAAGTATCTAAAATGATCAATAAGAAATAAATTAATAAAATAAAATATATTATTATATCAGTATATAATAAATCATGATTATATTTTTATTTTTATAAATTAGCTTTTTAAATTAAATGTATCAAGAAAAAAATTACAACTTATTATCATTTATGTCAGTTTCTGCAGTAGAAGTTGGTAAACATTTGTACTGGAAGATAGGAAATTATAGTGTTCATGGTCAAGTATTTATTGTATCTTGGATAGTTATACTTGTTTTACTAACTATATCTTTCGTAGGCACAAGAAATCTAGAAAGAGCTCCGAATAAACTTCAAAATTTTATGGAATTTATTTTGGAATTTTTACAAGACATTGCTAAGAATCAAATAGGAGAACATGAGTATAGAATATGGGTGCCTTATATTTCTACCATATTTTTATTTATTTTAGGTAGTAATTGGGCAGGTGCATTGATTCCTTGGAAATTAATCAGTTTGCCAGAAGGTGAATTAGCTGCACCTACTAATGACATAAATACGACTGTTGCTTTATCATTATTAACTTCCATAGCATATTTTTATGCTGGTCTGAGTAAAAACGGCTTAGGTTACTTTTTAAGATATATTGAGCCTACACCAGTTTTACTGCCTATTAATATACTGGAAGATTTTACTAAGCCTTTATCTTTAAGCTTTCGATTATTTGGTAACGTCTTAGCTGATGAGTTAGTTGTATCAGTGTTTACACTCTTAGTACCAATAATAATTCCATTACCGGTGATGATTTTAGGGTTATTTGCAAGTTCCATTCAAGCTTTAATTTTTTCAACTCTATCTGCAGCATATATAGGAGAAGCTTTAGAGGGACACGGTAATCATTAAACGATAAAATACTTTAATAAGAACATCAAACAAAACAAAACACTAAGTATTTAATGAAATATGTTAATTTTCTCTTTTTAATAAAACAAATAATATAAAATAACTATGGATTCTATTATCTCTGCTGCATCTGTTGTAGCTGCAGGTCTAGCTGTTGGTCTGGCTGCTATTGGTCCTGGTATTGGTCAAGGAAGTGCTGCAGCTAATGCTGTAGAAGGAATTGCAAGACAGCCAGAAGTAGAAGGTAAAATTAGAGGCACTTTATTGTTAAGTTTGGCGTTTATGGAATCTTTAACTATTTATGGGCTAGTAGTTGCTTTGTCGTTGTTGTTTGCTAATCCATATACGGGTTAGTCTTTAAGTAACGCTTAGTTTTTTTACTCAAGAAAAAAAACTAAGTGGTTTAATAAAAACTATATAATATTTATATTTTATTAAGATAATCTAAAAATTCATAATGCATGTATTAATATCGTTATTAAGTCAAATAGCTGAATCAGAAACTAAAGGAGGATTATTTGATTTCAATGCAACTCTTCCCTTAATGGCCTTGCAATTTATTGCTTTGACTATTATTTTAAACTTCTTGTTTTATAAGCCTGTTACTGGTATTTTAGATAGTAGGGAACAATACATTCGTAATAGCTTAACTAGTGCTTCTGCATCTTTAGTTAAAGCAAATGAATTGACCAAAAAGTACGAACTTGAACTGGCCGAGTCGCGTAAAAAAGCTCAAAAAATTATTAAAAGTGCCCAAGAAGAAGCCCAGTTAATTGTTTCAGAAAAAATAAAAGAAGCTCAAAAAGATACAGAAAAACTTCTTTTAGAAGCTTATGATGAATTAAATATTCAAAAAGAACAGGCATTAAAAAGTTTAGAAGTCCAAGTAGATTCTTTAAGTGATCAGATTAAACTAAAATTGTTAGATACATCTGTATAGAAATTTTAGCGTAATTGAAATCATTAATAACATTAAATACTGGACAAACATACATGGAGTTAATAAAAAATGGGAATTTTTGAGATGATAAGTCAAGCTAAGCTAAGTACATCAATTAGTTTTAATTCTAATTTTTTAGAAGCTAACGTGCTTAATATTTTACTTTTACTTGCTGGTTTAGTATACATATTAAAAAAATTTTTAGGCTCCATTTTAGTTGACAGACAAAACAAAGTTTTATTTGCTATTCGTGAATCTGAAGAACGCTTAGATCAAGCTAAAATTAGACTAAGTGAAGCTGAGAAACAGTTAACTCAAACTCAGATTATTATTAATCAAATAATTGAAGAAGCAGAATTAACGGCTAAGAGGGTTCGCCAATCTATACTGGAGCAAGGAAAGTCGGATATAGAACGACTAACAACTTCCAGTAAATCCAGTATTAAGTCTGCTGAAAGTCAAGTAAGATTACAAATACAACAACAAATTACAGCCTTAGCTATCAAAAAAGTTAGTATTATACTAAAAAAACACATGACACCAAACATACAAACAAAAATAATAGAAAACAATATTATGCAGCTTAAAGGTGAAATTCATATATGAGTAATCAAAGTATTATGAATAAAATAGCTGTTCCATATGCTGAAGCTTTATTAGAAATAGCCCAAAATGAAGACTCGTTAAAAGAGACAAGTAAAAATTTATCATCTATTTCTACGATTTTATCAGAATCTAGAGATTTTCAAATGCTGTTATCAAATCCTTTAATTGGTATTCCAGTAAAAAAAGATATATTGCAGAAACTATTTACGAATCAAGTTAGTGATTTTATACTAAATTTTTTATTGTTTTTAGTTGATAAACGTAGAATTTCTTTACTAAATACAATTATAGAGAAGTATTTAAAATTAACATATCAACTTGAATCTATTACAATTGCTGAATTATCTTCTGCTGTTGAGTTTACTGAAACTCAACAGAATAAATTAATTGACAAAATTAAGATAATTACTAAAAGCAATAATGTAAAATTAATAACGTCTACAGATTCAAATTTAATAGGAGGATTTGTAGTAAAAATAGGATCTAAAGTGATTGATGCTAGTTTAGCTGGAAAATTGAGAAAAATGTCTTTTTACTTAAATACAAATTAGGGAAATTAAAAATATATATTTTATATTTATATTTATACATAATAATTTATACATCATAATAGAATATGGTAAATATTAGACCAGACGAAATTAGTAATATTATACGTCAGCAAATTGATAAATACAATCAAGAATTACAAATTGCTAATATAGGTACTGTTTTACAAGTTAGTGACGGTATTGCAAGGGTTTATGGCTTAGACGAAGTAATGGCGGGAGAATTATTACAATTCGAAGATCAAGATCAAACAATAGGTATTGCGTTAAATTTAGAAAGTGACAATGTAGGTGTTGTATTGATGGGTGATGGAATTAATATTCTAGAAGGAAGTTCTGTCAAATCAACAGGACAAATAGCTCAAATTCCTGTTGGAGAAGCTTTTTTAGGTCGTGTTGTGAACCCTTTAGCTAAACCTATTGATGCAAAAGGTATTCCTGATTCAACTGAAACTCGATTAATAGAATCTTATGCTCCTGGTATTATTGGGCGTCAGTCGGTTTGTGAACCTTTGCAAACTGGAATAACCGCTATCGATTCAATGATTCCTATTGGTCGAGGACAAAGAGAATTAATTATTGGAGACAGACAAACAGGCAAAACAGCAGTTGCTTTAGATACAATTATTAATCAAAAGGGACAGGATGTTATTTGTGTATATGTAGCTATAGGCCAAAAAGCCTCATCTGTTGCTCAAGTTGTATCTGTTTTAGAAGAAAAAGGTTCATTACAGTATACTATTATTGTAGCTGCTAACGCGGATGATCCAGCTACTTTGCAATACATTGCACCATATACAGGTGCTTCTTTAGCAGAATATTTTATGTATAAAGGTAAAGCAACATTAGTTATATACGACGATTTGACTAAACAAGCTCAAGCATATCGCCAAATGTCTTTACTTCTTCGTCGTCCTCCTGGTAGAGAAGCATATCCTGGTGATGTTTTTTACTTGCATTCTAGACTTTTAGAAAGGGCAGCTAAACTAAATAATGATTTGGGTGGTGGTAGTATGACTGCACTACCAATAATAGAAACACAGGCTGGAGATGTATCAGCTTATATTCCTACAAATGTTATTTCAATTACAGACGGGCAAATTTTCTTGTCAGGAGATTTATTTAATTCTGGAATCAGACCAGCAATTAATGTAGGCATTTCAGTATCTCGTGTTGGTTCTTCTGCTCAAATTAAAGCAATGAAGCAGGTTGCAGGTAAACTGAAGTTAGAATTGGCTCAATTTGCTGAGCTAGAAGCTTTTTCTCAATTTGCATCTGATTTAGATAAAGCAACACAAAGTCAATTAGCGCGAGGCCAGAGATTGAGAGAGATACTAAAACAGTCCCAGAACTCTCCTATTCTTGTTCAAGATCAAGTTGCAATGATTTATGCAGGTATTAATGGGTATCTTGATAAAATTGAGTTATCTAAAGTCAGAGATTTTGTGGTAGCTTTAAGAGAAGATTTACATAATTCCAAACCTGAGTTTGGTGAAGTTATTAAGCAAACTAAAAAATTAACTCCGGAGTCAGAAGAGATATTAAAACAAGCTATACAAGACGTACAACAAACTTTTTCTGTATAGTTCAACAGATTAAACTTTGAATATCTTAAAAACTTAGGATAGAATTACAGTCATCCTAAGTTTGGCAATGCCATAGATTACAAAAAATAATATTAATTTGCTTTTTTTATATTTTTTGAATATAATCATATCCATACTTTTCTATTTGAACAGCTGTATCTGCATCACCTGTATATATTATATGACCATTACTCATAATATGTACGTAATCTGGCTTAATGTAATCTAAAAACCTTTGATAGTGAGTAATTAATAGTATTGCATTATTTTGGTTTGCTAAGTAATTTATGTTTTTGGAAATATTTTTTAATGCATCTACATCTAATCCAGAATCAATTTCATCTAGTATGGATAATTTATTATTTAATAATAGCATTTGTAATATTTCATTTTTTTTCTTCTCTCCTCCTGAAAAACCTTCATTAACGTTGCGGTTTAGGAAAATTGAATCCATATCAATACTTTTAAGTTTTTTGTTAATTAACTCAAAAAAAGATAAAGGATCCAACTCTTTTTGATTATATGCTCTTTGTCTAGAGTTATAAGCAGATCTCAAAAAATCAAGGTTACTAACACCTGGTATTTCAACTGGATACTGGAAAGCTAAAAATATACCTTTATGAGATCTTATATCTGGGTCTTGATATGTAACATCCTCCTGATTTAGGATAATCTTACCTCGGGTTATTTTATAGTGTGGGTGACCTGCTATAACTTTAGCCAGAGTACTTTTCCCTGACCCATTTTTACCCATAATAGCATGTACTTGGCCTTTACTTACTGATAAATTTAATCCATTAATAATTGGTTTATGTTGAATGGATACGTGTAAGTCTTTGATAGTTAAAATGTTATTATTCGTCATATTAAGCTGATTAACCTATAGTTCCTTCTAATTTCAAATTAAGTAAACGATTTGCTTCCATAGCAAACTCCATAGGAAGATCTTTAAGAATTTCTTTACAAAATCCATTAATCATTAACCCTATAGCTTCTTCTATATTAATTCCTCTTTGTAAAAAGTAAAAAATTTGTTCTTCACCTATTTTTGAAGTTGAAGCTTCGTGCTCAACTTGTGAATAAGGGTTTTTTACTTGTATATAAGGAAAAGTGTTAGCTGTAGATTTATTTCCAAGTATTAAAGAATCACATTGTGAATAATTCCTAGAATAATAAGATTTTGGTCCCATTTTTACTAATCCACGATAACTATTAATTGAATTACCTGCAGATATACCTTTAGATAAAATTTTGCTGCGTGTATATTGACCAATATGTATCATTTTGCTTCCCGTATCAGCTTGTTGGTGATTATTAGTTAATGCGATAGAAGAAAATTCCCCCATGGAGTTATTTCCTAATAAAATGCAACTTGGATATTTCCAAGTGATTGCAGATCCCGTTTCTACTTGAGTCCACAATATCCTAGAATTTTTTCCTATACAGATCCCTCTTTTAGTTACAAAATTATATATTCCACCTTCTCCAATTGAATTGCCGGAATACCAATTTTGGACTGTAGAATATTTAATTGTTGCATTTTCTAGAGCTATTAACTCAACAACTGCTGCATGCAATTGATTATTATCAAATTGAGGTGCAGTACATCCTTCTAAATAGCTAACATAACTATTAGTATCCGCAATAATTAATGTTCTTTCAAATTGTCCTGATTCCTTATTGTTAATTCGAAAATAAGTTGATAGCTCTAATGGGCAACGTGTATTTGGTGGAATATAGCAGAAAGAACCATCGCTAAATGTAGCTGAATTTAATGCTGCATAAAAATTATCTCCTACAGGTACAACAGATCCTAAGTATTTTTTTATCAAATTTGGGTATAACTTAACAGCTTCACTAATAGAACAGAATATAACACCAACCTCAGCTAACTCTTTCTTGAAAGTAGTAGCTATAGATACGCTATCAAATACTGCATCGACAGCAACATTAGTTAATCTTTTTTGTTCATTTAATGATATACCTAATTTATCAAAAGTTTTTAGTATCTCTGGATCTATTTCATCTAAACTTTGAATTTGCTTTTTATATTTAGGTATAGAATAATACGTAATATCATTATAATTAATTTTTTGATGATGTATTTTGCTCCATTTTGGCTCCTTCATTTTGGTCCATTTATTATAGGCTTTTAATCTAAACTCTGTTAAATATTCTGGTTCTTTTTTGATTTTAGAAATAAGTTTTACTATTTCTATATCTAAGCCTTTAGGGAAATATTCGGAGTCAATTTTAGTATAAAAGCCATATTCATATGGTTTATTTATGATACTACTTAAGTAAGTGATTGAATCATTAGCTGAAGTATTATTATTCTTACACATTGTATTTATATTGCGATGATAAAATTTTGTTTGTTTTGAGTATATTATACTAAAATATTTATATAGATAAAGGTTGCTTGGTAGTCAGATTATTGGTGTTAAATTATACATAAAATTTTGTAAAGTATAATTTTCTAGTCCATAAAATGGATGTTGTATAGTTTATATGTTCAAACAAGTTAGTTAAATAGGTAACAAGAAATTTTACAATACTTTGAAAACCTTTAAAATTATAATTAAAATAAAAAATATTATATTTTATTTTTACTGATAAATGTAAATCATTGAAATTATTTATAACTATTTGTATGAATTGAAAACTAAATGATATAGTCATTACATATTTAAAGTAATTCAAATTTTTTAAAAAGTCTATAAATTTACTAAACACTAGTTCACGTTTAGTCGTAATAAATAAGACTTTTAATGCAATAAAGTTCAAAATACTGATATACCATAATCTCCGAACATAGTTAGGCAATGAACATGATAAATATTTTATACACAATTTTTTTATAATACTCTGTCTATTTTTATGTATATCTAGAATACTTAAATGATAAGGGAAGAATATTTCAAAATTGTTATTAAGTCTATCACAACAATTTATATTATAGTAAAATAAACATAAGTAGATAATACTACATATTAATAAAATATATGTATTTACTAATGCTTTAAACAAATTTACAGGGTAAATTAAAATATGTAAGATAATTATTATGCAATAATAACTAAAATTAAAGACATAAGAATTTAAGTATGGCAAGCAAGCTAAGACTATAAAAATGATATATATTTTGAGACAAGTATTTCCTTTATGCAAAAGTGTTGTAGGCGAATAAAAATATTCATTGTAAAATAAAAAAAATAGAAACATCATAACTGATAATTTTTAATATTTGTTCTATATTATAATTACATATATCATTTGGGGGTAGATGGCGAAACAGGTATACGCATCACACTCAAAATGTGACAACTTTAGTTATGAGGGTTCAAGTCCCTCTCTACCCATAATTTTACATAGATATAAGTATAGTTATATTAGTATATATTAACTGAATTATTTTAAATATTAGGAATTTACTACATGAGTTTACTAGTTATTGGCAGTACTGGTACTTTAGGAAGACAAATAGTGAAGAGGGCTTTAAATGAAGGTTTTCACGTCAAATGTTTAGTAAGAAATTTTAATAAGGCATCTTTTTTAAAAGAATGGGGAGCTGAACTAATCTATGGTGATTTGACTTTACCTGAAACAATACCTATTGCCTTACAAAGTGTTACAGCAATTATTGATTGTTCCACAACAAGAAATAATGATTTACATAATGTGATTCAAATAGAATTAAAAGCTAAATATATTTTAATAGAAGCAGCTATAAAAGCACAAATAAATCGTTATATTTTTTTTTCTATTTTAGGTGCTCATAATCATAAAAACATTATCTTAGTTAAACTCAAATTATTAGTTGAAAATCGTTTACGAAAATCTAAAGTCAATTATACTATTTTTAGCTTATCTGCTTTTTTTCAGGGTTTAATTCCTCAATATGCAGTTCCTATACTAGATGAACAATCTGTATGGATAACAGGAGAATCATCTTCTATTTCTTATATCAATACTCAAGATATTGCAAAAATAGCAATTAAAAGTTTATCTATTACTCAGTTTAGAGATAAAACATTGCCTTTAGTTGGTATTAAATCTTGGACTTCTTTTGAAATTATCGAGCTATGTGAGAAAATTTCTGGTAAACGTGCTAAGATTACTAGAATACCAATGAATTTACTAAGATTAATTAGATATAAAACTAAATTTTTTCAGTGGACCAACAAAATTTCCGAAAGACTAGCTTTCGTTGAAATATTGTCCCAAAAAAATGATAGTAATAGATCTATAAAAGAAATTTTATATACTTTAAAAATACAACCTAAAGAGATTGAATCTTTAGAAATTTATTTTCAAGAGTATTTTCAGAAGATTATGAAAAAACTAAAAGAAGTAAATTATGAAATACGAAACGATAATCGTAATTCTAATGAAATAGATTTTTAGATAATTTTATTGTAGTATAAATTTTCATGTAACTAATGAAATAATAATTTATGTATATACTATATACTAACAATAAATGTTGTATATATTTATATTATTTATTATTTTATAGGAATTCATAAAATGTTAACTCTAAAAATTTTTGTTTACACAACAGTTATTTTTTTTATTTCATTATTTTTCTTTGGCTTTTTGTCTAATGATCCTTCAAGAAATCCTAATAGAAAAGACTTAGAATAGTCATAACCATAATTAAGCTGGCTGCTAAATTTTTTTAGCAGTCAGTTTAGTTACAATTATTGCAAATAGCCACTAATATCAGATACTGATTCAGAACTATGAAAAAAATAATTTACTAGTTAATTAATAAAATTTTTAATATTATTTATTGTAGTTTAATATAAGACGTTATAACTGTACTAATATACTTACTATAATTAAGTTCTTTTAATATTCCTATAGATATTTTTAAATTTTTGCTTATGGAATATATATATTCCTCATATAATAAGTTTTTTATGTCTACAGTACAAACAATTTTTAATAAATTATCAGATATAAATTTAAATTTAATGTTTGTCTTAAATTTTTGTGATGTATTAATTTTATTATATTTTACATAAACAAAATCAATATTCTTTGAAAAGTCTTTAATGAAAGAGTCAAAGTTATAGCTATAAAATGAGTTTAACTTGTTTAATAAAACCAAATTATTATGTTTTATAAAAACTTTATTAATATCATTATATATTTTATGTCTTTTACTTCTTAAAAAATATATATCTTTTTGAAAAAGCCATTTTCCCTGGAAATCTTCGAAAAATGAGTCTAAACTATTAATCATTGCTTTAATAAGTTATAAATTTAAAGTTATTTAATTTAAAATAATTCTTTGATTATAAATTGATTATAAAAAATTTAAAAATTTGTTTTAAATTGTAAATATTTTACACGTTATATACTAATAGCTACACCTTTTATTAATAAATAAAAAAATATTAATATATTACTTTTATATAATTAAAAGCTTATAAAAATGAAGTATTGGAATTTAAAAAAAATTAATCAATTAGCTTTTGAAAAAACAGGCATCATTCCGCGTTCTATGAGTAAACTTTTTAACAGATTTAAACAAGAATTAAATCCAAATGCGGAAGTGGAAGCGTTAGAAGAATTCAAGGTAGCTAGATATCAAACATTAACATCAGTAAAGTACATTATTGTTTTATTGATTATGCCTATTTTAATGAATCAAATATCCAAAACTATTCTTTTAAACCCACTGGTAAACTATATTTGGAATAGAAATAGTCATTATATTTTTATTAATCATTCTCAGGAGGAAAGAGCATTTGCGGATTTGCAGCGTTTTGAGGAAAAGCTTCATTTTGAAATTTTAATAGGTAAATTAAATATATCAACAAGTATAATACAACAAAAAATGTCTGAAAAAGCTCTAGAAATTGCAGCAGAATATTCTAATGAAAGTGCTAACGCTATAAAAAATATTTTAGCTGACTTTATTTCAATTATTATATTTATTTCTGTATTAATAATAAATAAAAGACAATTTTCTATTCTTCAATCTTTTATTAATGAATCTATATATGGTTTAAGTGATACTGCTAAAGCATTTTTAATTATTTTATTTACAGATATTTTTGTAGGATTTCACTCACCACATGGTTGGGAAATAATTATAGAAGCTATTTTAAGGCATTTTGGTCTGCCTGAAAGTAGAGATTTCATTTTTCTCTTTATCTCAACCTTTCCTGTTATTTTAGATACTATTTTTAAGTATTGGATTTTTAGATATTTGAATAAAATATCTCCTTCAGCCGTAGCTACATATCATAATATGAATGAATAAACTCTAACTTGATTTTATTTATAACTTTAGTATAATAATGTTATATGTTCAAGAAGCATCTGTGGCCGAGAGGCCGAAGGCAGCGGACTCATGTGTGATCCGTTTTTAGGTGTTAAAGGCTCAAAAAATAAACTGAGTGTTTAGCTAACTAAAGACTAAATCAACTAAATATTTAGTCAACTGTATTTTTTTTGTTAGTGAAAATCTAACTATTCTAAATCATGAATATAACCTTTTAGTCAATTTAAATATATATACGCCTTGAATATTTTTAAATAAAGCAGACTAGTTGAAATGTTGATATGACTAGAAAAACTAACCTTCACAAAAAGTATTAAATAAAAATTATTAAAAATTTTAGTCCATAAGCATACTTATTATGAGTTAAAGTAAGCATGATTTTTCATAGAGACTATTAATATATAGAATGGAGTCTAAATCAAATAAAATATAAAAATACGGAACGGAGTAACTAAATAATATTTTTTTATTTTTGTTTTAAAGATCAATAGTATACGAATCAAAATTCAAAGTAAAAAGATAAAAAGGCAAACAGTATTATTTAGTAAGAAGCAATAAAAAGCTAGACAAAACAAAATGTAAACAGATATTTATTAATGCAAGTCAAGCTGACGTATTGCACTTATCATAATTTTATAGCTACATGCATTGAATATTTAATTGAATAAATGAAATTAGGAATATAAAATTGCAAAAGTACTTTTTCAGCTTTAATAATAATTGGAAAACTTTACCTTGGAAAAGAATATATCTTAGGATATTAATGATACAAAAACAAATATATTCCGCAGCAAAATCATATAATTTAGTTTATATGTATAGATTACAGGAATATCTGTTAAACTCTAATGAAGCGAAAATCGTATCAATTAAACAAGTATTAAAAGAAACTTACAAATATTATTATAATTGCAAAACTGAAAACTATAAAAAATTTGTAATTTTTAAGTTTTTGTTTAATATAAAATTTTTTAAAACTGAAATTGATAGTATTATTGTAGAACAAGTTAAACAGCATTTAGTTCATTTATGTATCGAGCCAGAGTGCAAATCTAAATTTACTAAACAGTTATACAAAAATCTTAATGCTAATAAGTTTAATTTGTTTATAAAAAATAATTTAGATGAATTAAATTTTATTCAACAATATAAACGAAATAAATACTTATTAACTAAAATATTAGCTTCTAAATTAAGACTTCATAAATATATTTTACAATCCATAAAAAATTGGTTTTATAAAAATTACTTAATAAATTTACATAATATAAAACTTAAAAAGTATACAAAAGCAAAAATTAATATAATAAATTACTTTATATCAAGTAACTTGTTATTATTGCTTTTCATGATAATAGCAATAGATTTAAAATGGTACTTTTTTCACGTAAAACACATTAAATTTGTACTAAATCACATAGATTTAATACAAAATGATATTTTACAAAATATTAATACCAATATATCATTAATTAATTTAATCAAATTATTTTTATATCATAAAAATAATTTAAATCAGTGGAGAGTAAATACTTTAATTAATAAAAAAAATATATTTACTAAATTAAATCAAGTACTTCAAAAATACTATAATAACAAATTACAATTTATATCTATAACTTTGATTAAATACAATAATAATTTACTCAATAGATTTATATATTATTGGTTGAAAAAAGTTTATAGAGTTAGTAGATTTTATTTCTTAACTTATTACAACGTAAAAATTAACAATTATTTTATAAATAAGTATATATATAATTACAATATAGATAACTACTATATAAATTTATTTTGATAAAATTTTATATTAATAACATTTAAATTTTTAATTCAATATTAGAGTTATAATTATTATTCATAAGTAGTAGCCGTATGAAATGAAAATTTCATGTACGGTTTTGTAGGAGAGATTTTAATAAAATCTACTCTAATAATCCGCCATCCTTTTAGGACAACGCTGGTTCGAATCCAGCCAGATGCAATATTCAATTTAAACACATATTTTCGCAGCTCAAATTTTTAAAAGCGGGTAGCGGGAATCGAACCCGCATTATTAGCTTGGAAGGCTAAAGTTTTACCACTAAACTATACCCGCTACTTTAATCATTTACTAAATTAGTACTAAAAATATAATAACAAATAAATTTTTATTTAGCTACAAATTGTATAATATATACTATATCCCTTCAATACTTACATTTATAAACTTTGCTATATCTTTTGCTTGCTTTTCTATTTCATAAAGCGAAATAGGTTCTCCAACCTTGGTCAAAGGAATTTCTCTCTTGTCTTTTGTTTTTAAGTAAATTTCTCTTTTAGTAGATAAACCTTCTTGTATGCAAATTTTTATAGAATATATTTCTTTTATATTGTACTGTAATTTAAGTACGCGATTTTTTCCAGGAAAGCCAAATCTAAAAATGGTTATTAAACCGTTATTCTTATTAAATTCATTATATCCACTACCAACATCAAACACAATAGTATACCATAAAAATAAACTAATTACTATTCCTGATGTACCGTAAAAAGTCATGACAGCACCTTGGGGCAAAAATAATAAATTTTTGTAGTACAAAAAGGGCAAAAAGGAAAAGTGCATATAGCTAGATAAGCCTACTAAAAAAAAACCTAAGCTACCTACAAAAACAACGGTAGCCCACCAATAATTACTTAATCTACGAGAGCCTAATATTTTATCTTTTCTAATTTTTGTCATAAACTTCAAAATTTTGTTGATTGTTTATTATTTTTTAACTATTAATAAAAAACTTATGTTAATAATAAACAAAAGTAATATAGTTGTTACTTATATTTATTACAATACAAATTTATATTGTTTATACTAAATTAACTTAATAAATTGTAAACCAAAATATAAACTTAAAGCTAAAAAAGTAAAAAATATAAGAAACAATAAATAGCTAATGAATATATACATAATTAATTTCTCCTTGAAATAGTTACAATAGTTTATTTAAAAAATAAAATGAATTTTATATGTTTATTACAAAACTGTTAATATTGTAAGTTAAAATATTAATTATTTGTTATTATATTGATTTATAATAACAAATAATTTATTTTTCTGGAATAACAAATTTATGACAGAATTTATTAAACCTTATAACAGCGATCCTTTTGTAGGTAATTTATCTACACCCATTAGTACATCAAGCTTTACTAAAAACTTATTAAGTAATTTGCCTGCTTATAGAAGAGGTTTATCTCCTTTACTAAGAGGATTAGAGATCGGAATGGCTCATGGGTATTTTTTAGTAGGTCCTTTTGATAAACTAGGACCACTTAGAAATACAGATGTTGCATTATTATCAGGATTTTTATCGGCAGTTGGATTAATTATTATTTTGACAGCTTGTTTATCAATGTATGGAAGTGTTTCTTTCAGCTCAAGTAAACAAGAATCAACAGACGTACTACAAACTTCTAGTGGTTGGAGTCAATTCACAGCTGGTTTTTTAGTAGGTTCAGTAGGAGGCTCAGGATTTGCTTACTTATTATTAGCAAATATTCCTATCGTGCAGAATTTAGGTTTATCTTAGCTAAATTATCAATTTCTATTAAGCATTATTTCTTAAAATACCTGAAAATAGAACACTAAAAAGCTAGTAAGGGGACTTGAACCCATAACCGGCTGATTACAAATCAGCTGCTCTACCAATTGAGCTATACTAGCGTAAGAATTTTATTATTATTTATTCTTGTTTTATTAAAATTTAGTTTTAAGTAAATAATACTTAAGTACTTGAAATACAATAATTAAAATTTATACATTTTTCAAGTACTATTATTTAATATTTAAGTAATTATATAATTAACTGAATAATAAAATTTTTATCTATTAATTTATTCTTGATGAGCTAAACCTAAATTTATAGTTTTACTATTGCAATTTTTATAATAGTTTATTGTCTCGTCAAAACAAAGAAATGACCAACCAATTGGCATGTCAATGTCATCTTCACTAAGACTTAGATTATAATTATTAAAATCATATTCATCATACTGATCTTCGTAAATATTTTTTAAATTAGTCACTATAAAATCCTTGAAATGATAATAGTCCATTACTCTTTTAGATTAAATAAAGTCAACTAGTTAATAGTAAAATTTATAAATAATTTATATTTATTTGTTGACTCTATTTTTTATAATTATGAAATATATTGTAACATATTTATAAAAAATTGTCACTACTTACAGTTAAGTAGAACTTATAACTTTATTTTATGTAAAGACTTAATTACTTTAGTAGAAATTTTTATTTTAATCCAAGAATTACTTTGAAATGACCAAATTTTTTTGTATTGTAAATTAACATGTTGCTTTTTTTTGGTTTTAGTATGAGAATGGGAAATTTTGTAACCATTGTTCGCTCTTTTACCTGATACTTGACATACTCTAGACATATTTTTATTCTCGTTATATTTATTTTTTTTGTAAAAGTTAATTCATAAACATAATGGTTTTTAAATACTATACATGCTTATATACATGCTTCACTAGTTTATTAATTAAAGTAGACTTCGGAACAGCACCTATAACAGTATCTACTTTTGCCCCACCTTTAAAAAGCATAATTGTAGGTATACTTCTTATGCCATACTCGGTTGCTATAGTAGGATTTAAATCTGTGTTAACTTTTACAACTTTAAGTACATTGTGATATTCACTTGCTATTTCATCAATTACAGGAGCAATTAATCTACAAGGACCACACCAAGGAGCCCAAAAATCTACTAAAACAGGATAGCTAGAATCTATAACTTCTTCTTCGAAAGAAGAATCTACAACTTGTAATACAGACAAAATATATTTCTCCAATATTTTTACCTTGCTAGATAAATATTAGCATAAATTTCTTTCGACAGTTTATTTTTATAAAAACTTTTACATTATATTATATACATTATAAAAATATATTAAAAAAAATTATCACTCTTATAAATAAGAGTGCAATTATGTGATAAATAGATAATGATAAATTTATGTATAAAGCTAGTTAATAACTGTAATAATTTATGTTATATACTAATTGTACATTTATATAGCTAACTTTAAATATTCAAAAATTAATGATACGCCCTTAATCAAGGAGGAATAAATGTCTAATTCTGTAGAAGAACGGACAAGGATTAAAAACGAACGTTATGAATCTGGTGTAATACCATATGCAAAAATGGGATATTGGGATCCTAATTATGTAATTAAAGAAACAGATGTTTTAGCTTTATTTAGAGTAAGTCCACAGCAAGGAGTAGATCCAGTAGAAGCTAGTGCTGCAGTTGCTGGTGAATCATCTACTGCTACGTGGACAGTTGTATGGACTGATTTATTAACAGCATGTGATTTGTATCGTGCTAAAGCGTACAAAGTTGATGCAGTACCAAATACATCAGATCAATATTTTGCATATATTGCATATGATATTGATTTATTCGAAGAAGGTTCTATTGCAAATTTAACTGCATCTATTATTGGTAATGTATTTGGATTTAAAGCAGTTAAAGCTTTAAGACTTGAAGATATGCGTATACCAGTTGCTTACTTAAAAACGTTTCAAGGACCCGCAACTGGTTTAATCGTAGAGCGTGAACGAATGGATAAATTTGGTCGTCCGTTTTTAGGCGCAACAGTTAAACCTAAACTAGGTTTATCAGGCAAAAACTATGGAAGAGTAGTATATGAAGGTTTAAAAGGTGGATTAGACTTTTTAAAAGATGATGAAAATATTAATTCTCAACCATTTATGCGTTGGAAAGAAAGATATCTATATTCTATAGAAGCCGTAAATCGATCTATTGCTGCTACAGGAGAAGTAAAAGGACATTATATGAATGTTACAGCGGCAACAATGGAAAATATGTATGAAAGAGCTGAATTTGCTAAACAGTTAGGGTCAATTATTATTATGGTTGACTTAGTAATTGGATACACAGCCATCCAAACTATGGCTATCTGGTCTCGTAAAAACGATATGATTTTACACTTACACCGTGCTGGCAATTCAACTTATTCTCGCCAAAAAATTCATGGAATGAACTTCCGCGTTATTTGTAAATGGATGCGAATGGCAGGAGTAGATCATATCCATGCAGGTACTGTAGTAGGAAAATTAGAGGGAGATCCTTTAATGATTAGAGGATTTTATAATACTTTATTATTACCTTATTTAGACATTAATTTACCTCAAGGTCTTTTCTTTAAACAAGACTGGGCATCTTTACGTAAAGTAACTCCAGTTGCATCAGGAGGTATTCACTGTGGTCAAATGCATCAACTACTAGACTATCTTGGTAATGACGTAGTACTTCAGTTTGGAGGAGGAACAATTGGTCATCCTGACGGCATTCAAGCAGGAGCAACAGCTAACCGTGTAGCTTTAGAAGCTATGGTAATGGCTCGTAATGAAGGTCGTGATTATGTTTCAGAAGGGCCACAAATCTTGCGTGATGCAGCAAAAACATGTGGACCATTACAAACAGCATTAGATTTATGGAAAGATATTACGTTTAATTATACTTCTACAGATACAGCTGACTTTGTGGAAACTCCAACAGCTAACGTTTAAGTAAAAAACCTCATATACGTTTAACATATTTTAATTTTAGTGTAGATTTTTATTATACACTAAGATCTATTAACTATAGATTAATCATTATAAGTACAAGGAGTATAAAATAGTGAGACTAACACAAGGAACTTTTTCCTTCTTACCTGATCTAACTGAAGAACAAATTAAAAACCAAATTGATTATGCCATAGAACAAAACTGGGCAATTAACATTGAATATACAGAAGATCCACATCCAAGAAATAGTTATTGGGAGTTATGGGGATTACCTTTATTCGACATCAAAGATCCTACAACAGTTATGTATGAAATTAATAGCTGCCGTCAACAACATTCAAACTTATATGTTAAAGTAAATATGTTTGATAATACTAGAGGAATAGAAAGCTGCGTACTATCCTTCATTGTTAATAGACCTTCATATGAACCAGGTTTTGAGTTGCTAAGATCAGAAGATATTAGTCGAAATCAAAAGTATACTTTTCGTAGTTATGCTACTGAAAAACCGGAAGGTTCTAGATATTAAATAATATTTAATATATAAATAACCATAAATTTAAACGATGAATTATGGAGAGTATAATAAATTTAATTTTTATTATGTCCTTTAATTAATTCATCTTATTTCTTTTAAATTAAATAAAAAATACTTTAAGTTATGAACACAAGTTATAATGACGACACTCTAGTAAACTTACAAGAAGAATACGATAAAACAAGAATTCAGGAAGTAATAGATGAGTTAGAACAAGAGCTAGTTGGCTTAAAACCTGTTAAAACAAGAATTAAAGAAATAGCTGCTTTACTATTAATTGATAAATTAAGAAATAGTTTAGAATTAGTTTCTGGTAGTCCAGGATTACATATGTCATTTACAGGTAGTCCAGGAACTGGAAAAACAACTGTAGCAATGAAAATGGCAGATATTTTACATAGACTAGGTTATATTAAAAAGGGACATTTGATGACAGTTACTCGCGACGACCTGGTTGGACAGTATATTGGACATACCGCGCCAAAAACAAAAGAAGTACTTAAACAAGCTATGGGAGGAGTTTTATTTATAGATGAAGCTTACTATTTATATAAACCCGATAATGAAAGAGATTATGGAGCAGAATCTATTGAAATACTACTGCAAGTTATGGAAAATCAACGCGATGACTTGGTTGTAATATTTGCAGGTTACAAGGATAGAATGGACAAATTTTATGAATCTAATCCGGGACTATCTTCAAGAGTTACAAATCACGTTGATTTTCCAGATTATACTGCGGAAGAATTATTACAAATCGCTAAGTTAATGCTTGAAGAACAACAATATAAACTAGCATCAGACGCTGATAAAGTTCTTTTAGAATACGCAGATCGAAGAATGAAACAACCTCATTTTGCAAATGCGAGAAGTATTAGAAATGCTCTTGATAGGGCAAGGATGAGACAAGCTAATCGTATATTTATTAGTGGAGATAAAATACTTACTAAAAATGATCTAGTTACAATTGAATCGGAAGATATTTTAAAGAGTAGATTATTTACGCAGGAAGTATAAAATAAATAATTATTGACAAATAAAAGCTAATTTAGATAAATTATCTTTAGATTGAATTAATCATTAGGCGGCATAGCCAAGTGGTAAGGCAGAGGATTGCAAATTCTTTATCCCCAGTTCGAGTCTGGGTGCCGCCTAATAATTTATGAACCATACTAAAAAAAAAGTAAAAATATATAAATATGTAGGGGATGTGGTGGAAAGGTAGACACAACAGACTTAAAATCTGTTGATCTGAATTGATCGTGAGGGTTCAAGTCCCTCCATCCCCATAAAAAATTAAATTAAAACCTAGTCTTATGTATTATAAAACTAAGTATACGATATAATATATTAATATAAACTATGTTTATAATTAATTATTATATATAAATTATGTGTATATGCATAAATTGTTGTCATATTAGTAATTGTCAAACCTACAGGTTTATAGAACAACAACACCTTAACTCCCCCAAAAACTTAAAAAAAATAAAATGGTTTTTTATACCAAAAGAGACAGTAGTTAATATAAATGTAAAAAAAAATAATCACTACATAACTATAGATTGGGATTTAATAGAGTGTTTATCTTTTACAGAACAACCTGGACACTGGTTAACATAATATTAAAAGTATAAGAAAAATATTATTATTATAAATATAATGCGTCATTACTTACAGATTGTTTCAACAATTCAGTATTGACATTAGATTCTCTAATTAAGGTAATTTTACCTGTCCTCGCAATTTCAATAATTTCATAATGATTTAATAATTGTTGAATAGCAAATATTTTTCCAGGATCACCTGTAACTTCCAAAATTAAATATTTGCTAGAAAAATCAACTACTTTGGCTCTAAAAATATTTGCTATATCTAATATGAAAGATCTATTTGTTTGTACAGCAAATACTTTAATTAACATTAATTCACGCTCAACACATGGTATACTTGTAACATTTTGAACATTTAGCACATTGATCAGCTTATACAGTTGTTTAATTAATTGTTCAATTGTACGGTTGTCACCACGAACACTCATAGTAATTCTAGAAATACCAAACTTTTCGGCTGGTCCCACAGCTAAACTATCTATATTAAATCCACGCCTAGCAAATAACCCAGATATTCTTGATAGAACACCTGATTCATCTTGCACAAGAACCGATAATGTATGTTTCATGAATGAATATGAACTTACCATTAAAAATACATAAATATATATTTAATGTTATAATAATTTACATGTATTTACCAATATTTTAGAATAAACTAGTATATTTAAATAAGTTAAAAATTTAGTTAAATAAATAAGAAATTGAAGAAAAAGTACAACAGACAACCTATTATTAATGAACGTATCAAATATCCCAAAGTACGTCTTATAGATGTTTTAGGAAAACAATTAGGAATATATTCTTCTGAAGAGGCATTAAAGATAGCCTTAGAAAAAGGATTAGATTTGGTAGTAATTAGTAATAAATCAGAACCACCTGTTTGTAAAATAATAAATTATGGAAAATATAAGTTTGAACAGGAAAAAAAAGCTAAAGAAGCCAAAAAAAAGCAACATAATACTTCAGTCAAAGAAGTAAAAATGAGATATAAAATTGAAGAACACGATTATAAAGTTAGATTAAATCAGGCTCTACGCTTTTTACAATCAGGAGATAAAGTTAAAGCAACAGTTATATTTAGGGGCAGAGAAATACAGCATTTACACTTAGCATTAGAACTTTTAAACAAAATGTCAACAGATTTACAAAATATATCAGAAGTGCAACAAATACCATCTAAAGATGGTAAAAATGTAACAATGATCTTAGTACCACAAAAGAAATCATAGGATAATTTATTAATTTTTACTTAATATATAAGGATCTAAGCATGTCTCGTTATAGAGGACCCAGATTAAGGATATCAAGAAAACTAGGAGATTTACCAGGATTAACTAGAAAGAAATCCAATAAGCTATCACCAGCTGGCGAACATGGACAACAATCACGTAAACCATCGGAGTATGCTTTAAGATTAGAAGAGAAACAAAAACTAAGATTTAATTATGGTTTAAGTGAAAAGCAATTATTAAAAAATGTGAAAGTTGCAAAGAAAGTACAAGGATCAACAGGTATTGTTTTACTACAAATACTAGAAATGAGGCTAGATAATACTATTTTTCGATTAGGTTTAGCGCCTACCATACCCGCAGCTAGGCAGTTGGTAAACCATGGTCATATTGTGGTAAATAAACAAAATATATCTATATGTAGCTATCAATGTAAACCAGGAGACACAATAGAAGTAAAACATAAAAAATCATCATTATCTCTGATAAATAAATACTTGAGTTTTCCTGGTTTAGCCAATGTACCTAACCACTTAGAATTAGATAAAGAAAACTTAACTGCTAAAGTTAATGGTATCATTGAGCGAGATTGGATTGCTTTAGAATTGAACGAATTACTTGTTGTAGAGTATTATTCTAGAAAATAATACTCTTAATAATTTATTTATTTTAGTAATAAAATAAATAAAAACTACCAGTTAACTGGTTTTCTGCTAGTTAAAGACCAAATTACCCTAGATAAAAAAATTTTCACAGAAAAACTTTTGTCTAAAATGATTTGATTTATTGTCCGATAACTTTCATCTTTTAATTCCATAAAGTTTTTAATAAACTTATATGTTTGAAATGAAGGAATAAATACAATTTGATTATTTGCATTATTATAATAGGATCCTTTAATAAAAGACTCTAAATTTGAAACATATAGATCTGGTTTAAGTGGTAAGTTATAATGAATATACCTTTTTTTAAACTTATCCCATGCTTTTATAGCTGTTTTATAATTTAAAAATACAGCTTGACATGGAACTGAAGAATTTTTACTAGGAAAAGAATATGAATATTCTAGAGCCTCTTTCTGATTAGTATTTTTATTTCTTACAACAACTGGTTTAATTAAATAAATTGGTTGACCTTGAAAATAATTTGATCCATATTTTTGGTTAGAATCAAATGACAAGTGTTTGTATTTTCGATATTTATATATTAAGTCACTAACTTCCTTCAAATCAGGAATTAACCTAAATTCTGAATTACTTATACAAGAATTTAAAAGTTTATAATACAAGTTGATATTAGTAGTCACAGATTCAATATAATTTATACGAGTAGAATTGGTATAATTATGCTGAATATGTTGTTTATATTCCAAAGCATCCTCTGGATTAACAAATAACAAGCCAGTATAAACTTTTTGACTGGTTGAGGATTTCAAGAAAAGATCATTAAAGAACTTTAAGAATAAACTAACACAGCTTTTACTTCTAAACAATTTGTCAGGCGACTCAGACATAATAATCTGGTAGTTATGATTAATAAGAGCAAATAAAGGCAGTGTTTCGTACTTAATATTTTTGTTATTTATATCTATGTAGTCTTGAAAGATAGTTTTACTCAACTTTAACGCCTCAAAATTTAGAAATTTTGTCCATTTATATTTAATATAAGTATTTTCTTTATTAATTAATAAATTAACGTTTTGATTCTTCACATCTTTTGTAGAAACTAATATTTTACCATCCAACAAATCTTGACTAAACCTGAATAAAAAGTTTTTATAGTCATTTCCTTTGTATACAGATAAACCACTAGACTTCAATTTGTTTATATACTTTTCTGATATATTATTAGAAGCTGAAATAAATATAGTTTCCTGCCAATATTTATTAATAAACTTTTGCCAAAAATTACGAGAAGTAAAATTATTATAGTTACTAATTTTTAACAATTGATTAGCTGATTTATTAACAAAACTATTGGCATTTGAAATAATAAGTATAGATGAATTATTAAGTTTGAAATTTGTTAACCTGTGAATATTTTCGTATTTTTGATAATTTATTTTAAACAGGTCATTAAATAAAATTAAGTTAGGTACAATCATGAGATTTTGTCATGAAATAAAAAGTATTATATATAAAAATTTTCAATAATTATAAATATTACAACAAATAAATATAAATGGAACTGGTGGGAATTGAACCCACGTCCATATTGAAATTATATATGTAAATAAAATTAGTATGTCAATTGATTATAGTCAAAAAATTCTACATTTATATTTTTTACTCTAAATTGCAGTAGTACTTTATCTTACTAATTAACTTAAAAGTAATATATCTTATAAGCTATAGTAAGAGCATTTGAATATATATGTCAAAAAATATTTAAAAATATAATTTAACATTCCCAAAATTTAGACAAATAATTTATTTTCAGAAAAAACTATAATATTATGTTTTGCACTTAAATTGTAGTTTAAAAATATTTCTAAACGTTGTTTAAAACACTTATTTAAAAATAAGTCACAATTAACTAAATTAAATAAAAAATATCAATATGTAGAAGCCGTTTCAGTCCCTATGTTTATAATATTTACATAGTATTTATATTAACACATAAATACGATAATTTCGTAAAAAAATTAGGTTTATACATAAATATATAAAATAAACAAATGCACAGCTAAATTATGAGCAAGGAAGGATTTGAACCTTCGGCTATCAAAGTCGGAATTTGACACTCTATCCACTGAGTTACATGCCCTTAAATTATATAAAGTAAATAAAAAATACAATAATTATTTCATAATATTAACAAAATTTTAAAGTTTAATAAACTTTTTATTCTTGAATATACTGCTGATTAAGTTGAATGCTTATCTCTGCTTTATAAAGCTCTTTGCCTAGGTAAAGTTTATGTTGTGTAGATAAAAAAATAAATTCATTATGTAAAGATATAAGTATAAACATGCAGTGTATATTGTTTGCAGTAAAACAAATAGGATATTTATAAAGTGTACGATTACAATATGTATTACATTTAAAGTAATATACCTCTATTGTTTCTTGATTATAAACACGAATTAACACATAACTAGTATCCATAATTGTTCTGTAATGTAATAAAAATTAATATAAAGCATTTAATTATTTTTTATCTACACAATTTAATTATATTATATATAACAAACAGATAATTATATCAAAAATTGATTGGAGATAAAAAATATGCAAGATGCAATTACTAATATTTTAAACAAATATGATTTAACAGGTAAATATTTAGATAAAATTGCAATTAATGAAATTAACGACTATTTAACTACAGCTATTGAGAGATTAAAAGCTATTGAAATCATTAATAGTCAAGCATCAAAAATAGTTAAGGAAACAGCAACAAGATTATACTCAGAGCAACCAGAATTGCTGAGACCCGGAGGTAATTCATATACCACAAGGAGATATGCAACTTGTTTAAGAGACATTGACTACTATTTAAGATATACCAGTTATGCTTTGGCAGCTGGTAGTTTAGATATTCTAAATGAAAGGTTATTAGATGGTTTGAGAGAAACTTATATTTCCTTAAATGTGCCGCTAGGACCAACAATCAAAAGCATACAAATACTAAAAGAAATTGTTATTAACGAACTAAACAAAAAAAATTTTGTAAACATAAATATTTTTATTCAACCGTTTGAATATATTACTGTTAGCCTAAGTGAACAAAATATATAAATAATAAATATTATATTTGTAATTTACGAAAAAAAATTTATAATTATAAAATAATGTATAGTATTAAACTAATAATAACAAATAAATTAGCTTGAATTTACGTAATAATTTAATTCAAAGTATACAAAAAAAATTTAATTATAAATTTATTTTTTTTAGTCTAAATTTACTTAGCTTAATGTTAGGTTTTTTTTTTGCCAATGTGTTATCAACAATACCAGCGCAAACAGGTGACTGGGGTATTATGAGTGGAGCGATAATTGCTACTACAAACGAAATACTTAGCCAAATTATATATAATAAAAATAAATCTTTTATTAATAATTTAATTAATAATACTAAAATTGGTATAATATATGGCTTGTTTGTTGATGCATTTAAACTAGGAAGTTAGTAAATTAATAAAACTAAATGTTAATGAAAAATTTTTTGCGAAAAAACAAAAACTGATAAACTAGTTTTTGTTTTTCCAATCAAATTAACAAAAGATATTGTATAAAACTTAACTACCCAAAGACATTTGACCTACCATATTTAGAAATAGCAAAGGATCACCAGCTTTAGGCTTTTGTTCTTGAGGACTAAATGTACGAATCGGCCCAGACCAAGATAATTGAGGCATCGCTTGCTTACCTAAGAAACTATAATCTAAGCGAGGTGTTTTCAAATTAAAAGGTATTTCTCCTTTATTTCTTTGAAAAATTATACGTCTCCTTTGATAAGGAACTACAGTATCACCAAAATTCTCTATATATTCATCACTATTTAATAATAAATCAAAAAAAGATTCTAAACCTTTCGAAGCTATTACAATAGAAAAAGCTAATTTTTCTCTATTATTATAAATATCTCGTCCTAAAACACGTTGTACACATATCTCTACAAAACGATAATTATTATTGACATCATAATTTAAGAGACGAAATTGATCTGATGATAACAAACCTTTTACAAAATCTTTAACCCTAATTTGATTAAACCTTAGTTGAGATTCGAGAAAAGATTGTCGAGTACTAGACAAGATTTGGTGCTCGCTAAAAATTTGGCGGTAGGCAGCCCAAATAATTTGATCCATTTCTAAAGACGTAGGCAAATTATCGGTTGTGTATATTTTAGGCTGTTCTTCCCCTCCTAAATATTCAAAACTATTTACTCGATGATTATGAGTAGATAAAGAATATTTTAAAATTGGAATAGACATAACTCGTCTCCAGATTAATACTAAACTTATAAACAATAAAAAAATAGTATATTACAAATTATTAATACATTAAGTAGTACACATTGTAAAAAACAAAAATGATTAATAAGGTCAAAAATTATAAAAATCATTTCGTTCTTTAACAGCTATTAATATATTAATTAATAAATATAAAATAATAGTTATTTTTTTATATAAAATATATATGAATATTATACTAAAATTCATATAAATACTATAAATATAGTAAAAGATCTTATTAAAATAAATATTATTTATTAATTTAATTAAATATGTTAATTGGGAATTAGGTAATATGAGCAATTTCAGCAAACTAACACTCGAACAAGAATTCAAATTAGCAATATATGAAAACAAAATAAACCAACTCAACAACAAAAAAACAAAAAAATACTTAATAAAAATTTTAAAACAAATGATGATCAAGGATAATATAATTAAGTATTACATAAAGCATTCTATTACATAATTAAAGTCTAAATATTAATTAATATTAATTTGTTATATATTTATTTTTTAAATCTCTTATATTATTATTCGATACTAATACATCAGCTTGTAAGTAAATTTAACAATTTAACAGCTGAAACATATTTATTCTTAATTTTAGAATATAAAAAATTAAAACTAAGGAGAACTCAATGCTTGATGCATTTTCTAGAGTTGTAGTAAATTCAGACTCAAAAGCAGCTTACGTAAGTGGTAGTGATTTACAAGCTCTTAAGACATTTATTAGTGATGGTAACAAACGACTAGATGCAGTTAACTACATAGTTTCTAACTCTAGTTGTATTGTTTCTGATGCTGTTTCTGGCATGATTTGTGAAAACCCTGGATTAATTGGTCCAGGCGGTAACTGCTATACTAACCGTCGTATGGCTGCTTGCCTAAGAGATGGAGAAATCATTCTGCGTTATGTATGTTATGCTCTTCTTGCAGGAGACCCATCAGTACTAGAAGACCGTTGCTTAAATGGCTTAAAAGAAACTTATATTGCTCTTGGAGTACCTAATAACTCTACTGTCAGAGCAGTAAACATAATGAAAGCTTCTGCTATTGCATTTATCAACAACACTGCGTCTAAGCGCAAAGTAGAAGTTATACAAGGAGATTGTTCAGCACTAGCATCAGAAGTCGCTGAGTACTGTGACAAAGTTACTTCTGCTGTTGGTTAAAAAGTCAAATTTAACAAAATAAAACATTATAATTATATAAACTGAGGAGATTATGGAATGAAATCAGTTATTACTACTACTATAAGTGCCGCTGATGCTGCTGGACGTTTTCCTTCTAGCTCTGATCTTGAATCAGTTCAAGGAAATATTCAACGTGCTTCAGCAAGATTAGAAGCTGCTGAAAATTTAGGTAAAAATCACGAAAATGTTGTAAGAGAAGCAGGAGACGCTTGCTTCGCAAAATATGGTTATCTAAAAAGCCCTGGAGAAGCAGGTGAAAACCAAGAAAAAATTAATAAATGTTATAGGGACATTGATCACTATATGCGTCTAATTAACTATTCTCTTGTTGTTGGAGGTACAGGTCCTCTTGATGAGTGGGGTATTGCAGGAGCGCGCGAAGTATACAGAGCTTTAAACTTACCTGTTGCAGCTTATGTTGCAGCATTTATTTTTACGCGTGATAGAATGTGTGTACCTAGAGATATGAGCGCGCAAGCAGGTGTTGAATTTACATCAGCACTAGATTATCTTATCAACTCTTTATCTTAATTTAACTTAAAAAAGTATTTTTTAAAAATATAAAATATAAATAAACTCAAAAACAAAATCAAAATTTAAAAATTTTGATTTTGTTTTTTTATTGTCGAGAAGAAAAATCATAAAAATTTATGCATTATACTATAATTATGTGAAATAAAGTAAAAACAAAAATGTAATACATATGAACTGGAATATAATTGAAAATTACTTAATCAATATATCATTCGGATTTCTAATAATAGAATTAATTATTTGTTGGTCAAATATAGTTTTTTATAACATTAAAAACTTATACAAAATATCACATAACTTAACAGTTTTGATTAACATTCTACTAGGCACAGCATTAAGCATTAGATGGATTTATAATCAATATTTCCCTTTAAGTAATTTATATGAATCATTAATATTTCTCACTTGGTGCTTAACATTCATACAATTACTATTAGAAGAACAAAACAATAACAAATTAATAAGTGCAATTAATGTACCAATTTCACTATTTACATTAACCTTTGCAAGTATTTGTTTACCTAATGATATGAAAACGGCATTCCCACTCGTACCAGCATTAAGATCTAATTGGCTTGTAATGCATGTAACAGTAATGATAATAAGCTATGCAACCTTAATAATAGGATCCGTACTGTCTGTTTTATTTTTAGTTATTTCAAACGGAAAAAAAATTGATATTCAAGGAAACTCTTACAGCACTGGAAAAAAAATTTTACTAAAATATAGATCAAAAAATCTAACAAATATTTTAAATCAAAAAAAAGGCTATACGAATAGTATAGATAATAAATCATATCGAATAAATCTTTTACAAGGAATAGATAACTTGAGTTATCGCATAATTGGATTAGGATTCCCTTTACTAACTCTAGGTATTATTTCAGGAGCTGTATGGGCAAATGAAGCTTGGGGGACATACTGGAGTTGGGATCCCAAAGAAACATGGGCACTTATAACATGGATAGTATTTGCAATTTACTTGCATTCAAGGTTAAATCAAGCATGGAAAGGCAAAAAACCAGCTATTATAGCATCTTTAGGCTTTATAATAATTTGGATATGTTATTTAGGAGTAAATTTCTTAGGTAAAGGTTTACATAGCTATGGATGGTTATCTTTATAATCTCAACAATGTGTATAACAATGAATAAACTTAAAATATTCTTGTGACTTTAACTTAATATATCTTATATAAAATAAAAAAATATGTGAATTAAAATATAATTATATTTATTCAAAAACATATAAATAAATATTTATAAAGTTAATAAGTGGGAAAAAGTTGAATGCAAATAAATTTTAGTAATACATTAAGTATAGTATCTACAAATTCCATGTGGTCAGTAAAAATTGGAATTATTATGATTATATGTAATTTAATATGTATTGGAATTGGTAGATATGCTATTCAAATTAGGGGCTTAGGTCCCTCTATTCCAATTTTAGGATTAGAAGGTTTAGGACTTCCAGAACTACTTGCAACTACTAGTTTAGGACATATAATAGGAGCTGGTACAGTTATTGGATTAAGAAGTATTAGTCTAATTTAGTAAGTTTATAAATTAAATAATAAATAAAGTCCAATAATAAAAAAATACTATTATAATTTTAATATTTTTTAAACCTCAAGACTCGTAAAAAGTACCTATTTTACGAAATTTTTGATATCTTAATTCTTTTCTCTGTTCACTAGACAGAGTCAACAAAAAATTCAGATCAGATATTAATTTACTTTTTAAAACACAAGAAGCCATATAAGGATCAGCTTGAGAACCTCCTAAAGGCTCTTGTATAATATGATCTATAATACCTAAAGTTTTTAAATCAGCAGATGTTATTTTTAAAGCTTCTGCAGCAACCAAAGACTTTGTACTATCTTTCCAGAGAATAGCAGCACAAGCTTCTGGAGTTGCAACAGTATAAACAGCATACTCAAACATTAAAATTCTATCTGCTACACCTATACCTAAAGCTCCTCCGGAACCACCTTCACCTATAATTGTACAAATAATAGGTACTTGAAAAGAAAACATTTCTTTAAGATTAACGGCTATAGCTTCACCTTGACCTAGTTTTTCTGCCTCTATACCCGCCCAAGCACCTGGTGTATCAATAAATGTAAAAATAGGAAAATTAAATCTATTAGCATGTTGCATTAATCGTAAAGCTTTACGATAACCACCAGGAGAACCCATTCCAAAGTTCCTTACAAGATTATCTTTGGTATCTTTTCCTCGTTGATGGCCAACAAAAACAATAGTTCTAGAACTTAAACGACCTATGCCACCAATCAATGCAGGATCGTCTGTTCCAGCTCTATCACCATGTAATTCAATCCACTCATCCATTATATATGAAACATAATTGAGAGTTGTAGGTCTATCCGATTGCCTTACCAAATTCAGCCTTTGTAGTGGAGTCAAGGACTTAAAAATATCTTTTTTTAATTGACACAAATCATATTTTAATTCGTTAATTCGTTGACGAACAGAAGAAGATAAATTACCAGTAAGCATTTTATCAAGCTGCTGAAGCTGATACTCAAATTCAATTACTGGCTTAAAAAAATTTAGCGAAAAAGTTTTCCTTAAAATCATAAATAATTAAACAGCTAAGATAAATACTTAAATAAAAGTAACTTAATTGATTCAACAGATAAATATAAAAAAGAAGAGCAATTATTAATTAAAAACAGTGTTTCATCTGCAATATGAAAACTATTTTGCAAAAACAAATAAAATAAGTTAAAAAAGCGAGGATCATCAAATCTCTGAGATATTCTAGTTGTAGCTCTAACTAAATCATCATAATTTAAACCTCTATAACCTTTCAAGTAAAAATTTGAACATAAAAATGGAGATTTTAAGCAGTCTTTAGACAAAGCATTAATTAATATATTATCAGAATAATTAACTAATTCTAAAGGAGTAATACTAACTACTACATCATTAAATAAACCTACTTGATTTGCTTCTATAACAGAGTTTTTAGGGATTAAAATATTAGAAGAATTAATATAAAGCAACACGACCACGGCATTCATTTGAATGTTTAAGTGTTTAACATATCCAATCTTAATTCCACGAAAATTAACTTTAGTTCCTTCTTTCAAACCATAAACATCACTAAACTCAACAAATAATTTATAGCCACTTTTTTTTTTTATATAAAAATGAAAGGAAGAGAGGAAAATTATAATAAATAAAACAAAAGTTAATAAACTTATAAAACTATAAATATATTTTTTAATATGTTTATACTGAAAATTAAAAATATCAATCATAAATTAAATACAAATTATACAAACTATAAATCCCTAACTAACAATTAAATAAGAAACAACTTATTTTTTTTATTCATCTTTAATTAAAAATATCAATCAATAAAATTATTACAAGTTTTTATATACAATAAAAATTTAAGTATATTCTGTATATAAGAACAGGTAGCTTAAATAATTTGTTATTTAGTAAAAATACAACTAACACGTATACCAAAAACAACATAAAATATAGCAATAGAAATAGACACACAATTTATATTAGAAGAAGCAATTGCTGGAATTTTAACTGAATTTGATATAACATAAGCAGATAATAAAGAAGATGCAGATAAATTAGTAGAACTAAAAATGTTCTCAGAAAAGTATAAATTTACATTCATAAATTGCTTAATAACCAGACTTTCTTTAATTGTATAATATTTACACCTAATAACTTTAACCCTTTAAACAATTGAATTTGTTCAAATAAACATAAATATACAAAGCATTACAACACAAACAATTATATTGTTACTAACCAAGAGTCGAGTTTCCTTAGCTAAATTTATAATTTGATCGGCACTTAAATAAATGTTTATTCTATAAAAACAATCAAAACTAGCTATTTCAACTAAATCAATACCTACTAGAACACAACTATGTAAATTTATAAGAGTTGATTGAAGAAAAATATACTAGGAAGCTTACTTGTACTTTTAAAAATTTAACAACCTTAGTATTAGCCACAATATCTATATAAATTACTTTTGCTAGTTCAGCAACATTTGCTGTTTTTATAATATGAGTTAAATTAGAATTATCCTAACAAGTTATTATTTTAACTATCTGCTTTGTTTAAATTGTTTATATCACAAAAGTATAAATAATTAACTATCAAACAAATTTATATAAATATAAAATTTGTCATACAAAAAATAAATGAACCATTTAGTTCAATTTGTATAAACGGTCCATATTAAAACTACTATAACTATTGTAGACTGAAAAACTAGTAAGTTAGTCCCATACTTCTAGTTGTTTCTGCTCCTAAATAAACACGAATACTTAAAAAATCCGTAGGACATGCTGTCTCACATCTTTTACAACCAATACAATCTTCTGTTCTAGGTGCTGAAGCTATTTGTCCCGCTTTACAACCATCCCATGGAACCATTTCTAAAACATCACAAGGGCATGCACGTACACACTGAGTACAACCTATACAAGTATCATATACTTTTACACTATGAGCCATATGGTTTTAACTACTTCCTATATTATATACTATTAGTTATCACAAAATACAATAGACTTTAAACAAATATAATAGCATAAAAATATCTTTTTTTACAAAAATTGTTATAATACATTACAAATTTTCAATGAAATAAAAAACATTAAATAATCATAAAAAAAATCATAAACATTTTCATATAGACAATAAAAGTTATTAGGATTTCAAATAAATAAATTTTTAAAATAATAAAAAATAAAAAAATAACAGAAAAACAAATATACTTAAATCACACATTTAGCTTGCATCTGAAATATATAGGCCCTAAGTATCCAATTAAACAGAAAATCATATTTAGTAGATAAGCTAACCAGTAGAATAATCAAAAACAATTAGCAAGAATATATTTATAAAAACTATATATTTTTTTTAAAGTTATATATGAATAAATTTCATAATCAAGTTACAATTACAAAAAAAAATGTAATTTAAATTATAAGAAATGACATATCAAGTTAATAAAAACAATAAAAAAGTCTAACTACTATATCCTTTACTAATTCTTGACTACTATTCAAGAAAAAATCAAGTTTAAACTAGCTAGACTTAACAGATTATTAGAAATAAAGTGTTTAATTTATTTATACATTTCCTGCCAAATCATATAATTATATAAAGTAAACTTATATTAATACTGTAAATTAACATAATTTAAATATTAGCTATGAAGCTTAATAAATAAATAATTTATTGTAAAATATTAGTATATGAAGAATATTCAATATCTGTTAATGCTGTTTTTTCTTCTGAAGGTGGAACCATTTGCCAAAAGTAATATAAATATTTCTTCCAGTTATCTAGTATTTTTCTAGCCTTTATACTTTTTGTCTTTATTTCATAAAGTTCTACAAAATTTTTCAATTGTTCTTCAGCTTCTCTTGTGACAACTTTTTGAACTCTAATAATTTCTAAATTAACTTTAGATAAAATATCATTATCTTCATCTAAGAAATAAGCTAAACCTCCTGTCATGCCTGCTCCTATATTACGACCAGCCGTGCCTAAAACTATAACAAGTCCGCCTGTCATATATTCGCATGCATGATCACCAACTCCTTCTACTACTGCTTTAGCAGCTGAATTACGAACAGCAAATCGTTCTCCAGCCTGACCATTAGCAAACAAATATCCACCTGTTGCACCATACAAACATGTATTACCAATAATAACTGACTCTGAAGCTTTGTTTTTAATAATTGATATGGGAGAAATAATTATTTCTCCACCGTTCATACCTTTACCAACATAGTCATTAGCTTCACCAACTAAATTTAAGTACATACCGTCACAAATAAAAGCACCAAAACTTTGCCCAGCAATACCGTTAAAATTTATTTGCAAATTGCCATTAAAATTATTTTGACCATATTTTTTAGCTATTAAGCCTGATATTCTAGCTCCTACACAACGATCTGTGTTAAAAATTTTTACTGTTTTAATGATATCCAATTGACATTCAAGAGCCTTAAAAAAATTCTTATCATTCAGCAAATTATCATCCAAAACTTTACCATTATCATGAATACCTGTATGAAAATTTAGGTTATTTAAAGCAACTTGATTTTTGGTGTTTAGAAGTACATCTAAATTTAAATAACTTGTTTTTGCTAACTTACAGTTATTAAAACTTAATAAACTGGTACAACCAATAATATCTACTAAACGTTTATAACCCAAGTAGGCTAAAATTTCTCTTACTTCTTGTGCAACAAAAACAAAGAAATTAACTAAATCAGAAGGTATTCCTGGATAACGGTTTCTTAAATCTTGTCTTTGAGTTGCTACACCCACAGGACAATTATTAGTATGACAAATTCTAGCCATAACGCAACCTGTAGCTATCATAGCAATAGTACCAAAACCAAATTCTTCTGCCCCCATTAAAGCAGCTAAAATTATATCTCTACCTGTTCTAAGACCGCCATCAACTCTTAAAACTACTCTATCTCTTAAATTGTTTTCTAGTAAAGTTTGATGTACTTCCGTTAGACCCAATTCCCAAGGAACTCCTGCATGTTTAATAGAACTTAAAGGAGAAGCACCGGTACCTCCATCATGACCAGAAATTTGAATGATATCAGCATTACCTTTAGCTACACCAGCTGCTATAGTACCAATACCTACTGAAGCTACTAACTTGACAGAAACTCTAGCACTAGGATTAATTTGATGCAAATCAAAAATCAATTGAGCCAAGTCTTCAATAGAGTAAATATCATGATGAGGTGGAGGAGAAATAAGGGTAACACCAGGTTTACAATTCCTTAAAGTAGCAATATAAGAACTTACTTTTTTCCCAGGAAGTTGACCTCCTTCACCAGGTTTTGCGCCTTGAGCTATCTTTATTTCTAGCTGTTGAGCATTAACTAAATATTCAGGAGTAACACCAAAACGCCCCGAAGCTATTTGCTTAATTGCTGAGTTAGCAGTATCATTATGCTTTAAACCCTTCAGGTGAGAAAAAGTATGAGAAATACCAGAAGTATTAATATCATTAATTTCTTTAAAACGTCTAGCATCTTCTCCACCTTCGCCAGAATTAGATTTACCTCCTATTCGATTCATGGCTACAGCTAAAGTTTCATGAGTTTCACGAGATAAAGCACCCAAAGACATACCACCTGTACAAAAACGCTTCAAAATAAGCTCTACAGGTTCCACTTGATCAACACTAATAGAGGGTCTAGAATTAGAAAATACCAGTAAGTCTCTTAAATTAGAAGGAGACCTGTTGTTTAATAAAAATTTATATTGATCATATAAAGAAATATCAGTATTACGTACAGCTTTGTGCAAAGTTTTGGACATTTCTGGATTATTTACGTGATATTCAGCTCCTGGTCTATACTGCACATAACCTAAATTAGGTAACTTTTTCGGCAATTGGGGTACAAAAGCTGAACTATAAATCTCTAAAGAATGATTAAAAAGTTCTTCTGAATTCATACCACCTAGCCTTGATGTAGTATTAACAAAAGACATGTCTATAACATCATTTCCTAAACCTAAAATTTCAAAAATTTGAGCCCCATGATAACTAGACAATAAGCCAATACCCATTTTAGATAAAATTTTCAATAAACCTTTTTCTATAGCAGAACGATAATTATATTGAGACTCTTCTATATTCAACTTAGGTAACTTGCCATTTAACATTAGTTTTTGAGTCTTGGAGTTACCCCACCACTGTCTAACAGTCAAAAAAGCTAAATATGGACAAATAGCACTGGCACCATATCCTATTAAGCACGCAAAGTGATGAGTATTCCAGCATTGACCAGTTTCAACTATTAATGAGACTTTATGTCGTAGCTTTTTATTAATTAAATAATGATGCACAGCACCAACAATCAATAAAGGAGGTATAAAGATAGAATTTTTATCTAAAGAAGAAACACGATCTGTTAAAATAATCAATTGTATACCATTATTAATATCACTAACACAGTTTTCACAAATTAATTTAATCGCATGATTAAAACTTTTAACATCGAAATCTAGATTCAAAAAAGTATTAATTGTGGATACTTTAAATATACTTTTAGAGATTAAAAGTAACTCATTTTCATTAATTATAGGAGAACTCAATTGAATAGATTTAGCCATATGTTGAGTGGGCTCTAATAAATTACCTTTAGGTCCTAGATATGTAATCAAAGACATAACTAAATTTTCACGCAAAGGATCAATAGCTGGATTGGTAACTTGTGCAAAACGTTGTTTAAAGTAATCATATAGTAAATGAGGTTTTTGAGAAAGAATAGCTAGTGGTATATCATCACCCATACAAAAAGTAGGCTCTTTTGCAGAACTAGCCATATGTTCAATAACCAACTCAACATCTTCATTAGAATAACCAAAAGCTGTATGCAAACGAGAAATATTAACAAAATCTAAATTTGTTTTATCAAGATAAGGCTGATAATGAATTTTAGATTGATAGTTTTGTAACCATAACTTGTAGGGAAGTTTTTTAGATATACTTTGCTTAATAAGTAAATTATCAAGAATTAAATCGTTTGTAACATCAACACAGAACATTTGACCTGGACCTAATCTACCTTTCTTTAAAATAACAGAAGGATCAATGTCAAACAAACCTGTTTCAGATGATAAACTCACTAAACCATCATTAGTAATAAAATACCTAGCTGGTCTTAATCCATTTCTATCTAAAGTTGCTCCAACTCTATTGCCATCAGTGAAAACAACTAAAGCAGGACCATCCCAAGGTTCTTGCAAATGACCATAATAATCATAAAAATCTACTATTTCTGGAAATAGTTTTAAAGTAGGCTGATTTTTATACGCTTCAGGAATCAAAATCATCAAAGCTTCTTCTGGGCTTTTACCTGATTGTATTAATAATTCTAAAACAGCATCCAAATTTGCTGAATCACTATTACTTAAATTAGTAATAGGTATCAAATCATCAAAGTAATTATTTAAATATTGATGTCCAAAAGCAGATTCTCTAGACTTAATCCAATTTAAATTTCCTAACAAAGTATTAATCTCGCCATTATGAGCTATAAAACGCATAGGTTGAGCTAAAGACCATTTAGGAAAAGTATTAGTGCTAAATCTTCTATGATAAATAGCAAAGCTACTAACGTATAAATAATTACTTAAATCAAGATAGTATTGAGATAAAATTTGCGACCGAACCATACCTTTATATACAATAACTTTAGCAGAAAAAGAACATATATAAAAGTCTTTGTAAATTTCAGGTTTAGTATCACTAATTAGTTTCTCTATTTTTTTTCTAACTATATACAAAATTTTTTCCAGCTCGTCTTCTTGAAATTCATATGACTGAACTAAACATTGCATAACACAAGGCTCATTATTCAGAGATTTTTCACCTAGCACAGATGAATTAACAGGAACTTCCCTCCATCCAATCACTGATAATTTATATTCACTTAAAGCCCATTCAAAAATATTTTTAATCTGTTCCAAATGTTCTGACAAAAGAAATATCATAGCTACTCCACGAGATTTAATGTCTTTGGTAACAAGATTGTTAAAAGGCAATAATAATAATCCCCATGGTACTTGAGTAGTAATACCTGCACCATCACCTGACTCACGATCTGAACCACAACCACCCCTATGCTCCATACAATTTAGTGCATGTAATGCACGTAGAACAATTTCATGCGAAGGCTTATGGTTAATTCTAGTAATAAAACCAACACCACATGCACTTCTTTCATAAATTACAGAAGGATATCCTAAAAATTGACTCAACTTATAAGTAAAATCTCTTGATGCTTGCATATTTTATTTAAGAATTATAATCAAATAACAAAATATAAGTTTAATAGACCTATATAATTAAAAATAAATATATCACTTAATAATTACATTGAAATAGCTTAATTTCAAAAGAAATATTTATAATATAAAATAAAAGTGACAAAGGGTTAAATCTAAGTATTATTTCTATAATATTACATAAATTTTTTTAAAATATACACTATCCATACATCCAAAATCAGTGTGTAAACTATAAACATAAAAAATCAAAAAAATTAGTATAAATCCTTAACCTATGAACACAGCCAACAAGTATAACGAATATACAAAAATAGATTTAAAATATATAACATATAAAACAGAAGAACTACTTAATTTAGCCAAAAATAAATATAAGATAACAATTCAAGTAGCGAATAGAGCAAAAAGACGTAAGTACGAAGATATTGATATAATCGATGATCCCATTAACAAACCTATAATAAAAGCAATTATTGAAATGGTAGATGAAATGACAGAACCAGAAATTATAAGTGAATAACAAGTTATAGAAGTTTATACTTTTAATATTTATTAATAAAAAACATGTGTTTTATTGTAATATTATATTTAACAAAATATAAAATATATTACAATAAACAGTTAAAACTATTAGTAATTTCATTAATAAGGATATAAACATGTTAGATGCATTTGCAAAAGTAGTAGCACAAGCTGATGCAAGAGGTGAATTCCTAAGCAATAAACAAATGGAAGCTTTAGAAATAATAGTTGGTCAAGGTAATAAAAGATTAGACACTGTCAATAAAATTAATTCTAATTGTTCTTCCATTGTAACCAAAGCAGCACGTTCACTTTTTTCTGAACAGCCTCAATTAATTCAACCTGGAGGTAATGCTTATACTAGTAGACGAATGGCTGCTTGCTTAAGAGATATGGAAATCATTCTTAGATATGTAAGCTATGCGATGGTCGCAGGAGACTCTAGTGTGTTAGATGATAGATGCTTAAATGGTTTAAGAGAAACTTATCAAGCATTAGGAACTCCAGGAGCTTCTGTAGCTGTAGCAGTACAAAAAATGAAAGAAGCAGCAATTGGCTTAGTAAACGACCCAAGTGGTGTCACTTCAGGAGATTGCAGTTCATTAACATCTGAACTTAATGTATATTTTGATCGAGCAGCAGCAGCAGTAGTATAATTTATAAATAAAAATAAACTTAATTCATATACTTATAACTGTGTAAAAACGTAATATAAATATATTAAATATATAAGGAAAAAATAATTTATTATGAAAACACCAATCACAGAAGCTATTGCATCAGCTGACAATCAAGGAAGATTTTTAAGTAATGCAGAACTACAATCAATAAATGGGCGTTACCAAAGAGCCTCTAAAAGTTTAGAAGCAGCAAAAACATTAACAAGTAACGCCCAAAGACTAATCACAAATGCTGCACAAGCTGTTTATACGAAATTTCCATATACAACACAAATGTCAGGACCAGCTTATGCTTCTAGTGCTATTGGTAAAGCAAAATGCACACGTGATATTGGATATTACTTAAGAATGACAACATATTGTTTAGTAGTAGGCGCTACTGGACCAATGGATGAATACTTAGTAGCGGGATTAGAAGAAATAAATAGAAGTTTTGAACTTTCACCAAGTTGGTATATAGAGGCTATTGAACATATAAAAAATAACCACGGCCTTTCAGGTCAAGCCGCTAATGAAGCAAACACTTATTTAGACTATGCAATTAATGTTTTAAGTTAGTATTAATTACTATAAATAAAAATAAATCACACAACAAACAAGAAACTAGAAATAAAATAAATTAATTTATAAATTTCTAGTTTAATACAATAATGTACTTTTAGATAAATAAAAAAAACTCTTCTACAAAATTAACGAAAATCAATTATAATTACTGCTTTAATTTTATGCATAATCAACCTATTTATCCTATCATATTAACAATTTTAGATGGTTGGGGATACTCAGAACAAACTAAAGGAAATGCAATTAAGTTAGCAAATACCCCAACCATAGATAAAGTATGGAAAAGCTATCCTCATTCTCTACTTAGCGCTTCTGGAGAAAATGTAGGTTTACCTAAAAAACAAATGGGAAATTCTGAAGTCGGACATATGACAATTGGTTCTGGGAGAGTCATTAATCAAGACTTAGTTCGTATACAAAAATCTATAGAAAACAACGATTTTGTTAGTAATGAAGTTATTATCAATATATGTGAAAAAGTAGAAGACCAAAAATCTAAGCTACATATAATTGGTCTATGCTCAGATGGAGGAGTGCACTCTCATATTAACCATTTAAAAGCAATTCTTACAATTGTAAAAAAATATAAACAAGAAATATGCTTACACATAATTACTGATGGCAGAGACACAGAACCCCAAATAGCAATAAAATTCATTAATGAAATATTAGATAACATAAAAGAAAATAGTAATATAAATATTTGTACTATTAGTGGTAGATACTACAGTATGGACAGAGACTGCAGATGGTCACGAACCGAAAAAAGCTATAAAATATTAACTGAAGATGAAACTATAACAAATAAAACAAACTACGTAAAAGTTATAGAAAATTACTATAAAAACGGAATTTCAGACGAATTTATTCCACCCACAAGAATACATAGAGGGAAAATATCAGATAATGATGGTATCTTATTTTTTAATTTCAGACCTGATAGAATCAGACAACTTTTACAGTGCCTTGCAAAACCTAATTTTAAAGGTTTTATGACAAAAAGAATTAATAATTTAAAATTTACAACATTTACAGAATATGATCCTAGTTTAAAAATTCCTACAGTATTCCCTAAACAAAATCACCAGAACTTCTTAGGCGAAATTATCTCTAACAACAATCTCAAACAATTAAGGTTAGCTGAAACAGAGAAGTATGCACACGTAACTTATTTCTTTAACGGAGGAATAGAAGAACCTTTCCCAGGAGAAGATAGAGAATTAATACCAAGTCCTAAAGTTGATACATATGATTTAAAACCAGAAATGTCAGCTTATGAAGTCACTGAAAGTATTATCCATGCAATAGATAAAAAAATATATAAGTTTATAGTAGTAAATTATGCCAACCCAGACATGATAGGACACACAGGCAATTTAGAAGCAACAATACAAGCCATAGAAATAATTGATAGGTGCATCATGAAGTTATTAGAACAAGTAAAAAAAGCACAAGGAACTGTTATCATAACAGCAGATCATGGAAATGCAGATTACATGATAGACAATAATAATAAACCATGCAAATCACATAGTACAAACCTAGTCCCTTTTATTCTTATTGAAAATAACAAAACTCAATCATCTTTGCTAAAACCTAGCGGTAATCTTTCAGACATAGCACCCACTATACTAGATATACTAAAAATTAATGTACCAAAAGAAATGAATGGTAAGTCACTGATTCAAAAGCATAACTCTCGTACATTAGATTTAAGTAAAGTCAATTAAACTAAAATGAGCATAAATACATTTTGTAAATTTCATGCGATATGCATTATACCTAAATATAAAATTAAATGTCTAAAAAATAAATCAAGTAGGCTTATGCCTAACAAATGGCAACTCATTTTAATGAGTGAGGGATCACTTACAAAAAATTTAAATTATTTAACAAGTAAAATCACAAAAATTGGAGTACTTCAACAAAAAAACAGCAAAAATCAGGTAATAAATAGGACTATAAGATGTGTTTGGCTGGAAACATGTATATACACAAAATTAACATTTGCAAGATCATTGTGGATTTTAATAAATACAAACAAACCATATAACCTGATAAATCCCAATAAACCCATAGGATCATCTTTTATTGAATATAAAATAGATACATATAAAGATATTCATGAAGTTTACTACGGTTATTGCCAAAACTTAGAAAAAAATTTTCCATTCCCCAAAACCATATGGGGCAGAAAATATACACTATACTATGCAAATAAATCCTCAGTAATTATCCAAGAATTTTTCTCACCATATATAACATATTTTTTTTAGTAAAACTTTACTAATTCTTAAATTACAATTATAACGATACCTAACAAAAATATATGTTTAATTTTTTATACAATAACCCAATCCAACAGTACAATAAAATTGTAAAAAAAATAAATCAATTTTACGAAACATTAGAAAAACATTCAGAGATAGAACTAAAAAACCAAACCAATGAACTAAAAATATACTTAAAAAACAATAAATTGAATTTAGATGAAATACTAATTGAAACTTTTGCTATAGTTAAAGAAGCAATAAAAAGAGAAACTGGACTTGTTTTATTTGATGTTCAATTATTAGGAGCAATTATTTTACATAAAAACAATATAGCTGAGATGAAAACTGGCGAAGGTAAAACACTAGTAGCCATGTTACCAGCATATTTAAATGCTTTAACAGGAAAAGGTGTACACATAGTTACAGTTAACGACTATTTAGCAAAAAGAGATGCATTATTAGCAAAAAGGATTTTCAGTCATCTTGGGATAAAAATTGGATTAATTACACAACACACAGCTTATAATAAACGAAAAGAAGAATATAATTGTGATATTACTTATACCACAAATAGCGAGCTAGGATTTGATTATTTAAGAGACAATATGGCTGTTCATAAAAACGAAATAGTCCAAAGAAATTTCTATTATGCAATTATTGATGAAGTAGATTCTATATTAATTGATGAAGCAAGAACGCCTTTAATTATTTCAGGAAAAACTGAAGTAACAAATAATTTCTATAAAAAAGCCCAAGAAATTGCAAGTTCACTAACCAATAAACAAGATTATGAAATAGACGAAAAATCTAGAAATATTATTCTAACAGAGAAAGGTGTTTTATTTTGTGAACACAATCTAAATATTCAAAATATATACAGTATAAAAAGTCCATGGATAAAATACATACTAAATGCACTAAAAGCAAAAGAACTTTTTATAAAAAATAGAGATTATATTCTAAAAAATAAACAAGTCACAATAGTTGATGAGTTTACAGGAAGAATTATGGAGGGTAGGCGTTGGAGTGAAGGTTTACATCAAGCCATCGAAGCAAAGGAAAATATAAAAATTGAGGCAGAGAACAAAACACTGGCTTCCATAACATACCAAAATTTATTCTTATTATACACAAAATTGTGTGGCATGACAGGAACGGCAAAAACAGAAGAAAATGAATTTCTAAAAATTTATAAATTACCCGTAATAGAAGTTCCGACTAATAAATTATGTATTAGAAAAGATATGCCAGACCTAGTATATAAATCAGAATACAATAAATGGCAAGCTATTACAAACGAGTGCTTTAATATGTATCAGATAGGCAGACCAACTTTAATTGGTACCACTAGCATTGAAAAGTCAGAACTTTTGGCACAAATGCTAGAAAAAATACATATTCCATATAATTTACTAAACGCTAAACCAGAAAATATAGCAAGAGAAGCAGAAATAATAACTCAAGCAGGAAAAAAAAATACTATTACAATATCAACAAATATGGCCGGCAGAGGCACGGATATTATCTTAGGAGGAAATGCTCATAAAATAGCAGAAATTACAATAATTATGTATATAAAAGACCAAATAACTTCAAATGAAAAACATACAAAAAGTAATTTCTATTCCAGGAAAATGCAAACCATACTAGACGAGATCAACATAGAATTTTTTAAGTTAAAAATAAATAATTTAGAAACAGAGATAAATAATATTATACACACTAACCATCATAACAAAAATCAAGAAGAGCAAAAAGTACTTAAAATTTATAAAAAATTAGTTAGTGAATACAAAGTCATTTGTGAAACAGAAAAAAAAGAAATTTTAAGTTTAGGAGGATTGCATGTAATTGGAACAGAAAGGCACGAATCTAGAAGAATTGACAATCAATTAAGAGGCCGATCTGGTAGACAAGGAGACAAAGGAACATCCAGATTTTTCTTAAGCTTACAAGACAATTTATTTAGAATTTTTGGTGGAAGTACTATAGAAAATTTAATGAAACAGCTTAATATCAATGATAATATACCAATAGAATCGATAATTTTAAGTAAAAGTTTAAACGCAGCACAAAAAAAAGTAGAATCGTATTTTTATGATATAAGAAAAAAATTATTTGAATATGACGAAGTGATTAATAACCAAAGACAAGCAATATACACAGAAAGAAAAAAAATCTTAGAATCGATATTTACTAGAGATTGTATTATTGAATATGGGGAATGTACTATAAATGAGATGTTAAATATATACGAAAAAGAAAATAATAACAAAAGGCAAGAAATATTAAAACAAATACTGCAGTTATTAAACATAAAGATTAATTTCAGAATAGATGAATTAATAAAAATGAATTTTTTTGAGATAAAGAATTTTTTACATGAACAATTTAGGATAAGTTATGACTTAAAAGAAGCCTATTTAGAGGAACTAAGACCCGGATTAGTTAGACAATTAGAAAAGTACTACTTATTACAGCAAATTGATAAAGCGTGGCAAGAACATATAGAAAAAATGCATTTATTAAAGGAGTACATTGGCTGGAGAAGCTATGGACAACAAGATCCAATTGTAGAATATAAAAACGAAGCTTTTAATTTGTTTATAAATATGGTTACTTACATTAGACAAACTGTTATATACCTAATAATGCGTTCAAGATTAATAATTAATTTATAATTTATGAAATAAAAGGTTGACATAAGAAAAAAAATTGTTTAAGGTTATGAGATAAAACTAATTCAAAATAGCAGCCCCCATCGTCTAGAGGCCTAGGACATCTCCCTTTCACGGAGGTAACGGGGATTCGAATTCCCCTGGGGGTATTAAAACAACATACAAAAATTGTTAAGACTCAATAGAAGACTTAACAATTTTGCAAAAATTACCTACTTCGTTTAAAGTATTCATATTTAATGTTTGTGTATAATTTTTAGAAAGAATACGCATGAAAGCACTGCCTATAACTATTCCATCAATATTCCATTTCGATACTTGAGAAACTTGCGTTGCACTAGAAATACCAAATCCTAACATAATTAGTTTATTAGTCTTAGATTTTATATATTTAGATAGTTTAAGAATACGATAATTAATATTTGTTCTAATACCAGTCACACCAGTATTACTAATAAGATACAAACAACCAGGGGCCTTAGATAAAATATCTGATATTCTATTAGTGGAACTAGTTGGAGCAACAAATAAAATTAATTCAATATTATACTTAGCACACAAAAGTATCAAATAATCTGTTTCTTCTATTGGTAAATCTGGTATAACTAAGCCCTTAACACCTAAATTAAATATTTCTAAAATAAATTTATGTATACCTCTGACTAAAATAGGATTATAATAACTAAATATAATAATAGGTGTATTTAGCTTTAAATGTACTTTTTTTAGTATATCTAAAACTTGCTCTACATATGTTCCTTGCTCTACGGCAATTTTAGAAGCTTGTTGTATAATAGGACCATCAGCTAAAGCATCAATATAAGGAATTCCCAATTCAATTATATCTGCACCTTCTTGTTCTAGAGTATAAAGAACCTGAATTGTTGTAGATATATCAGGATATCCAGCAGTCACAAAAGGAATTAAAGCACAATTACAAACTTTACTTTTTTTATGCAAAATTTTGGAAATACTATTCATAAATAAAAAAATTATTCAGATAAATTATATCAAGTTAATATATGTTTATAATACTACACTGAAAATAAGTGGGCTGCCCGGGACTCGAACCCGGAACTAATCGGTTAAAAGCCGAGTACTCTACCATTGAGTTAGCAACCCTTTAATGTAAACTAACATAAAAATATAATTATTACAAACCCAACCATAAAATTTTTAAAGAATAAAGAAAAAATGGAATTTCTTATACAAGAATGCTTTAACCAAACAATAAATAAATTAATTAGAAAAACAAATACAAAATCTATACTTTTAGCTATTTCAGGTGGGCAAGATTCTTATTGTCTAATAAAACTAATAGAAAACTTAAAAACAAATTACCAAATTAATAGTCAAAAAGTCAAAACTGAATATATTTACATAGATCATCAATGGAAAATCGATAGTAAAAATCAAGTAAAACATATTATAAATTATATCAAGTCAATACAGGAAAATCTAAAAGTGTATCAAATACAAAATCTCTGTGTTGCAGAAAATAAATGCAGACAATTCAGATATCACACAATTATCCAACATGCAATAAAATATAAACACCAAATCATTCTTACAGCACATACATCAACAGACAAAACAGAAACTTTTTTTCAAAACTTAATAAGAGGTACTAGCATAGAAGGTTTTAACAGCTTAATTTTGCAAAGAAAACTAAATAAAAATTTATACATTGTAAGACCACTTATCAATATAAGTAGAGAAAATATCTACTGGATATGTAAAAAATTTTTTTTACCAATATGGTCAGATGTTACAAATTACAATTACTCGATTGAAAGAAATAGAATTAGAAATGAAATGATACCTTATTTAAAAAAATATTTTCATAAAGATATAGAAAATCGAATAGAACATTTCTTAAAAACTTACTACTACGATAATGAATACATTAAACAATGTATATTAAAACTGTACTTAAATAGTATTCACCCCAAATACATTGCACTAAATTATAAGAAACTTCAGAAACAAAATTTTGGAATACAAGTAAAAACTATACAATTCTTCTCTTTTCATAACTTTTACATTTTTTTTAATGAACAAAAATTAACAAAAATTCTAGAAATAATAAACAAACCCAGAAGAAATGTATACATTCAATATAAAAATTTAAAATTCAGCACTTCAAATTATTGGATATACATTAGATTGTCAAATAAGTAAAAAATTAAGAAGATAAGCAATAAAATATATTAAAATATACGTATGATAGTAATAAATTAATTAACAATAAATATATTTAACTTAACTACTACATGATTAACGAGGAATTAAATTATGATTAACTGGCAAGTTATTGGTCAATTAGTATCTTTAGGTATAATAGTTTTGGTAGGACCAGCTGTAATTATTGTACTCTCTTTAAAAAAGAATAATCTATAGTTTTTTATAAATAAAAGATTAATAAATAAGATTAAAATATATCTCAAGATATAAATATTTAACTTATTTATATTTTTATTTTAGTTTATTGATTCAACTGATTCTAACAACAGTTTCATATCAATAGTCTGATTATTACCAGCAAACTCACTTTCACTAGGTAAAAACAACATACAATGACACTCTCTTCTCTCTCTCATTGGCACACAAGGACAGTTCCAGTAAGTATTAGCAACTTCTTTAACTTTATTATCATAATGGCGGCAAGGACATAAAGGGGCACCATACTGACTTTTATGTTTAGCTAAACCCTCTATAACAACAGCTGTAACACCAATATCTACACAAAAGAATGTACCTGTTCTTTTTGCATATGCTTCAGAGAACTTACGCATAGCTTCAAAATTATTAGTTACATTATTAGAACTAGAATTAGGTTTATTCATATATTATTAGTTATACATATTAGTTAAACAGTATGCTTAAATTAATATAAATATACTTTAACATATATTGTTTTCAAAAATCACAAATAAAAATTTTAAATAAAAATAAAATAGAAAAAAAATTTAACAAATATTAAAATGGAAAAAATAACAAAAAATACAATATAATATTATATTATTATTTCTAATTTTTGATCAAATTAACAACACTAAAGACATATGATAGCATCGTATTTACCATCTATTTTAGTACCCCTTGTCGGAATTATTTTTCCTGGCCTATGTATGGGACTATTATTTTTGTATATAGAACAAGACAATATCTCCTAACTAAAAAAGAATATAAACCACTTTGCGTGTTTTATTAGGGGTTTATATTATAAAAAACAACTAAAAGTACTTATAATTTCGATATAAATTATAAGTATTTTCCTTTTACAAAAATTACAAGGAAGAACCTATACCAGAGTATGAGCCATAAATAAAAATTCCTAAAACTGTAATTACGGCTATACCACCCACAGTAGCCACTAACCATAAGGGAACTCTACCTGTATTTGCCATATTGTTTATTGCTCCAATAATTTATTATAAAATTTAATAGATATATCAAGCTATTCAAGTGTAAAAATATTACATCCAATGTGAATAATAACTAACAAAATTCCTAAAATCTAATTAAAAAAATAACTAGAAAACAAAACAGCTAAAACAAAAATTAATAGCAAACCCCAAAACAGAGATGTACGATTTAACTCAACCGGTTCTTTATTAGGATTAGGACCACTCATAATAATAAATCTCCTATCTTTGAATAAACTGCATAGATGTAATAGCACCCAAAAAAAATACTGTAGGAATAGCTAGTCCATGTATAGCTAACCACCTAAATGTAAAAATTGGATATGATATTGGCTGATTCGAACTTTTTTTAGTCACAATAATTCTCCTAGTTAAATACCTTTTGTTAAATCTTCAAGTTCTTGCTTAGCACTAAAACGATCATTTACTAACGGTACCTGTTGACGATCTTGAGTAAAATATTCATTAGGTCTAGGTGTTCCAAAAACATCATAAGCTAATCCAGTACTAACAAAAAGCCAGCCAGCGACAAATAAAGCTGGAATAGTTATGCTATGTATAACCCAATAACGAATACTAGTAATAATATCAGAAAAAGGACGCTCGCCTGTTGATCCACCTGCCATAAAAAATACCTCCTAACTAAAGACACATGAATAAGTTCTAATTTAATAGAAATATAAAATATATATTAAAATAATATTATTATCATATATATTATTTTAATACATATGATACGTATTTTATTAAATAGTAAATATTCTTTTTAAACTCTTAAAAAAAGAAAATAATATATATATTACACTAATATAAAATATTTCTTATAATTCAAAACAAGTGAAACTAAATTACTTTTTGTTTTTATAATTTCTAGAGCATGGCATTTTATAAAGTAGCAATCACTAAATAATTAAAGTAAAGCCATAATCAAGTGCTTTTAAAAAATTCTTAAATTCATTATTATAAGTTATAAAAATACATAATTACTAATAAATTTATATCAAATACAACAATACTTTATGCTACAGCATAAGTATCAACTCATGCCAAAGAATAACAAAAAACAAAATATTAAACTAATTTAACAGAAATTTTCTTTGTTAATTCATAATAGTAATATACTACCAATATAAACAAATATATTTCAAACTAAGAATTACAAAATTTGAAATAAACTTTCTATATTATCAAATAAATAATAAGATAACACGAAGTTTAAAATAAAAGTACATAGCAAAGAAGTTACAACAGAAGAAGTCGTAGATAAACCGACACCTTTAGCACCATTTGTTGTTGTAATTCCCCATACACAACTAATAAGAGATATAAAGAACCCAAAAAGAACTGTCTTAAAAGAAGATTTAGCAAGATCTATAACTGAAAAACTAGAAAAAGCAGAAATAAAAAAAAATTGCGGATAAACATTATATAATATAAAACAAATAAAAGAACTACTAATTAAACTAGTCATAATAGAGAACAAATTAAGTAAAGGCAACATAAAAATTACTGCTATTATACGTGGTATAATTAAATAAGTAATCGGATCAATACCTAATATATATAAAGCATCTATTTGTTCCGTTACTACCATTGTCGCCAACTCTGACGTAAAATATGAACCAACCTTACCAATTAAAATAACCGAAGTGATAACTGGAGAAAATTCGCGAATAAAAGATAAGGCTAACATGGATCCAACTAAGTCAACAGCATGTAAGTATAAAAATTCTTTAACAACCTGAAGACTAAAAACTAAACTAATAAAAAACGAAGTCACCATGGTAATAAACAATGAACTAGGACCAACTATTTTCATTTGTTCGAATAAATTAAACAAATCACAATTAATTAAAATAGAGATGTTAAACAAATAAGGAAATACACTAATAAACAAATAAAGCCTTTGAAAAAGTTTGCGCATACAAATCAAACAATTCTAACTAATTCATATTGATTTTTGCATTCAAATGAATTAATCTAATAATAAAGGGCGGTTAGCTCAGCGGTAGAGCGCCTGCCTTACAAGCAGGTGGTCACTGGTTCAAATCCAGTACCGCCCAGTAAAAACATTTTTAAAAACAAAATAAAAAGTAATAAGTCAGGGCTTATCGTCTAAGGGATAAGGACAGGGACCTTCTAAGTCTCTAATGTAGGTTCAAATCCTACTAAGCCTATGTTAGTTATTAATAAAATTTTTTATAAATTAATAAGTCAAGCACTTAATTTAGTATATCATTAACTACTTGATTAACTTTAGTACCAGAATCTATAGTATCCAAAGGATCTTTGCGTAACCTATGACGTAAACAAAGAGTAATAACTGCTTTAATATCTTCTAAACTAACTTCATCTTTGTTTTGATAAGCAGCAAAAGCTTTTGCTGCTCTATTAGTAACAATATCTCCTCGTAAACCATCAACATTTAAAATACCACAAATCTGAGAGATTTTTACTTTTAAATCATAATCTATATTAACTTTAGACAATTTATCTTGAGCCAGTATAATAGTACTCTTCAATTGATTTTGTTTTTCTTGAAATTCTTGTATACAAGAATATGGGTCTTGGTCAAATTTTGCTCTTTGTTCGACAATTTGAACACGAAGAGAAGGATCTTTGACCGTACGTATTTCAGCATGCATACCAAAACGATCTAGTAACTGAGGACGGAGTTCACCTTCTTCAGGGTTACCAGAACCAACCAAAACAAATCGTGATGGGTGCCTTACAGAAATTCCTTCACGTTCTACCGTGTTCCAACCAGAAGCAGCAGAATCTAACAAAATATCTACTAAATGGTCATCCAGCAAATTAACCTCATCAACATATAGTATACCTCTATTTGCTTTAGCTAGTAATCCTGGTTCAAATGCTTTAATACCTTGATTTAAGGCCTTTTCAATATCAATAGTACCACATAATCTATCTTCCGTAGCACCTAGAGGTAAATCAATCATAGGTACTTTTACAAAATATGTAGATATAGTTTTTCCTTTTTGAATTTGTTGCTTTACAAGGTCAGACATCAAATTATAATCCGAAGGATGAGAATTAAAAATATCGTCTACTACTACCTCTATTTCAGGTAGTAAATCAGCAATAGCCCTAATAGTAGTAGATTTTCCTGTACCACGATCTCCCATAATCATGACACCACCTATTTGGGGATCAATAACGTTCAAAACTAAAGACAGTTTCATCTCTTCTTGACCAACAATAGCAGTAAAAGGAAAAACAGGACGGGTTTGATTTTGTGTTATATTCACTATAATTTTTAAATTTTAAGCTAATTTAATATATTAATTATTATACTTATTTAAGTAATTTATATGAAATACATTTGTATACTACAATTTACTAGATAAAAGTAATTAATTAACTAAAAGATGTGCAACTTAATTAAGACTACAAAAATTAGAATTGACATCTTATTAAATTAATAAACATGAATAAAATATTTTACTTATATAAATCTGTACCTAATCTTACAGCTAATATAGCAGAAACTAAAGCAAACAAAAGTGCAATTAATATTTGACTATCAGTAATCATATTACCTCCCAAACTTTAACTCAGAAATACAATTTATTTAATATTATATTAAATAAAAAATATGTAAATATAATAATATATTAAATTAATTTAATATATATTAAGAGAATTAATCATACTTTGCTTAGTAGTCAAATACCTAATAATATTATTATTAAAGCGCATAGACTTTTCAAGTAAATGAAGTAATTTCCCATTTGCTTGATAATTCATCTGTACATAAATGCCATCATAATAATGAAAAATATTATAACTTAAATGACGTCTACCTCTATGCTGAACAACAATATTTTTAGCACCTTTCTCTTTCAATAAACCTTTATAATAATTTACTAAAGATAAATTTACACTGTCTGTAACATCTGGTTTTAGAATATAAATTGTTTCATAATTATTTAAATAAATCACTAAATCCTCCTTACACTATTTAAAATAGTAATAGATAAAAATTTTATGGACTATCAATTTGAATTTTTACAGCCTGGGAAATAACGGGTATTTTTGAGTACTTTCCTTGTATAGACTTAACAATAGAGTATATAATAGTTGATAAAACAAACCAAAATAATGTATTGCATAACATAAGACCATATAAACTCATCCTAAACTCGATCGGTAAAGCTCTAAAAGCTGCTCCCAACAAAGAATTTATTAAAAATAATAAAATTGATTGCAAAACATTAAAACGTATGAAAGGACGGCTAGGTATTGGACTTTTAGTTCTAACAAATAAATAATAAAGGACAAAAAATATAACAAAAGCCAAAGCCGGATGAGTAACATAAAAAATTACTAAGGGCATTAAAGTTTTTTTATATAGACTCATCAAACTAAAAGGATAATCAGGCAAAATTTGCTGGCCAAAATTTTGTAGTCCTTCCAGTAGAGGTAATCCGTATGGTAATATTGAAGAAAATCGATCTATCACCGTAATTTTTTTTTCTCCATACATATAAGAATTTAAAATAACTAAATAAATTTGATAAAACAATACAATAAAAAATACGACCAGTAAAATACTAATTATCCAATACAAAAAATAATTAAACATAGCAAGGTTAAACAACTTATAATGTTAATAAATATAAAAACTAATCCCCAAAAAATTTAAAATATATAATTGTCTATATAAAAATAATTATAATTTAATATTCAATAAAATCAATAAGTGTATAACAAAAATAATTAGTAAAATAACTATATTAAATAATACAATGAAAGACGAATTTAATATCAACAGCCATAAATTTAATTCTAGACTAATGATTGGTACAGGAAAATATAAAACATTAAAAGAAGCACAAGATAGTATTAAACTTAGTGAAGCTTCTATTGTTACAGTAGCTATTCGCAGAGCACAAAATACAAAAAACAGAGGTAAAAGCAATTTAATTGATGGCTTAAATTGGAAAAAACTATGGCTCCTGCCAAATACAGCAGGATGTGAAACGATAGAAGAAGTTATTCACATAGCTTCTTTAGGTAGGGAAATAACTAAACTAATAGGACAACCTGATAATAACTTTGTAAAACTAGAAGTAATTTCGGATTCAAAATATTTATTTCCAGATCCAATAGGTACACTAAAAGCAGCAGAATACTTAGTAAACAAAAATTTTTCCGTTTTACCATATATTTATCCAGATCCAATACTAGCTAAACAATTAGAAGACATAGGATGTAAAACCATAATGCCACTTGGATCACCCATAGGATCAGGACAAGGATTACAAAATATTAGAAGTTTAAAAATAATTATTGAAAACGCCAAAGTGCCCGTAATAATTGATGCAGGAATAGGAACAACAAGTGAAGCCAATCAAGCCATGGAACTGGGAGCATCAGCTGTTTTATTAAACACAGCAATAGCAAAATCAAATAATCCTAAACTAATGGCAGATGCAATGAAACTAAGTGTAATATCTGGAAGAAAATGCTATTTAGCAAAAAGAATGAAAATAGAAAATTTAGCAAAAGCTAGTTCTCCTCAAAGTGGATTAATAAAGTTAATATAATTTATACAAATTAAAAAATTTTTTAAGACTAAAAAATATGATTATTGTTATAGATAATTACGACAGCTTTACACAAAATCTAGCACAAAATGTTGGCCAACTAGGATTTAAACCTTACATCATGAGAAATGACGAAGTATCAGTAGACAATATACAAAGCTTAAATGCAACTCATATAATTTTATCTCCAGGACCAGGCAAACCAGAGAACTCAGGCATATCCTTAGACATGATAAGTAATTATGCAAATAAACTACCTATTTTAGGAATTTGTTTAGGTCACCAAGGAATAGGATACATATTTGGCGGACAGATCAAACAATTAAAGCAACCTATGCATGGAAAAATAAGCTTAATACTACATAACAAAAAAGATATCTTCCATAAAATACCAAATCCTTTTAATGCAAGTAGGTATCATAGTCTTGTAATAAACGAAAATAATTTTCCTGATAGCTTAGAAATTACAGCTTGGACACCAGAAGGAACAATAATGGGTTGTAGACATAAAATTTATAATAAATTAAGAGGAATTCAGTTCCACCCAGAAAGCTTATGGACTAAAGAGGGAAAATATATTATGAAAAATTTCCTACTATCTTAGTATTTTATCAAAAAGATCATCTAATTCTACATTTAAATTAGATGTATAATAATTATAGTAAAAATTTATAGTAGAAATATCTTCTTCAAAGAATAAAATAGCTCTATTCGTAGAACCCATCAATTGTAAATTTTGTGACCCTATATAAACCCAAATTTGAGAATAAGACAAATAACTAAAAGAAGTACTTACTATAACAATAAAAAAACCCAAATAAACTACATAAATACCTAGATCTATTTTTATCTGTAAACCAGTACTAACAATTAAATTTTTAACAGAAACAGAAACATTATTAATGTAAAAGTTTTCATGAACACTAACTTTATTAAGAATTATTCCACTACTACTACACAAGAAAATAGAATTATCTAAATCAAATAAAACAAAAAAAATTTGCTTGCCTTCATTTATAGGTAGATTACATAACCAACAACTTTTATTATTTATATTTGCCTTAATTAATTTTTTTTGTATTAACTTATTAAAACCTAGTTTAATTCTTAATGCATTAATTTGCCAATCAGTTTGATAAAAAGCAATATTTCTAAATACTAATGGAAAATTAACAGATATAATTTTGGACTTAACTACTTTTCTAGAGCGATAAAATAGTGAGATCTTCGAAAAAAATTGTTTAATAGAATTATTTGTATTATAGCTAATATCAAAATTTTCAATACGACCATACAAATCTATAGGCAACTTACTGTAAAAACCTGAATGAACTATATTCTTTACATGAAATATTTCTCCTGACGGTATCATTTCTTGTGAAACAAATCCAGAAAAAAAACTAACTATAGAACCTAACAATATAATAATAATACCAAAATGAACAAATAAAGGAGCTATTCGACCATATAAACCTTTGTAAGCATAAATTGAATGTTTTTTATGAAATATAAAAAAGTTAGAAATAATCAAAGAATAAACAATATTCGTTAAAGAATTACAATACAAACTGTTATTCTCCGAAAAAGAATACTTATGGTTTTTAGATTGAGTATAAAACATAAACTTCCAGCGACGAGCATTTTTAAAACTAGGCAATTGAGTAGAAAAAGTACATACAGTTAAACTTAACATAAAAATAACTAAAGTCAAAATAAACCACCAAGTTTGATAAACATGATCTAGTCCGAAGAAGTAAATCCATCTCCAAGTAATAGTAAAGAATTTAGAACCCGATATAGGATAATAAGTTTTATAATAAGATAAGCTTTGGTCTTGCTCAATCAAGGAACCTAGTATACTAAAAATAGTTATAAATAATAAAATAAATATAGAAAAATTTAAATTTGCTAATTTCTTCAAAAAACTCCATAATAAATTTTTTAAAATTAAAAACTTCATATATCAAACAATTAACTATAAAAAAGAATTTACATAAAATTAAAAACTAAAACACAAAAATTTGCAATATATAAGTTAAAAATAAAATTTTTTCAAAACTAAAAAGAATAATAATTAGGATAAAAACCAAGAAACATCTTAATAAGAAGCATGCATTGCTAAAAGCTCCCCAGGAAGGACTTGAACCTACGACCAATCGGTTAACAGCCGATCGCTCTACCACTGAGCTACTGAGGAATTCACAACAACAGATTAAAATTATGATATCATGCATAAAAATAAAAAACAAGTAAAAACCTAATTATAGAGACGATTGTACTTTACAAATAGCTATGTTATTATTCTTATTAAGTAATTGAGCATACAAATTCTAACATTAGTTTATAAATAAGCTTTAATAAAGCGGACGTGGTGAAATTGGCAGACACGCTAGATTTAGGTTCTAGTGAGAATATCTCGTGAGAGTTCAAGTCTCTCCGTCCGTATACAAAACAACACTGCATATTAAGAAGACCATTTTTGAACTGTAAGTTGCACAGAGCCATCCATTGCTATTCTTTCATTAATTTTTTGAAAACCACTAGCAGTACTTTGATTTACGATAATGTTATAAGCATATCTTTGAAATAATTTATCTATAAAATAGTTCACATCCATGTCTAAGTCCCAAAGCTGCAAGTCTATCATCAAATTATATTCAGAAGTATTCCACACAAAACTAAATAAAGGTCTTTCCCCTAAAGAAGAGCGATAAACAATAAGATCCATTGGCATAGATGAATTACAAGAACCTTTACCTAAATTATCTAAAGTAGCTAGAGAAACTATTTGGTAATGAAAACCTAATTGTTGTATAGTTTTTCTTAAAACGCTTAGACTTGAAATATTTGTTTTTACTTTACTAAAATGTGACATAAATTTAACTTAACGAATAAACTATAAATTTTAACTAAAAATATTATTACATAAAACAATTAGAAATAATACAATTGACTTATTTCTTAATACAAGTCGCTATAAGCTTAGTGAGCTAAGAAAAATTTTTAATTTAAATTTTTATTTCAGAATTATAAATCTTGTAATAATATACATAACAAGCAAATAGACTTGGGAAGTATCCTTATTAATCCTAAAAAATATATCTTCATTATGACTGCTACTTTAGAAAGACGCGAAAGCGCAAGCCTGTGGGAACGTTTTTGTACTTGGATCACTAGCACTGAAAACCGCCTTTACATAGGTTGGTTTGGTGTTGTAATGATTCCAACACTATTAACTGCTACATCTGTATTCATCATTGCATTCGTTGCTGCACCTCCTGTAGACATAGACGGTATTCGTGAACCAGTTGCTGGTTCTTTACTATACGGTAATAACATCATATCTGGTGCTATTATACCAAGTTCTGCAGCTATAGGTATTCACTTTTATCCTATTTGGGAAGCTGCATCTTTAGACGAATGGCTATATAACGGAGGCCCTTATCAACTAATTGTTCTTCATTTCTTACTAGGTGTATTATGCTACATTGGTCGTGAATGGGAACTTAGCTACCGCTTAGGTATGCGTCCTTGGATTTCAGTTGCTTTTACAGCACCTGTAGCAGCAGCAGCAGCAGTATTTCTTGTTTACCCAATTGGTCAAGGAAGCTTCTCTGATGGTATGCCTCTTGGTATCTCTGGTACATTTAATTTCATGCTTGTATTCCAAGCTGAACACAATATCTTAATGCACCCTTTCCACCAACTAGGTGTTGCAGGGGTATTTGGTGGATCATTATTCAGTGCTATGCACGGATCTTTAGTAACTTCTAGTTTAATTCGTGAGACAACTGAAAGTGAATCAGCAAACAATGGATATAAATTTGGTCAAGAAGAAGAAACTTACAACATCGTTGCAGCTCATGGGTATTTTGGTCGTTTAATCTTCCAATACGCAAGCTTCAACAATTCTCGCGCATTACACTTCTTCTTAGCTTTATGGCCAGTAGTAGGTATCTGGTTTACAGCAATGTCTGTAAGTACAATGGCTTTCAATTTAAATGGGTTTAACTTTAACCAATCAGTTGTTGATAGTCAAGGACGTGTAATCAACACATGGGCAGATATTCTAAACAGAGCTAATCTAGGTATGGAAGTAATGCACGAACGCAATGCACATAACTTTCCTCTAGATTTAGCATCTCAAGAATCTTTACCATTAGCTTTAGTTGCACCATCTGTAAATGGATAAACAAATTTAGTTTAGCCTAAATTACAGATCAAAATAAACTGACAAATCAATCAACTAAAAAAAGCTATAATAATTTAAAATTATTATAGCTTTTTTCATTGTGCAAAAAATAAGCATATGTCAGTGCTTACTTAAATTTTATCAACTGATTACATTCAGTAAGTTTTGAATAAAGAGTTAAAGGAAGCAAGTAATTAGATCTAGGATTAAAAAGATGAACTGTATACAATGAGTCTATAAAAATAAAATATTGACTATACAAACTTCGATCTGAATAAAAAAATTTATATTTCAATATTTTGTTATTTTTAAACTTTTTGCTAAAAAATAAAGAGCGGATATTTTTATGTAGGAGTAATTGTTTTTGAAAATATTTACTGGGTAAATTAAAAAATAACTTAAAATATAAACGATTAGTAAAACAAGATTCAAAATTTTTCCATTTTATTATAGTAGAATTATCAAATATTTCCTGAAGGCTACGCCCTTTGCGTCTACGAGTAAGCTCTAACAGACCTAATTCAGATAACTGAACTACTTGAGGCTTTGCTGTATCTAGTGCTAGTAACCTATTAAAATGATCTAATAACTGTAACTGGTCTCTTTTCGAATACATATCAATAAAATCTATAATAATAACACCATTAAGATTTCTAATTCTCAATTGATAAGCTATTTCAACAGCAGCATAAAAATTCGTTCTTAAAATAGTTTCTTTAGAACTACCTGATTTATTAAATGAACCTGAATTCACATCTATTATAGTCAAAGCTTCATAACTTTCAATTATAATATAACCTCCAAATAATAACTTAACCTTAGGCCTTAAAGCTTCTTTAATTGCTTGCTTTACGTAGAACCTCTCTAGTATACAATCTGACTTGCTATATAATTGTAATTGAATATCAATAACAGAAGAAATATCATGCCATTTGTTTAAATAATAATATAAAAGCTTTAAAGCGTCTTCAGAATCAACAATAATTTTTTTTACGCTATTTTCATAAAAATCTCTAATAATTCTTCTTACTAAGTCTTCGTCCTTATAAACTAAAATAGGAGACGAATTCACAACGACCAACTTTTGAATAAAATACCATTGTTGAAGCAACGAATTTAAATCTTTTAATATAATTGATTCAGAAATTCCTTGAGCAGAAGACTTTATTAATAAACCCATTAATTGGGGTTTTATCAAAACAGCTAAAGAATAGAGATATAAACGTTCATTATTATCATAAATTTTATGAGAGATCAAAATTATATTACAAAAAGGCATTAGTACAATATACTTTCCATGTAAATGAATATTAGCCGTAAGACGAGGGCCTTTATTAAAGGTAGGTTCTTTAGTAACTTGCACTAATATTAACTGATTTATTGATAATATGTCAGTAATGTGATTTATGTTCTTTCCTTTTTTTAATAATTTAACATCACTAATATGAATAAAACCACTTTTACCATACTTACTTAACTTAATAAATGCAGCATTAATACTAGAAAAAATTTTTTGCACTGTACCTATGTATATATCATTAACTTGGTAAGTATCGTTTTTAATAATAAACTCTTCAATTCTATTATTCTGTAAAACAGCCGCAACATTATTAAAATAAGAAATTATAATTTTTTTTACCATTTACAAAATAACTTAAATTCATTTTTATGAATTCATCTTTAATTAATTTAATATTTTTTCAGGATTCACTTCAGTGATAATCAAAATGAGATCGGATAAACACTAATTTTACGTTTTTTATTATTTATAGTTTCAAACGTTACTTTTCCTTGAATAAGAGAAAAAATTGTGTAATCTTTTCCTTGACCAACATGACTACCCAATTTAAATTTATTACCTTTCTGACGTACAATTATATTACCAGGAATTACCAATTCGTTTCCATATTTTTTAATTCCCAATCTTTTGGAATTAGAATCTCGACCATTTTTAGTACTACCACTACCTTTTTTATGGGCCACACACAAGTCCTTATAAATATAAAAATAAAGATTTAAGTAGTATCATTCATTAAATGTTAATCAACACACAATGTCTTGTACTAAAAATCTAGTTAATTTTTGACGATGTCCTTTTTTGAAGCGACTATTCTTCTTAGGTTTTATTTTAAAAATAGTTAGTTTTCTGCCTTTAAAATGCTTCAAAATTTTTGCTTTAACAGTTACCTTATCTAAGCAAGGCATACCAACATGAAAAACATTTGAGTTACTGAAAAATAGTACTCTATTTAAATTAATTATATCTCCAGGATTAGCACAAATATAATTAACATCATAAAATTTACCTGGCTCAATCCACATTTGGTGACCAGCTACATCAACAATAGCATAAATCATGTTTTATACATTTATTTTTATTTATATAATATACAATAAAATACTTAACATAATAATAAAGTCCGAGAAAATGAAGCATTTTCCAACAATTTTCTTTTATAATAACAAGAAATAAAAAAAGAAAATTGTTGACCAACAGCATTGGCAGAAGTTAATCTATCACCATCTAATGCAACTCCATCTGGAAACAAAAAACTAGAACATTTCTTTAGTTTACCATATAAAGGACCTGGAACTAAATAATTACTTAACGCCTTATTTAAACAAAAAGTACCATATTGTTCCGACTGACTAACAATAAACTCGTACTGATTTTTATGCAAAAAAGCATACACACGACAACTATAAGAACTAATAACTAAACCTGTCGTTAAAACATGCAAGTATACTGTATAACTAAAATTAGTATGAGAATATTTTTTACCTAAGTCCAAATAATACTTTAGATTAACAGGTCCGTAGATATGTAGTGATTTAACTCTACCCATCAAATTTAGACTAGATAATAATCCTAGTAAACCTGAAATATTATTAATATGTAAATTAGTTATAATAATCTTGGATAAATTATTTATTTTAAAACTTTTATTTAAAATATCAAACTGGCAACCTTCAATACAATTAAATAGCCAAATTTCTTTTAATCTCTCCAATTTTATAATAAAGCTTGTTTTAGATTGCTTAATAAAAAAAGTACAATTATCCAAATAACGAAGTATCATATACTAATATTCAACAATAAAATTAATTTTGCACGAGGGAGCAGGGAGCTATCAAAACATTAATAATAAAAAACATATAAGTCATACACTTTAATCCAAATTTTTAGTGAACTTATAATAAACAAAATTAGTAGATTTACCACTTAATAAAGACTTAGCTAACGAAAACGATCTTAAACTTACCGAATTTGCTTTGCTTTTCCAAGATGACTTACCAGATTTTGATTTTGAAGTACGCTTTTTAGGAACAGCCATAAAAACTCTATTTTAACAATAAAAACTATTAAAAATAATAAATCTAGTATAATAATAACATAAGAAATAATAAAGTAGAAAATTTAAGATAACTTTAATTTTTCTACTTTATAAAAAGCTTGCATGTTAATTATACTACATACTACGAAACTGCTGTAAAGCAATCCTACCAATATTGTATATTGCCCAAGAACCTGCAGCTATAACTGGAATAAAAACAATAAGTAATCTAATATCCATATAAAAATTTCCTCAAGTTTTTGACTAACAAAATTGTCATTAAATAATCAAACATTCTTAATTATACTGTAATCATAATATATAACAAGAAATAAAATTTATTCTATAGATTGAAATATAATTATAAAATATTAAATATTATTATAAACTAAGTTTTGGTTTAAAATACTATGAGAGATTTACCTTTTACATTAGATCAATTAAGAATTTTAAAAGCTATTATAAAAGAAGGAAGCTTTAAAAAAGCTGCTGATAGTTTATATGTATCGCAACCAGCAATAAGTTTACAGATTCAAAACTTAGAAAAACAGCTAAATATGCCATTATTCGAAAGAAGCAGCAAAAAAGCAACTTTAACAGAAGCTGGAAATTTACTTCTAAGGTATGGAGGTAGAATATTGGCTTTATGTGAAGAGACGTGTAGAGCAATAGAAGATATACAAAATCTTCAAGGAGGATCACTAATTATAGGAGCCAGTCAAACTACAGGAACTTATTTAATGCCAAGATTAATAGGTTTATTTAGGCAAAGATACCCACAAGTAAATGTACAACTACAAGTACACTCAACACGTTTAATATCATGGAGCGTAGCAAATGGACAAGTAGACTTAGCAGTAATTGGAGGGGAAGTACCAAGTGAATTAAAAAATATATTACATATAACCTCTTATGCAGAAGATGAATTGGCATTAATATTACCAACTTCACATACATTCTCAAAAGTTACAAACATTCAAAAAGAAGACTTATACAAACTACGTTTTATAGCATTAGACACTCAATCTACCATCAGAAAAGTCATTGATAAAATTTTACATCAACACGACATAGATAGTAGTAGATTTAAGATTGAAATGGAATTAAATTCTGTAGAAGCGATAAAAAACGCCGTTCAATCAGGACTAGGAGCCGCTTTTGTATCAGTATCAGCAATAGCAAAAGAGCTAGAGTTAGGTATAATACATTGGGCAAAGATAAAAAATGTAACAATAAAAAGAATGCTATCTATTATTATTCATCCTAATCGTTATAAATCAAAAGCAGCTGAAACATTCAGTAAAGAAATTTTAACTCTTTTTGTAACTCCTAATCAAAACAAAGTTTTTACAGATTAATTAAATTTTTTTTACATTAGGGATAAAAATAGACTGGGATTGAAAACTACCTATTTGTACAAAACCGATTCGTAGTTTCAACCACTGTATAAACTGCTGATCTAAAGAAATAATAGCAGCAAAGGAATCTGAAATGCACAGCAATTCATTTTTAAACTTTAGAGAATAAACAAAACCAGGATTAATCACAAACCAAAAATCTATTTCTTTATCATTAGCTTTATAATATTGTGTTCTCTCCCGCAAAATTTCTTCTACAGGTTCTTGACTAAGTAAAAAATTTTTACTAGCTAAAGCAAAATAATAATCATACATAATAAAAAGTAGATAATTGAATAAATATAAAATTCATAGTTATTTATAAAATTATTTTAATACAGAAATGCTAATCATGAAATAATTTTTATAGAAAAACTAAAGCCAACTAAAAAAAAATTATTAACTAAAAACATATAAAGAATGATCAAGTATTGGCCTAATAAACAAAGCATTAAATTAAATAATGCTGTAGTAGATTTATTTCTAGATACAGAAAATAAACTAATATATGATTTATCAAATATAACCAATTACTATTTATATATAGATATTTTAAATAATATTAATAAAAACAAACTTTTTGACATTATTTTAAAGGAATTAAAAAAATTAATTTTAGATCTAGTAGAGTTAAATTTACATAAACAAAATCTAAAAAACCTAAAAAATCAAATTTTATACATATTTACAGAAAAAATATTCATTAATTTTTTATATAAGATAAATAAAAAATATAATTATAAAAATAAACTAGTTAATATAAAATATGATATATTGACAGAAAATCTACTAATATACTTAATATTTGGATCTTCTTACATAGACAGCAATATTTTTATTTTTGAACCGATATACACACCGTACAAGCATGTACAAATACTATTTGAAAATTTTATTATTCAGATAAGTAATTTAATCATGGAAAATTTATTCAATGAATCAATAAAATCGTCACAAATAAACATTTTACTAAAAAGTAAACAGATATGTAATAAGTCATACATATCAAGTAGATCAATAGTTTTATTATTAAATAATTTAAAATGGCAAAATTTTATATATTGTAATATATATAAATTAAAGTGTATGTATAATGAACGTCAACAAGTTTGGTTAATAAGTTCTAAAGGGATCGTAACAAAATATATATATGTTACTAGAACACAAGAAATACAGAAGTTAACAAAATTTAGTATATTTTTGTTATTTTGTTTAGAATTAAAAGACATAATTATTCCCAAACTAGAAAGAATATTAGTACAAATAGGAAAATATTTAATATACTTTTCAATTAACCTGTTTAGTAACTTAATTATTGTGACCATGAGAGTAATTATATTTTATTTTAGGAAATAATTTATTCGTTACTTATCTAAACTCTAAAATAACAACTTAAAATCAAATAAGTATAACAAAAACTAATATATTTTTCACTTACAAAGTTCAATCAATACAATAAACTTATTATAATGAAAGAAATAAACTCAATTTTTGAAAAAAGTTATACAATAATACCGGACGACACAGAAAAATTAATAAATAATATTCTAAATCAAGGAAAAACAAAACAAGAAATTTTACTAGATATAATAATAAAAAGAAGAATAATAGAAAAAAAAGAAATCAACGTAATAGATGGATTTATATTTAGTAAATTAATAGCAATTAGAACAAAAAACATAAATAGTAAACTAAAAAAATTTTTCCCAGATGGAATTTTAAGATTTAAGTCCTCTCTAAAAATAAATTATCAACCTTTACAAGGTTTACTATTAAAAGGTAAATTTCAAGAAGCCGATAAATTAACACAAAAATATTTATGTGAATTAGTAAAAATTACAACTAATAGTAAACGTGAGTGGCTATATTTTACGGATATACAGTTTTTACCTATAGACGATTTATTTACTTTAGACTTACTATGGAAAGTCTATTCAAAAGGCAAATTTGGCTTTTCTGTACAAAAAAAACTTTGGACAAGCACCAATTGCAAATGGAACAAATTCTGGGAAACAATAGGATGGACTAACAAAGGCATAATGAACAGGTATCCACAAGAATTCATATGGACATTAGAAGCTCCTGACGGGCATTTGCCTCTATTTAATCAGTTAAGAGGAACACAAACTTTATCATCTTTATTTAAATGTATTCAATGGTAGAAAACATAATTAAATTTATATAACTAATCTAAAGTCTTTGATTGAATAATCAGTCGTATGAAAACCTTAAATAAATAATCAGCATCATTAGGTCCTGGACTTGCTTCAGGATGATACTGTACAGAAAAAATAGGCTTGTTTTTATGTAGAATACCAGCAACTGTCAAATCATTTAAATTTAAACAATTAATCTTTAAAATTTGAGACAACTCATTTTGAGACAAGGAATTACTATCAACAGCAAAACCATGATTCTGACTAGTAATTTCTGAATAATTTTTTAAACCAGAAGGATGATTTAGACCTCGATGACCAAATTTTAATTTAAAAGTTTTTGCTCCTAAAGCTAAATTCAAAATTTGATGACCCATACAAATACCAAAAATAGGAACATTAGCATTATAAATTAATTTTTTAACTGTGTTAGCAGCATAAATAGCCAATAAAGGATTACCTGGACCATTAGACAAAAGTAAACCATCAGGTTTATACTTAACAATAGTATTATAATCACAAGTAGCGGGAACAACAAAAATTTTACAACCGAATGAAAGCAATTTTCTAAGAATATTAAATTTCATACCAAAATCTACCACTAAAATAGTAAGATTAGTACCCAATTGAGAATTTGTATTCAAGTTTAAATGAGTTTTAAAAGGAATAAACATAAAATTACTTGGATTAACATGATAAACTAGCTTAGTAGTAACTTTACGAACTAAATCTAATCTATCTAATACATTTCGATTAACATCAAACAAACTATAGCTAAATTCATAATCAAATTTCATACTCACAATAGCTGCATTCATAACGCCCATTAGTCTTAAATGTTTAGTCAAAGATCTAGTATCAATGCCAAAAATATGAGGCATATTTTTGATTGAGAGATACTTTTTTAAAGAAATACTTGAACGCCAATTGCTAGAAAAAGAAGAAATGTTTTTTGCAATTAAACCTTTAATGTGGATAAAATTAGATTCATTATCTTCATGATTTAATCCTGTATTACCTATTTCAGGATATGTAAAAACTACCATTTGACCAGCATAGCTAGGATCTGTCATAATTTCTTGATAACCAGTCATACCAGTATTAAAAACAACTTCTCCAAAAGACACATTAAAATTAAAAAGAGACCATCCTTTGTAAAGGGTTCCATCTTGCAAGTATAAAACACATGGATAAAAAATATTTGACATTAATACTTCGTTAAAAATATAAAAAATTAAAAAATAAAATAACACAAGTTTAAAATCAAGATCAGTTTTTAAACTTGTATTAAATCAAAATAACTAAGTACTACCAACCAATATTGGCCTGGTTTAAAACAAAATTAGCAACATTTTGAATATCTTCGTCAGACAAACGCCCACCAAAAGCAGGCATACCTGCAGGATTGCCATTAGTAACTTGTTTTGTAATAGCATCTATGCTATCCATATTATATAACTTTAAAGCTTCTATCTTAAGAGTCTTTTCCGGATTAATTACATTGTTACCACCAGCATGACAAGCAGCACAATTTTGGGTAAAAATTTGTTGTCCTGCATCTAAATCTACTTCTTGTGCAAGAACAAATTGAAAACTAAAAAGTAGTACCACAAATAAAATAATAAATAAATTTGATAAAAATTTCATTATAAAAATCCTATAATAAATAATTATGTCTTACAAGTTAAGCAATTATATAGCTGCATATATCACAAAAAAATATTTATTAATCCTATATACTTTTAGTATATGTTAATAGTTAATATATGAAAACTAAAAAATAAAATTAATAATAAATTTTACCGCGTCCCCACTTCTCAGCTGAGATTTTAGGTTGTATTAAAACATAACCAGACATTGATAATAAATCTTCATCTGTCAAGTTTCGCATCTTTGGAAAAATTTCAGCACTTTTAATACTAGGATGTAGTTCAGCTATAGAAGTTGCACCATCGTAGCTTGTTGGATCTTTAATATAATCAATTAAATTTACAATATTATCCCTAGCAGGAGTAGCTAAACTTAAAGATTCCAATTCTAAATCCACATTAGGATTTGTTTTAGTTATGCCTCCATTATGACACTGAGCACAAGAATTATTAAATAAACGTTTACCTCTTTTTACTTGTTCTGGCGTTAAAGTAATAGTCTTGCCAGAACCATCAAAATCAACAGTTCTTGTTGATTCATCTAATTCTATAGCATAAGTCGACAATGAAACAAAACTAAAAAACAAAAATAGACCAGTAAATAATAATAAAACAATATTTCTCTTAATCATGATTAGTATTTAATTATTTAAATTTTATAATAAAAATCTGAAGGCATTAATTTAATTAAAACATTCAAATATAATATAGTTTAAGTTGTAAAATAAAACTAAAATTACAATCATACACTTTAATTATTTTAGTAGTACTTTTACAATAAATAGCTTTATTAAAATTTTCTTAATATTAATATATATATTACAATATATACAAATTATTAATCCTGATCTCAAAAAATAAACAAACAGATTTGAAATTAACCACAAGGATTAACATATAAAGATAGCAATTTATACAACTGAACCCGCAGTTCTGTTCTAGGAACAATTAAATCTATGAAACCATGCTTAAATAAATACTCAGATGTCTGAAAATTATCTGGGAGATCCTCCTTAATAGTTTGCTCAATAACTCTTCTACCAGCAAATGCAATTAATGCTTTTGGTTCTGCAATAATTAAATCACCAAGCATAGCAAAACTAGCTGTAACACCTCCTGTAGTCGGAGAAGTTAAAATAGTAAAATAGGGCAAAGATGCTTGACTATGTTTATAAAGAGCAGAAGAAATTTTAGCCATTTGCATTAAACTTAATATACCTTCTTGCATTCTGGCTCCACCAGAAGCACACAAAATAACTACAGGCAAATGTAAACAAGTAGCTTTTTCTACTAGCCTAGTAAGCTTTTCCCCAACAACTGAACCCATACTACCACCCATAAATCGAAAATCCATAATACCACAAGCAACTGATATATTAAAAACAGAAGCTATACCAGTCTGTACAGCATCCGATAAACCTGTTTTCAATTTCATATGTAATAATCTATTACTATATAACTTCCGATCAACAAATCCTAAGGGGTCTATTGAAGATAAATTAGTATCAAGAGATTGCCAGCTATTTAAATCAAATATATATTTAATTCTATCTTGACTAGAAGTAGGAAAATGATATGAACACTGAGGACAAACCTTAAAATTAGCTTCTAAAATTTTATAATACATTAAAAAATTACATTTATTACACTTAATCCATAAGTTATTAGGAAAACTAACATTTCTATAATTAGAATTATTACTAAGTGCAACATTTTTTTTTTGAGCTAACCATTCTGATAAAGACATATTACTAATAATAAATTTACTAATTAAATTTCATATAAAATAAAACTAGATAACAGAAACGGGAAAATAAATCTGTTATCTTACGAAAATACGCACAGAAAGCAAAGTTAACTAAAAAATACTAATTACGCAATGTCTTATCTTTTTGGCTAACAAATAAAAGCGCTAAACTAATAGGTATAACAACAATTATAGAACCCAAAACTAAACTGTTTAAAAAGCTAGACAAAGATGAAGTCATTATAAGTTATCCTTTAATAAAAGTAAAATTACATAGAAACTAATTCTAATTTTTCTTTAAAGCTGAATTAATATAATTACCATTATAATGTAATATATATGAATATACATTATAAATTAAAAAGCTTTCCACCTAATAATAACAGTACCCCAAGTTAAACCAGCTCCAAAGCCAGATATAACAATAATATCATTATGAGATATTTTATTTATTTGTAATGCTTCATCTAAAGCTAAAGGTATAGAAGCCGCGGAAGTATTTCCATACTTACTTAAATTAGAGATAATTTTATTAGTATTAATACATAATTTTTCTGCAACAGCGGTTAAAATTCTTTCATTCGCTTGATGTAGTAAAAGCCAATCAATATCATTAATTGAAATATTTAAAGAGTCAATGCATTTTAAAATGCTTAAAGGTACTTGAGATACAGCAAATTTATAAACCTCTTTTCCATTCATTGAAACATACTTGAAAGCACCCTGATATAAATTTAGGATAGGATGAGGATTAACTTGCTCTTGATATGAAATAGATAAATAATCTGCATAATTCCCATTTGTATTCAGCTGAAAATTAAGGATTGAATTGTTTTCTTTAGAACACGACTGAATTATCATAGCTCCTGCAGCATCACCAAATAGAATACAAGTACTACGATCAGACCAATCTATCCACTTAGATAATGTGTCAGCACCTATAACTAGAACATTACGATAACTGCCATTTTGTAAAAATTGACATGCTGTTACAATGCCTAAAACAAAACCTGAGCATGCTGCAGTCAAATCAAAAGCAACAGCATTAATAGCACCTATCTTTGATTGTACTTGACTAGCACTTCCAAAAAGGTCATTAGGAGTTGATGTTGCTAAAATTATTAAATTTATTTCTGAAGGATTCATTGAAATTTTATCTAAAGCTTTCATAGATGCTAAGACAGCAAGATCAATAACAGATTGATTCATTCCAGTTAATAATCTTCTTTCTTTAATACCTGTACGAGTAACTATCCATTCATCTGAAGTTTGAACAATTTCACTCATTTGACTATTGCTTAAACTAGAGTCAGGAACAGCAGAGCCTGTAGCAAGAATTTTTGCTCCTTGCATCGTCAATGATTTCATATCAAATTAAAAATAGACTTAATTAAAAAATTAACTTTTTAGACAAATGACAAATACTAAATTATTAGTTCATTACTATTTAAACTTAAAAATATAAATAATTAACGCCATGCACAGAAAATAATTTTTACGATACAATATTTATACAAATAGAATATAAATAGATAAAATCAAAATAATAAAAACTCGAAAAATACCTAAATAATACAACTGAATTGCTGCTACTTTTCAGTCCTGACAAAATTTAGCGATTATCTATGCATAATTCGAGCCTAATAAAATTATAACATTAGATGAACGATCTAATCAACTATATACCTAAATTATCTAAGATGACATCCCTAGTATAAGAAAATCAAAATAAGGAAGTACAAATAAAGCTTGATTTTCATCCAAAAACTCAAGTGTAGCATTTTTAAGACACTCTATAGAATCTATCATACCCAAAATAGGTACCCCCAAAGAATTGTACATTTCTTTAACACCAATTAATCCGATATTTTCTATCGATTCTTTATCACCAGCCAAAATACTATAAGTAATTAATCTTAAATACCAACCATAATCACGTAAACACAAAGATCTTTTACGAGATCCTTCTGCATTACCTCCAGGTGCAATGTACTCTGGATGAAGCTTAAAAATAGCTTTACTCGCTAACTGAACAATATTTTGCTCGCGATCTCTTAATATAGAACTAATAGCAATACGTTCTTCACTTGTTTTAAAATAATCTTGTAAACTTTCCAACTCACCTATACTAGGATATCTTAATTCATCATCTGCATTTACAATAACTTTAGTAATTACACTCATAAATATTAATTTTTAAACTCATTATATTAGATCAAATATATATGTTCTATATTAGCAAAATTAAATTAGTAAATATAAAGATAGATACTTATTGTAAATAGTTTACAATAACAATAAAAACTAAAAAGAAAAAAACAAAATATCTGGGAAAAAACGATTTATTTCTATAATAAAACCTGCTGTAAAAGTAATCCACAATATACCAATAACAGGAGCTGTTGATAAATACTTCATAAAACCATTATTCATACTTAAATTCCTAATTTTAATGTAAATACTTAAAGCTAACGAGGCGACACAGTAATATCGTCATTAGAAGATAATAACTTTCCGCTTGTAAATTCTTGTAAAGCAGCCAAAGGCCATGTAAAACCTGACAATGAAAATTTAACAGCTAAAGGAACATCTATAATAATTTCTTTTTGGTTAGGTTTACTAAAAGAAGAAATAGCCCTTAAATAACCTCTACCAACCCATCCAATCCAACCTGTAATATAAATAAATAATAAACCTGGTAGCATAAACTCACCAGCATGATTCCATCTACCATCAGCAATTAAGTGAGGCAAACCATCAGAACCACACAAAATACCTGACTTACTATACTTATCAAATCTAGTCTTTGTTTTATTAATTTGTTTTTCGATAGCTAAAGCAGGCGGAGTAGAAGGTTCATATTTAGACAAGCGTACTTCTAACTTTTTAACAGTATTTTTCAATCTCTTACTAAAAACTGTAGAATCTTTACAAGGAATTAAACCAGCTACATCTGCATGCGAAGAATCTGAAAGGGAAATAAATAAAAAACAAGTTAGTAATACAACAATAGTTCTTTTCACAATTTTTTCCTTAAATTAAAAATAAATAAAATAACAACAAAAAATTACACAACATTCAATATGAAAAAATAAGTTATAATATTTAATGATAATACATGTAAAAAGTTTTATGCTAATAAAGTAACATTTTTGAACATGTAATGAAATAGTAATTTATATAAGATCAAAAAAATTGGTGAAAGATATGGTATTTTGGAACATTTTCTTTAACCCAAACCACAATAACAAAAAAAGCAATCAAAAATTAAATATAGAGAAAGTTTTACTTATTAAAAACTTTAGCCAAAATAACAAAATTATAAACATATATTTAAGTATAAACAATGAGGTAAATTTGTATGATCTAGAAAAACTATGTGACGCAGTAGGATGGGTAAGAAGACCATTGAAAAAAGTAAAAACGGCACTTGAAAACAGTTTTTTAATAATATCTATTTTTTGTTACATTAATAACAAAAAAAAATTAATTGGTTTTGCTAGAGCAACCTCAGATAACTCTTTTAATGCAACAATTTGGGATGTAGTTATCCATCCAGACTTTCAAGGACTAGGACTAGGTAAAGTATTAATGAATCAAATAATAAAACAACTAAGATTATACGATATTAGCACAATCACATTATTTGCTGACCCACAAGTAATAAAATTTTATCGCCACCTAGGTTTTTTAATAGATCCAGATGGAGTTAAAGGAATGTTTTGGTATCCTCTTTAAGTTTTAAGTTAACCTAAAACATTATAAAATTTAAACTTAAACTCCACTGTTCATTACTAGACAGATAAATTAAAACGATGTATACTTCATGATTAAAGTAATATAATAACACGGGATATAGCGCAGCTTGGTAGCGCGCCTGCTTTGGGAGCAGGATGTCGCAGGTTCAAATCCTGCTATCCCGACTTAGAATGGAAACAAGATAAATATCGCTTAGGAACAGAATAACCATTATCCAAAAAAAGAATTTGATTATATAAACAAGTAGCTTTTTCTGTTTGATCTAAAATATCATACATATTAGCTAAGCTACTTAAAACATCAACATTATAAGGAGAATATGAAATTGCTTTCAAATAGTAATATTCTGCTATAGTCCAATAAGATAATTGTCTATACAAATAAGCCAAAGATACAAAAACTAAATCTTTATTTAATACTTGTAAAGCACAAGATAACTCAAGTAAACAAATAGATAAAAACCATTTTCTTCGATCACAATAAAAGTTAAATAATAACATAACATTTTTTTGATCTAATTTGAACTCTTTAATAAACAAATTAAAAGGTAAATACAGCATAGGGTTAAACTTAACAAAATGAAGTAATTCAAGACTAATAAAATAAGAAAATGGTATCAAAAATAATAATGAAAAAATAACATAAACACGAAAAAATAATATTGTATTACTCATTTACAGTAACTAAAATTCATCTAATTAAAAATAATATACATACAATAGTAAATCAATATATAATTAAATTAAAATTATAAAATAATTAATTATCTTTTTTAAACATAAAAAAATTATAAAAAATAAATATTTATGAAAACAGGAACTAAACTAAAAAAACTAAGAAAGTCAGGCTTTTTGTCAAGAATGCAGAGAAAAAGTGGACAAAAAATTCTTAATAATCAACGACGTAAAAAACAAAATAAAACTAATGTAAAGTAAAATAAAATCTATATCTCACATAAGTAAAGCTAAAAAACAATAAACAAACCAAATTATAATTTTTTATGAATTTCGAACAAGAAATTAGTACATTATTATCATCTAGTAACTTCTTAATATACATTTTAACAGAAGAAGAAGAAAGACTAGAATACATTTTAAATAATATTAGTAATAAACTGTTTAAGCAAAACATATGCAGCTGGAACTTCATTGATGGCTATACAAATAATCCTAATTATTTACAACACGGAAAAAGAAATCCCTTAGAAGCTTTAGAAATAATTCAAAACTATCAAAAAACAAATACAAAAATATTTTTTTTAAAGGACTTTTATTTATTTATTAATGACTTAAGTGTAAATAGAAAGTTGAAAAATTTAAACAAATGGCTAAAAAAACATGACAAATATATAATAATGAGTGGCACAGAAAGTCAAATGCCTCAGACGATACAGGAATATATTACTTACACCCAATTACCACTACCAAATAAACAAGAAATTCGCGTAGAGATAGAAAGATTTTTCCAGATCTTGAACATAGAACAAAAGTTATTAATTGACAATTTGTCTAAGAGTTACCAAGGATTATCTATTAACCAAATACGCAAATCGATTTCTAAAATTTTAATGAAAAAACCACTAGAATCAGAAATATTAGAGCAAATTTTAAAAGAAAAAGAAAAGTTAATTAAGCAAACAGAAATATTAGAATTCTTTTATACAACTCAAAAACTACAAGACATAGGAGGGCTAAAAAACTTAAAAAAATGGCTAAAAATCAGACATTCAACATTCACCAAACAGGCAGAAAGCTATGGGATAAAAATGCCTAAAGGTGTTTTACTTGTAGGTATTCAAGGCACAGGAAAATCTATAAGTGCAAAAGCCATATCCATAGAATGGAATTTACCATTACTAAAATTGAATATCAGCAAAATATTCACAGGAATACTGGGAGGATCAGAAAGTAAAATACAAAAAATGATAGAAATATGTGAAAAAATAGCGCCATGTGTTTTATGGATAGATGAAATTGATAAAATCTTCACACAACATCAAAACTCTAATGATAGTGGAACAACTAACAGAGTTGCAAATATTTTTCTGACTTGGTTATCTGAAAAAAAAAAATTTATATTTATTGTTGCAACAGCAAATAATATAAATAAATTACCAATAGAAATGCTAAGAAAAGGAAGATTTGATGAAATTTTTTTCGTAGATTTACCAACTCTTCGAGAAAGACTGAATATTTTTAAAATACACCTAAAAAGAATCAGGCCTTTAACATGGCATAAATATAATATATATTATTTAAGTAAAATTAGTCAAAAATTTTCAGGAGCTGAAATAGAACAATCAATCACAGAAGCAATGTACTACGCATTTCATGAAAACAGAGAGTTTTCTACAAAGGATATAGCACAATCTATTAATGATATAATTCCATTAGCTGTTACAAATGAAGCTACAATAACTCAACTCAGAGAATGGGGCTACTCAGGAAAAGTGAAACTAGCATAAAACAGAAAAATTTTTGACAATAATTCTAAAAAAAAATTAGAGTCCTGATATTGAACTATTTTCCCAAAAAGTTTCCCTTTCAGTATCGTCGTCGCTGCAAAGTTTAACAACCAAGTTCGGAATGGTTTGGAGTGGGTCCAATGCGCTATTAATATCAAGACATAAATTATAATACTTAAATAAACATTGAAGTATACTCAAAATTTATTAAAATATATCAAGTTTTCGATCTATTAGTACGTCTCAGCTGAATATATTACTATACTTACACTTAACGCCTATCAAACGGTTAATCTGACCGTGATCTTAAATAAGAGTATTCATCTTAAGGTAGGCTTCCCACTTAGATGCTTTCAGCGGTTATCCAGTCCATACTTAGCTACCCAGCGTTTACTGTTGGCACAATAACTGGTACACCAGCGGTATGTTTCTCCCGGTCCTCTCGTACTAAGGAGAAATCCTTTCAATACTCTAACGCCTGCACCGGATATGGACCGAACTGTCTCACGACGTTCTGAACCCAGCTCGCGTACCGCTTTCATGGGCGAACAGCCCAACCCTTGGGACGTACTACCGCCCCAGGATGCGATGAGCCGACATCGAGGTGCCAAACCTCCCCGTCGATGTGAACTCTTGGGGGAGATCAGCCTGTTATCCCTAGAGTAACTTTTATCCGTTGAGCGACAGCCTTTCCACTCAGTACTGTCGGATCACTAAGGCCGACTTTCGTCTCTGCTCGACTTGTAAGTCTCACAGTCAAGCTTCTTTATGCCTTTACACTCTACGACTGATTTCCAACCAGCCTGAAGAAACCTTTGCACGCCTCCGTTACTTTTTAGGAGGCGACCGCCCCAGTCAAACTGCCTACCTGAAAATGTCTCTTGGCCGGATAACGGCATCAAGATTAGAATTTTAGTTTAGTTAGAGTGGTATCTCACTGATGGCTCCTTTACACCCTCAAGTACAAAATCTTAGCCTCCCACCTATACTGCGCAAAGTAAACTCAAACTCAATTCCAAATTACAGTAAAGCTTCATAGGGTCTTTCTGTCCAGGTGCAGGTAGTCCGCATCTTCACAGACAATTCTATTTCGCCGAGTCTCTCTCTGAGACAGTGCCCAAATCGTTACGCCTTTCGTGCGGGTCGGAACTTACCCGACAAGGAATTTCGCTACCTTAGGACCGTTATAGTTACGGCCGCCGTTCACCGGGGCTTCAGTCACTAGCTTCATGAAATCACTAACCAATTTCTTTAACCTTCCGGCACTGGGCAGGCGTCAGCCTCCATACATTGTCTTACGACTTCGCGGAGACCTGTGTTTTTGATAAACAGTCGCTTGGGCCTATTCATTGCAACCCTACAAGGGTACCCCTTCTCCCGAAGTTACGGGGCCATTTTGCCGAGTTCCTTAGAGAGAGTTATCTCGCGCCCCTTAGTATATTCTACCTACCTACCTGTGTCAGTTTAAGGTACAGGTATTTACTACTTAAGATATGATAAGATTTTCTTGGAAGCATGACGTCAATCACTTCAGTACCTTAGCACTTTGTATTCACTTTTTAGCTCAAAACGTTTTCTCCGCTTTTCTTCACCTTGAAAGTTTAAACCGGTAACCAACATCCGGCTGATTTAGCCTTCTCCGTCCCTCAATATCAGCAGTAAATAGTACAGGAATATTAACCTGTTATCCATCGATTACGTTTTTCAACCTCACCTTAGGCCCTGACTTACCCTTCGCGGACGAACCTTCCAAAGGAAACCTTAGGTTTTCGGGGCATTGGATTCTCACCAATGTTTTCGCTACTCAAGCCGACATTCTCACTTCTGCCTCGTCCACATCCACTTTCGTTAATGCTTTAACCTAATACAGAACGCTCCCCTACCGATGTAAAACATCCCACATCTTCGGCAAATTACTTAGTCCCGTTTATTTTCGGCGCAAGATCACTAGACCAGTGGGCTATTACGCACTCTTTAAAGGATTGCTGCTTCTAAGCAAACCTCCTGGTTGTATAAGCACTCTTACTTCCTTTATCACTTAGCAATTATTTAGGGGCCTTAGATGGTGATCTGGGCTGTTTCCCTTTTGACAATGAAGCTTATCCCCCACTGTCTCACTGGTTGATTACATATTTAGTATTCAGAGTTTGCCTTGATTTGGTACCACTTTCGCAGCCCGCACCGAAACAGTGCTTTACCCCTAAATGTAAGCATCAACCGCTGCGCCAAAACGCATTTCGGGGAGAACCAGCTAGCTCCGAATTCGATTAGCATTTCACCACTAACCACAACTCGTCCGCTGATTTTTCAACATCAGTCGGTTCGGACCTCCACTTAGTGCTAACTAAGCTTCACCCTGGTCATGGTTAGATCATCCGGGTTCGGGTCTATAAACAGTGACAAACGCTCTATTAAAGCTCGCTTTCACTATGGCTCCAATATCATGTATCTTAACCTGCCACTACTTATAAGTCGCCGGCTCATTCTTCAACATGCACGCAGTCAAACGATTAGTCATTCTCCTACTGCTTGTAAGCTTACGATTTCATGTTCTTTTTCACTCCCCTCCCGGGGTTCTTTTCACCTTTCCTTCACAGTACTAGTTCACTATCGGTCATTTAGTAATATTTAGCCTTACGAGGTGGTCCTCGCTGATTCACACGGGATTTCACGTGGCCCATGCTACTTGGGATACAATATAAAATATAAAAAACTTTCAGTTACAGGACTATCACCTTCTATGATTCAAAATTCCAGTTGATTCACTTAATTCTTCATAATTAGTTATTTATTGTCCCTATACCCCACTAAAACTAATTAAAGTGGTTTAGGCTGTTCCCTTTTCGCTCGCCGCTACTCCGAGAATCGCTTTTGCTTTATTTTCCTTTAGCTACTAAGATGTTTCAGTTCNACTAAGTTCGCTCTTATCTATTTATGAATTCAATAGACAGTATAAAAAGTTTCCTCATTCGGGTATTTCCGGATTAAAGCTTACTTCCAGCTAGCCGGAATGTTTCGTCGGTAGTCACGCCCTTCATCGCTTCTAAATGCCAAGGTATCCATCGTAAGCTCTTAATTACTTGATATAAATATTATAACGTAACAATAAAAATGTAACAAGAATATTGTGGAGATAAGCGGATTCGAACCGCTGACATCTGCCTTGCAAAAGCAACGCTCTACCAACTGAGCTATATCCCCTTTCAGCTATTAGCTAGGCTATCCTGGACTTGAACCAGGGACCTCACCCTTATCAGGGGTGCGCTCTAACCACCTGAGCTAATAGCCCTAGTTTCATAATACGATCTAGGATGTAATTTATTAAAGTAATAAAAAATTTCCCTAAATAAGGAGGTGATCCAGCCGCACCTTCCAGTACGGCTACCTTGTTACGACTTCACCCCAGTCACTAGCCCTACCTTAGGTGCATTTAAAAATTAAATAACAACTTTGGGCATGGCCAGCTCCCATGGTGTGACGGGCGGTGTGTACAAGGCCCGGGAACGGATTCACCGCCGTATAGCTGACCGGCGATTACTAGCGATTCCATCTTCATGCAGGCGAGTTTCAGCCTGCAATCCGAACTGAGAATATGTTTAAAAGATTAGCTTATCTTCACAGAGTAGCAACTCGTTGTCATATCCATTGTAGCACGTGTGTGGCCCAAAACATAAGGGGCATGCTGACTTGACGTCATCCTCACCTTCCTCCGGTTTGTCACCGGCAGTCTTTTTAAAGTACCCAACTAAATGATGGCAACTAAAAACAAGGGTTGCGCTCGTTGCGGGACTTAACCCAACATCTCACGACACGAGCTGACGACAGCCATGCACCACCTGTGTTCATGTTCCCGAAGGCACTTTTTATTTTCATAAAAATTCATGACATGTCAAGTTTTGGTAAGGTTCTTCGTGTTGCATCGAATTAAACCACATGCTCCACCGCTTGTGCGGGCCCCCGTCAATTCCTTTGAGTTTCACTCTTGCGAGCATACTTCCCAGGCGGGATACTTAACGCGTTAGCTACGATACTGCACGGATCGATACGCGCAACATCTAGTATCCATCGTTTACGGCTAGGACTACTGGGGTATCTAATCCCATTCGCTACCCTAGCTTTCGTCTCTGAGTGTCAGTAATGGCCCAGCAAAGCGCCTTCGCTTCTGGTGTTCTTCCCAATATCTACGCATTTCACCGCTACACTGGGAATTCCCTTTGCCTCTACCATACTCTAGCTTAATAGTTTCCACCGCTTGTTTAGAGTTAGGCTCTAATATTTAACAGCAGACTTATAAAGCAACCTACAGACTCTTTACGCCCAATAATTCCGGATAACGCTTGCATCCCCCGTATTACCGCGGCTGCTGGCACGGAGTTAGCCGATGCTTATTCATTAGGTACCGTCAACATTCTTCCCTAATAAAAGAAGTTTACAACCCACAGACCTTCATCCTTCACGCGATATTGCTCCGTCAGGCTTGCGCCCATTGCGGAAAATTCCCCACTGCTGCCTCCCGTAGAAGTCTGGACCGTGTCTCAGTTCCAGTGTGGCTGATCGTCCTCTCAAACCAGCTACTGATCGTAGCCTTGGTAAGCCATTACCTTACCAACTAGCTAATCAGACGCAAGCTCATCTTTAGGCAATTAATTATTTCACTTTTCAGCATATGGGATATTAGCAATCGTTTCCAAATGTTATTTCCCTCCTAAAGGCAGATTCTTACGTGTTACTCACCCGTTCGCCACTAAAGCTAAAGCTTTCGTTCGACTTGCATGTGTAAAGCATACCGCCAGCGTTCATCCTGAGCCAGGATCAAACTCTCCAT